GTGAAAAAAAAATGTAAATGATATAGAACATATGTTTATAAGTATATAAAGAAATTATTTTGTGCAAATAGCTATGTTTTAGTGGGAGCAGTAATGATTTATTTAATAAATATTAACCCAAAGAGAAATTTGATAAAAAACGAAGCGAATTGAAATATCTTAATAGCTTTAGGAAAAGAAATCAAAAGAGATTCTATTATTAGTGTGAACGAAAGTAGATAAGCCTAAAAAAAAGTAAAACAGATTTAAATCTTCTTGAACTTTAAGGGGAACCTTCCTCTAAGGCTAAATAATAAACATAAGCGATAGTGTAATAGTACCGTGAGGGAAATTTGTAAAAAGTGGTTTTATAAGCAGTTCGAGCTAAAAAAAAGTAAGAACGTACCTTTTGCATATTGCGACATGAGGTCGTAGTTAGTAATGGAGTGAAATACTCTCAGGATTGTTCTGTCCTGACCCTAGCTAGACATGCGTCCGAAGTAATTTGGAGGTGTGAAGCTCTAGCGACAATGGAGTAACGTCTTAGGGTAAATATAGGCTATGGCAAACGTAAGTGAAGATATGGTTGAGGCATCGTAAAAGGTGACATCGTCCTTCGGGCTCTGAGTCCAGAGAGATGTAATGGAATTGGAAGGATCCGTCTATGCAGGTGAATCAGAACCAACAAGAATTCCACGGTGTATAGTATCTGCCTAAGGCTTATGATAAATCGTACTAACTACGGAACATGGTAAGCCCTGTAGTTCCTTTAATCGGTAAACTAATGGTTAAAGAGGTCGAATAATAGCGGAATAAAGGAGTAGTGACCCTCCGTAAAATAAGATATCGACTATAGGGTATGGGAGAAGTTAAAAAGCAAATGCTCGAAGTAATGTTCGAGATAAGATTGAGAAAAGGCCACCAAAAATGGAGTTGAGGACTAACAACAGACCACCAAAAATGGAGCTGACTCAGAATTAATCAAGTCATTTAAGAATAGATCACCAAAACTGGAGTTGAGAGCAATCAAAAAGACCACCAACAATGGAATTGACTAAAATTAACAAATTTATTAGGAACAGATCACCAAAACCGGAGTTGAGAGGAATCAAAAGGACCACCGAAAATGGAATTGACCTATAAATGACAATTAAGGAAATATAATCTAAGACGAAAGTCTGCAGACTTGACTATCAGTGTCCTAACTTGATTGATAATAAAAATGGGGTAAAAATTTCAGCCCAGGAACAGAATTAGTGAACTTTAATTCACGGTTATAAAGCAGTATGATAGCAATATCACCGAAATACCCATTATAAATATCAATATTCAGAAGGTGAAGCATCCGAAAGGATGAATCCCGGTAGATGAAAATACGACTCTACGAAACGCTAGATAGAGAAGTAATCTACCGATAGGAGGCTCGAGCCGTATGCGTTGAAAGGCGCACGTACGGTTCCGAGGGGGGAAAGTCTCGTGAGGGACAGACCTACCCGGCAGTGCGACAAGAAGTGTCACATTCTAATACGGGGAAGTTCCGTCTTATTAGTCCATAATATGACCCTACTCATATGAGTGTTTCTATAAGCTAGTAAAATAGTGAAGGGAAAGATTCAAAGCTATGGGGACAACGTAACAATTAAACCCATTAATGTATATGAATAATATATAATAATTGGTGTGCTAGGGTAATGAATTCCATGCAGAACGAAAGTGAATATGCATTGAGGCTTCGTAAAAGGTGAATTCGAAAGAATTAACTGCAATGGTATAATCTTCTTATGCTAGGTTATACTTTGGATCTAAAGTTGCAGCGGAGTAAAGCATACTAGCTAACGAATTCAGTAACAGTGGAATGTGATAAACTTGGTAAGCCCCAAGCTCTCACTCAATGAAATTACTGCCAAATAGTAAACAATTAGCATTTGCGATTAACTATTTGGTATAGACAGTTGAAATATAGGTGGGTCCATCACCATAATTTAATGAGCTCAGGGAGACATCAACCAAATAAAGGACATTGAGAGAGGTAACATATAGGAGCAATCTGAAAGTGTTATAACGAGCTGGGGGTAGAAGAACGTCTAAAAAGCGAATGCAGATTTGTAACGAATCTGATAGGGGTGAACAACCCTGATCTGAAAGGATGCAGACTTAGACATTGTGATTACCGTAATTAAGAGTAACTTGTGATAGAATTTCCCAGCCCAGGTCTATAGATGAAATGGAATATCATGTTTCCAATTTATACTAGAGAATGAAGCAGTACTAAGACATTAGCGGGAGATAATATCGGAAGGATGTAATTTTCTTTGAATTTGTAAGATCCAATCAATTAGAAAGAGTCCCTGAATGTTTGCGCTTACAACAGACAAAAGAAAGCGACTTAGATTAGGTAGAGACATCAGCAGAAGCTGTAAGATTACTAAGGTTGTAAACAGAATCATACACATTTGAGCTGATCCATATTTTGAACCAGAACGCCAATCGGGTAAGTTTTTAAGGGCTAACCAAAAGCTGAAGAAAGGATTCGCGACCAAATATAATAGAATAAACAAATATGATAAAAAACATGAATACAAAAACAATTGCCACAATTTTAGTGCAAAAGAATTTAAATTATATGATATCAAATATGTGAATTTATAATGACGTCAATGGACTTCTAATGGGAAGAAATCTAATGCAAACAACAAGTATAAGATGGAACTCAACAGAAAAACAAAATGGATGACATCAAATTAATTGGGCCAAAGCAAATTTAAAGATTAAAGATCTACAAGAGAAATTAGTTATTGCTACAGAAAGAAATGATATTAAAGAGATGTACAGATTACAATGAATAATATTGAACGCCAAAGAAGCGCAAGCTTTAGCGGTCAGAAAGGTAATTGAAAATAAAGGCGGGAAAACTGCGGGAGTAGATAAAATGATTTGAACCAAAACAGAAGATTATTGAAATACAATAATACATCTAAGAGAAGTAATAAATGATCCCAATAAATATGAAGCACAACCGTTACGAAGAGTATATATCCCAAAAGGAAAGAATGAAAGAAGACCGTTAGGAATACCGACTTTATTTGACAGAGCAGTTCAAGCATTATATCATTTGGCAATTGACCCTATCGTAGAAACTAGATCGGACCCAAATTCATTTGGATTCAGGAAAAACCGTTCTACGCAGGATGCGATCGCCGCACTTAGAAGTATTTTAGACAAAGCAGTACACCCACATTGGATATTAACTGTAGATATAAAGAAGTGCTTCGACAAAATTGATCACGACTTTATACTGGAAAATACAATAATTTGTCATAAGAACGTGCTAAAACAATGATTAAAATGTGGAATAATGGAGAATTTGAATTACTACGAAACAACAGAAGGAACTCCACAAGGAGGAATTATTTCACCCACCCTATGTAACATAGTACTTAATGGGATAGAAGGAACAATAAAAGAAAACAATAAGAAGAAGAGAGGGATAAGTGCTGGAGTACACGTATTCAGATACGCGGACGACATAATAATCACTGGAAAAAACGAAGAAATCTTAGAGAAATGTAAGGAAATAGTAGAGGAGTTTATGAAGATTAGAGGGTTAGAGTTGAATCAAGAGAAAACAAAAATAGTACATATCAAAGAAGGTTTCGATTTTTTAGGATTTCACATCGTACGGAAAGAGTTTAACAGCAAGCTGAACAATAAAACTGATCAAAGCACAGTATTATTGGTAGAGCCATCGAAGAAAGGAATCAAAAAATTAAAAGAAAAAATAAGTAAGATCATAGTAATGAATAAACCCATTGAAAAAATCATTGCAGAAGCAAATCCTATACTTAGGGGATGAGGAGAACATAAGAGAATCTCATACCACTCACAGAAGACTTTTATTAGAATAGATCATTGAATTTATTTAAAGATGAAGAAATGAGCATATTATAAGAAAGGTTCTATAAAGGAGCAAATAAGTAAATATTTAGTTCAAACTGACAGCAGAAAATGAAACTGAGGAGTATCGCTTAAAGAGAAGTTAATAAATTTGGCTGAAATTTCTATCTATAAAATGAGTCTTTTAAAATTAGATAGGAATCCATATTTAAGTCAAAATTATGAATATTTCCATAAAAGAAGAGAGAAACACATAGAGGCGAAATTCAGGTCCACCATCTATAGAAAATTCGATCATACTTGTCCGGTATGTGAGGAAAGTCTAAATAATGGAGAAACTGTGGAATTGCATCACATAGTTCCACAAAGAAACCGGGGAGAATGGAAACTCGAAAACATTGCACCAGTACATCAAATTTGTCATCAACAATTATCTCACGGGAACACAGTTAATCCGGATGTGAAGAAAAGAGTTGAGAGGTTTACCAAGCTCAAAAAGTCGAAGTAAATCCGAAGACAAAAATCTATAATAATCAAATCAATCTGGCTAAAGAAGAAGGAACGAGTTATCAACACGTATAATTAGAAATTCTTATAAGCGTAATTGCACGAGCCGTATGCGTTGAAAGGCGCACGTACGGTTCTAAGGGGGGGAAAGCCTGAGAGGGCCTACCTATCCCAATTGGGTCACCAAGTTAACTTTGGATGCAAGTTAGCGCGTAGTTAAAACAATCATAAGTAATGATTAGTGTCTAAAGTTAGACCCGAAGCCTGGTGATTTTACTACAATCAGGATTATAAAAGTCCGAACGGTATATCGTTGCAAAGATATCCGAAGAATTGTGGTAGGTATAGTGAAAGACAACACTGACCAGGAAAGCTGGTTTTCTGCGAAACCTATAAAAGTAGGCAATCTTAGTAACATCTTAGTAGGTACAGAACTTAATCTCAGACAAATATATATATTTGTATATATCGGGGGATCGTGAAGATTTTATCGGTGAGTATGTAGACTCGGAATGACAAAGATGAATCTAAGATAATCAGACATAGAGTGATAAGGTTGTATGTACAGCCTTTTTGTGGAAGTGAACCTTCTGCTATAAATCATCAAATTGCGGGAACACCCTAAAGCTATCATAACCAAGTAAATGTAGTAATATGTTTATGGCACAGGTAATGACTCGTGGTATGGTAAAATCATGATAGATAATTTAATGGGTAATCCGCAGCCAAGCACCGTTACTTTGTTAATTAAAGGGCCCACGTGGGTTTATTTTTAATAATCTAGTATTTGGTGTGCAGTTCATCGACTAAATGTTGGTTGGTGTTATAATTGGAGATTATCCGTTATAATGCTTAAGATATAGTCAGGCCTCATTTGAAAGAATGCAATGGCATTAAAGTAATTTGATTAAGCCCCTGTGTATGAAACGGGGGCTCGTTATGTATTAATTTCCCAATAATCGCGGAGCCGCGGAGCACGGAATTTTTTCCCTATAGCCGACTCTTACAAAAGACTTAATGCGACAGGCGACTACTTTTCGAAGGGTAAACTGAAGATAGGGGCTGACACCCTCGACTCTCAGTGTTAATAGGTTAAGGTACTGTAAGTGATGATGTTATTATGCTTGTCAAGTTAATTTACTTGGCCGGAGCTAGTGGTGACACTAGTAATCTGAGAGATGAGCTTGGATATGAATCCATGACCCATGTTTGGGGATGAGACAAACACTAGGCTATCGGCTTTAAAAATATAACATTAAAATAAAAACAGTCACAAAAAATACAACAACATTAAATAATAATAGAGGGTCAATTATGCCCGTAAAATGCTATGATAATGCATTATTAAATAAAAAAAATATACTGATTGAAAATAAAAATAAATCAGGAATTTATTATTGAGTTAACAAATTAAATAATAAAACTTATGTAGGTAGTGGTTTAAATTTATTTAAAAGAATAGGAGATTATTATAAAGAAAGTGAATTAAAAAGAAATCCTAGACCTATACATGCTGCATTACTAAAATATGGGTACGAGAATTTCAAGTTAGAAATTTTAGAATATTGTAGAGCAGATGAGCTTATTGATAGAGAACAATTTTATCTGGATTTATTAAATCCGGAATATAATATATTAAAAAATGCTTATTCTTTATTAGGTTTTAAACATAGTGAGGAAAATTTGGCTAAATTTAAATTAAAAAAAATTACCCAAGAGCATAAAGATATATTATCTATGGTGCATTCAAATAAAGAAGTTAGTGAGGAAACTAGAGATAAATTATCTAAAGCAACTCTTAACTTTAAAAAAAATAATCCTCTTACGCCTGAAGCTTTAGCTAATATAACGGCTAAAACTACAGAACGTGAAGGGGTTCCAGTTATAGTTTTAAATACTCAAACAAATGAAATAATTGAATTTCCTACTTTAACAAAAGCAGGTGAGTATTTAGAAGTTAAAAGACAAGCTATACGAAACGCAATAAAAAGAAATAGTCTTGTAAAAGGGCTTTATCGTGTTTCAGAAAAAAAGTAGGCAGCATACACATTAGTACAAAAATCAAAAAAAAATCAAATTACTTTAATTTTAATAAATTATTGTCCTTTCAGGGGTTAAAAAAATAATTAATTAAAAGCAGATTAAAAATCTGTTGTCTAAATGGATAGTTAAAAACTATTTAGGGAGAAAATTTATATTTACGTATTATAAATATAAATCGCGTGTATGTCAAAAGGGAAACAGCCCAGAACAAGAGTTAAGGTTCCAAAATTTATAGTTGAGTGAAATTAAGAAAGTTTCTATTTAAGCCGACAAGGAGATGGGCTTAGAAGCAGCCATAATTTAATGATCTCGTAAAAGAGCACTTGTTAAATCTTTAGAAGCATCGAAAATTCAACGGATCTAAACTATATACCGACACCTGAAAAACGAGTTAGGGCCTCGTTATGTTGGGTCAAATTAATATCATCAAATTCCGGGGACGTCCTAAAGCTTATGTGACCAAGCCTTAAATTTAATTCAGTTACCTTGAGGTGACTGGAGCTGTCATATTGACGCGGAGTAATTCAAATGGAGTTCACATTCTGTGAATATATATTTTTATTATCCTTAAAAATGGGTGGACCAGCTAATCACTGGTGTATGGTAATACTACATAAGATATTAGAAATAATAATGGATAATCGCGGATCTAAGTCTACTATTGACATAGAGTGCCTTAATAAAATAAAGGAAAGGATAATTTTATTATGACGACATTCTATAAGTTTAATAGTAGTAAAAGAGCAACGAGTAGACGGTGATAGCACAAGACGAATTAAGTGAGCGAATTCTAATGTGTTAAGGTGTACTCTAAAGAATCTTGAAAGAGATTTAATAGTAATCAGAACCCTTTCTAACCCAATTTTAAAAAAAAATTATTCTACTTCAAGAATTTTATTACAACAATTGCCTCAAGATACTCCAACTTTTGTCCCAGAAATTGATAGTGGAGAAAAACAATCTGTACGTATGGGAAGTATATTGCCAAAAAACGATTTAATATTAAGTCCGTGGTTTGTAACTGGTCTTATAGATGCAGAAGCCTCTTTTGTTATTTCTATTGTAAATTCTGTTGCTAGTAAAACAAGCTATAATATTTTAGTGAGATTTAAGATAGATTTACATGAAAAAGATATAGCTGTGTTGGAAGCTTTAAAAACTTATTTTAAAGTAGGAAGAATAGCTAGCACAGGAAATAATCGTTCAAGTCTTTCTTTTGTAGTGAGTTCTATAGGGGATATAAGGAATGCTGTTATACCTCATTTTGATAAATATCCTTTAATTACTCAGAAAAAAGCGGACTTTGAATTATTTAAACTTATAATAAGCAAATTAGAGAAGAGGGAGCATTTAAACGATAAAGGTTTATTAGATATAGTAAATATAAGAGCATCTATGAATAGAGGTTTAAGTGATAGTTTAAAAATTAAGTTTCCTCAAAGTATCGCTTATCCTCGTCCTAAGATTTTAAATAGTGAAATACCACATCCTCAATGAGTAGCTGGATTTACTAGCGGAGAGGGTTGCTTTTATATATCTTTAGAATCTTCTAAAGTATCTAAAGTAGGATTTAATGTAAAATTAAGATTTATTTTATCCCAAGATCACAGAGATGAAGAATTAATGAATAAGTTCCTTTCAAGGGGCCCCCCTCACTGGGGGCTACTTTTGTTGTGGAAGAATTGAAAAAGGAGGAACTATGACTTATTTTAAAGTTACAAAATCTAAAGATATATTAGAAAAAATAATACCATTCTTTGAAGAAAATCAAATAAAAGGTATTAAAGCTTTAGATTTCAGAGATTGAGTTGAAGTGGCTAATATCATGAAGGATAAAAGACATCTTGAGAAAAAAGGAATGGATAGGATAAAACAAATAAGAGAGGAGGTTAATTGATCTCGTAATATACCGTATTCCTCTTAGCTTACGTAGGAATATCCTCTCGAGGCATGGTAATAAAATTTAGAATAAATCTTTTTTTTCCTTAATTCTTTTGGAAAATGTAAAATTGGTATGAAAAATTTGATGAAATGTGTCCATTTATATTATTATATCATTATAATTGTATATTAAGGGGTAGCAGAACATTGAATTAACAATAGAAATTTCTTTTTTAAAGAAATATGAAGGTAATTCAAGAGATAATGGTGACATTAGTAACAATAAGAAGACAAGAATACTTAATAAAAAAAAGTAAAAGTCTCCGCCTAAAGCTTATGGTCCGTAAAAAGTAACGGCCTCTAAATTGAAAATCTAATGGTTTTAATGATGAGTAAATCTTTTTTTACTAAAGGACGACGTTTTAAAGTGAAAAACGTACTGGAAAAATAGTAATATATCTAAAAAGATGAAAAACAACCGTACCTGGATTAACCGCAACAGGTAAGCTAGTAGAGAATACGAAGGCGTAAATGGGATAACAATCTTAAAGGAACTCGGCAAATTTACTACGTAACTTCGGAATAAGGAGGTCTCATTAGTCTTGATTAATATCAGGTAAAAAGGAAGAAGCATGAAATAATGTTGTACGACTGTTTAATTAAAACACAGCACTTTGCGTCAAAGATTTAAATCAAAGTATAAAGTGTGATGTCTGCCCGGTGCCGGCTGGTTAACAGATATAATTAAATTTTTTTAGGGAATTTAGTGTAGACGGAACCCCCGGTTAATGGCGGCCTTAACGTGAGGGTCCTAAGGTAGCGAAATGCCTTGGCCGTTAAATGCGGTCTTGCATGAATGATGTAACGATACAACAGCTGTCTCTAAGATTGACCCAGTGAACTTGAATTAGCAGTGCAGATGCTGCTTACCTCTAGCTGGACGAGAAGACCCTATGCAGCTTTACTGTTACTAATTATAGGGTATAGAAGGCAAATTTTAGATATAAGGTATATCGATCGATGATTATGAAAATCCTTTATTTTTCTTTTATATTTTTGAATGAAATCATTCTGGAATATATGCTTAACAGCTATATTAGTGATTTAACCTAGTTCGAATAATGGCCTTGGGTGAGGAACTATTGTTAGGAGACAGTTTATGCGGGGCACAGACCCCATAAAGAGTAAATGGGAGTGTCTAATATTTATAATGTAATATCGTATTTATATGATATTTTTTTTTGTTTGTTGTTTTATGTAGGTAAACTACGTATTATCTTATATAATTTTTTGTATATATGCACGACCATATATATATTTAATAAAGTTTATATAGCAATTTTTTGATAGGTAAGATTTTCTCTAAAGAGAAATTAGATGTACTGAAGATATTATGATATTAATCTAATATCTTCTTAGTTATAATTTATTATAATATTGATTAGTACTTAGAAAGCTCAACGGCTTAAATCTTGCCTTACTGTTTGATTAACAACAAATCTTTCAGTTGCGTAAGCAGGGCGTAGGATCACAAGATGCATAAAGGAAAGATCTTGTATTATAGGAAAAGCTACGCTAGGGATGTTTGTCCTCCAATAATGCAAATTATTGGTTTATAATTGGGTTAATTTCAAGGATTACTTTTTTAAGTAAATTTGAAGCGAAATTTATCTTGACATTTTTTTAGATAAAAACGTTCAACGACTATAAGGTGAGTTGTGTCAACAATAATCCTTTTTTACGCCCAACACTTTTTTTTTATTATCTTAATAAACATAATTATTATAAATTTTTATTTATGTTAAAAATTAATACGCTTCCGTCTGTAATTAAAAATAAAATTTTTATTAAAAATTTAAATCAAGAAGCTAAAATTAAAATAATAGGTTCTCATTCTAAGGATTCTAATAGAATAAGATATGTTCCTGCATACTCTAAAGAGTGGAATAACATATTATATTATTTTAATAAAAATACTTCTAAAAATGTCCCAGTTAATAAAATTAATTTTATTAAAATTATTAAATCTTATTTTAATATGTGTTTTAAAACTAATTATTTTACAGAGTCTAGTTATATACCTATGGTAATAAGACCTGTATTACTTAGAAATATACACATAAGTAAACCTGAATTTAAATATACTAATGATAAAGTACAAGTTAATATTCATACTGCTAATATAGAAAAAAAGATATTATATAATAGATTTGAAAATAGTATTTATTCTAATATTCAATTAATTACTTTTTTATCAAAAAATTTAAAATTAATAACGTTTGAATTTTTTAATTCATTAAAAAGTAAAAACGATTTAAATAAAGCATTAAAAATATATATGTCTAAATATTTATTTATAAAAAAAAAAATATCTAAATGTATATTTGAAATTAGAAAATCTGAATATTTTTATTATTTAAATATATTTAAATTTGATAAAGAACAATTTTTAGATAAATTAACATATATTTTAAATAAAATACTAAAAAAAAGAATTGAATATAATATTATCAATGTTAAAACTTTTTCACATAATCCGGAAATATTTACTAATATTTTAGCTTTAAAATTAAAAAAACAAACTTTTAATTTGGTTACAGCTATGGAGGGTGTAGTACGAAGACTACGTATTCCTACACGAATGTGGGATTATGAAAATAATTTATCATATATATATGATATATTTGCTAATAGCCATAGAAATATTAGTGTATGTACTAGAAAAAGTAAATATAAATCTTTATATAGACTACTACAAGAAGTTTACTATTCACATCCGATTGAAAATGATAAAGAATTTACTCTTGATATTATGGATGTAATATTTAAAAAATTAAAATTAAAACATATGTTAGGTATAAGAATAGAAGTAAAAGGTAGATTAACAAAACGTTATAGAGCTGATCGTGCTATATATAAATTAGGTTGAAAAGGAGGGTTAAAAAATATAGCATCTTCTAGATTAAAAAGACGTTTTATTACATATAGAGGTCCTAATAGTTCAAATACTATGTACTCTATAACTAATTCAACAAGACGGATTGGAGCTTTTGCTGTTAAAGGTTGAGTATCAACTAAATTATAAAGTAGGGGCAAGGTACCCCCCCGTGCGATTTCATATCGCTCCCCCCGACCCGGGAGGGGAGGCCGGGGGTATAACGTTTATAGCTTGTGAGTTTAATATTTTTACTACTTTACTTTTTAACTGTTGAAACTTTTGCAGTAAAAGGTAGATTAAGTAGTAATAATAATAATAAAAAAAAAAAAAGTGAAGACATAGTCTGAACCATTTTGTGAAAAATGGAAATAATAATGATAACACATAGAACAGGCTAATTTGCGCAAGAGTGTACAAAATGAGTGCGCGGTTTGGCACCTTAACTTATTACAGAGATTGTAATAATGTTGCTTTATTTATTTATTTATTAAGTAAATAAAATAGAATAACTTTGATTTTTATCGATAATATTTATATATTAGTATTAATATATTAATAGACGAAAAAACAAGTAGTAATTAGTATCCCTTTTTATTCATAGAGATGAATTAAAATTTGATCATTTAACCATAGTAAAATTTTTATATTTTACCAGCAATAGTTTTGTTTATTAAAAGAATAGACTATTATATTTAGATTATTTAAAGACTTATATATAAAAAAAAACCACAAATTATGATGACGCATGCGTTACACACAATTTTAAAAAATAATAATGGAATAAGATGTTATAGTTCTTCATCTTTAAATAACAATATCCGTGATTTACTGATAGGTTGTTTATTAGGTGATGCTCATATAAGAAGAACTAAAGATAACAGATCTTATATTACATTTGAGCAAACTACAAAACATGAAGATTATGTAAGAGATTTACATAAAACTTTAAGTGAGGCTGGTCTAAGTTTATCTGAGATTAAATATTATACTCGGAAAGATGATAGACATGACTCTAATAATACTTCAATTTATTTTAAAATAAATAGTACTTCAGAATTAAATTCAATAGCTGATTTATTCTTATCAGAAGATAATCAGAAAATAGTACCATTAGAAATTGAAAATTATTTAAGTCCAATTGCCATGGGTAAATGAATTTGCGATGACGGGCAATTAGTTAAAAATGGAGGAATAACTTTATGTACTGATAATTATGAATTAGAAGAAGTAGAGTTACTAATAAGTGCTTTATCTAACAAGTATGGATTAAGATGTACAATTCATTTTAAAAAAGGAAAAAATGGTAATATTTACCATAGAATATACATAAGTAAAAATACATTTAACTTATTAAAGCCATTAATCGTAGACCATGTTCACCCTTCTTTCTTATATAAATTACATATGAGTCCCAGATAAAGATTTTAAGTTATCTTTTTTTATAAATTGATAATACAAAAAATTTTATAGCACATCGGGGGATTTTCATAGAAAATATGAAAATAGAAATTGGCTAAATTGCTAGGATAACCTTTATAATTAAGGTCAATTAGCAGGGAGAATCTCGGATTCCCTCCAACGGTCACACGCCAACACCCTGAACAATATTAACAACACTTTAATACAGGGTGAAGATATGATCTAAACCATAATGAGAATTATGGATTAATATAACAAATGCGATGTCGGCTTAACTTATCCTCATGGATGCAAGAACTATGTAGGGTACGACTGTTCGTCGATTAAAAAGTTACATGAGCTGGGTTAAATACGTCGTGAGACAGTATGGTTTCCATCCTCTAGAGGGAATTAGAATATAATAAGGATTAACCTTTGTACGAAAGGAACTGGTAGTATATAATCTTAAAAATTATATAACATTTATTAACCTATGGTTTACCTGTTGTTTATATGCCCAATATTAATTTATATATAATATATTATTATATTATATGGGATTATACTAAAATCACTTAAGTATCTTTATAGTATAGGCACGGCAGGAAAGCTAAGTTAGTTAAAGATAAGAACTGAAAGCATATAGGTTCGAAGCTTACCTTAGGATATTTCTTAAATATGCGTAATATAATATTACGAATATTATTATAGGCTTTATTTGAAAGAATTAGAAATTTTTAAGAATAAAGTACTAATTTTATAAATTACTAAACATTAATATATCTTACATTTTTAATAGCCTGGTTAGCATAATTAGTAATGCGATTGTTTTGTAATCAATAGACTGTAAGTGCAAGTCTTACACTGGGCTAAAACCGTTTAGGTGATAAATTCTATTATAGATTGTATGAATAGACAAAAAAGGATTTTTCTATGTCAAAGGGTCATTGTAATATTCGTAAATATTTAGGGGTACCCCCTTTCCCTCATCGGAGGGACGGGGGTATTATTATGTTATGTGGAAGGATATGATTTTCTTTTAAAGTTATTATACTTTTATTTGAATTTCTTGAAATAATATATATATATTTAGTGCTTCATCTAAAAAGTTATATTTGAGTTAAACCCCCCCCCCCGCCACGTTCTACGGTCGAAGGTGGTGGGGATGTTTTACCAGCAAGCTCCGGTCATAATTAAATTGGTATTATGAGTTCGAATATTATTTGATATGGCTATTTACCATTATAAGGTATTATAAATATAATCTTCGATCCTGGAAGTAAGTGTAATACTTACACTTAACTTATTTAAATTTTGGATTAGTAGTCAAGTGGTTACGACATAGCTCTTTCAATGCTACCATCATGGGTTCGAATCCCATCTAGTCTAGTGCGGACTAGTGTAATTAGTAACATATTCGGCTAAGCTTCGAAAGTTGGTGGGTGTAATTCCGCCGTCCGCAGCTAGAGGCTATAGCTTTTTTTGTAAAGCATACTGCTCATGACAGTACTTATTAATTAAATAGAAAATAGAAATAATACACACTAAGAATTTAGTTTTATAAAGGATAGATTGGCCGCTATATATTAATATCTAGTAAATAGGGTTCGATTCCTTATTTTCCTTATTAAAACACATTATAAAAAAAAAGGGAATGATTAGTCTTTCAACCCCCTTTTTTTGGAACGAAAGGCGTGAGCTGTTACTAGCAAAATTGAAACCAATTTAATTACGGATCTTTATTTTTTATTGCTTAATTGTATAATTTTCTCTTTTTATTATAGTTCCCCGTGTTATATTTCGTACACACATAGGCGCAGTCTTGTAACAAGCCAGTTTAATGAATCGTTAAAAACATCTTCGATCCTAAACCAATTATCTACTGAATTTATTGAATGGTTTAGAGGTTTTACATATATTAATAATATAAAAAATTTTTTTTTATTATCTTTTAAACATTTAAATTTTTTAGCTTTCCATAAAGCTTATATGCTTTATACTTCACTTTAGAATAAATTACGTGATGAAATTCTTCAAGAAATATGTATTATTAAAAATAGTATGAATAGTAAAAGAACTGATTATGATATGCCATCAACTCCAAAGTTGACCCCTCCCCTCGGCGCTCCCCAAAGAATGAAAACAAACACTATTATTATATATAATAATAAAGAATATTATCTAAAATCATAAATATTTTTTTAATTTAGATAAATTTTAATCTAAAAGAGGCTATAGCTTAACTGGTAAAGCATACTGCTCATAACAGTACTTCATAAGTGTTCAACTCACTTTGGCCTTATTTGTCCTTCTAATGTTAACCTTTTATTTATCTTTCAAGATTTACATAAAAATTCTTAAGTATCAAATACGGAAACTATTGTTCTTTTAAATAAAAAAAAAAATAATTATTTCTGAAATAAAGGTATTATTAATAAACATATCTTTATATATTTATTCAAATTTAACATGGTTACTAGTACTATGTAGGGTGGTTAGGTGGTAAATAATAGTTATGAAATGCTTAATATAAAGCGGGGCTTTGCTCCCGTCTAAAAATTAAATTAATAACTATCAATAGTTTATTATGTCTCAGATCATTAACTATAAATTTCAGAGAGTAGTTTCACATAGAAATATAATAAAAGGTAGCATCTAAGAAGTCTGAAAGAGAAACGAAACAGTATATACGAATGTTGGAGGTCGATAGAATAATTATGTCGTGTGTAATGTAGTGACAATTATAGTCTGATAACTCCCGTGGCGGAATATTTAATATTGAATAGTAATTAATAAGCTTGAGTGCTGGAATTGGTCTCTTTTCTTAATAGTTTTAATTTTGCTATAAGTCTATATTTTTAATGATTTGTGTCGTGACGTTATATTTACCTTTTTGAAGTAGTATTAATAGTAATAAGGAATTTAAGATAATATTTACAGTTAAATATATATGTATGTATATATATTTATACATCTGAGTGCTGGAATTGGCAGACAGAAGGTAGTTAAGATATCTCGAGCTTGACTCGTGAGTGTTCAAGTCACTCCTCAGATAAGATCGTTGTAAAATGAAAGCTTGCATAGCTGGGGGGCTTCTTTAAATTACTTATATAGTTACACAGTTAGAGGGTAAATATTCGATTATTAAGATATAAGAAGTGGGCTGACACTCTACTATCTCAATTTTATGCTATTTTTAACCTAGTTTCTATATAAGCGAAGTCTTTTAAATGTTAAACGAGTATGAAATATAAGACACTAATGAGAAGTTATTTACCTTTTAATATAGATAGTTGGGTCACAAGTTCAACTGAGCATCCTAAAGTGTATATCTAAACATATATTGCATTTTAGGCCCTTACACTTGTATAGTTTGTAATATGAATGAAAAACAAAGACATACCCCCCGAAGGGGGGGGGGAGCCCCTTATATAATTAATAGTATTACGGGCGTTGTTGAGAAAGAAAAGCTCTCAAGCTGCAGTGTTTTTATGTTCTATGTAAATAATTATTTAAATTTAGTTTAATCTTATATGGAATTAGGCGTTGAGGCGTTGAATATTTATTCCGTGCTTCGCTATTTTTTTTTTTTGCATAGGCTTCTCTTATTACATACTACTACTTAAAACAGTTAACTACAAATTTTTCTATAAAAAAAATTATTAATTTATATATTTTAATATTTACCTCAGATTTTTTTATATGTACTTAAAAATTAAGAATAATACCCCCGTGAGGGGGTACCTTGCCCCTACTTCTTTAGTTGTTTCTACGTTTAATTATTTAAATCTGAAAAATTTTAGAGCTTTGGCTCAATTAAACGATTTTTTTTTACATTATTATTCTACATAGGAGGGCTCTAGTACTAGTGATCCTACGGTTATTTATTTAGATGTAAATAACAAAAAAATAATTACATGGATCTTTTTTTAATATAATAGAGATAAAGCTGGAATTTAGGGATTAATTAATAAAAAACCTCTAAACATATATAGGTTCATCTGTTAATTTAACTTGAATATTTAAACAATATTTTAATATAAGTTATATGGAAAATGTGGCTTCGCATGCAAAAAAAAAAGTTTATAAATTTTATAATATTGTAATCCTTCTGAAGTATTGGAAAGAGAACAGTAGGGGCAAGGTACCCCCCCCGTGCGATTTCATCTCGCTCCCCCCGACCCGGGAGGGGAGGCCGGGGGTATTATATAGACTTGTTAAATCCGAGCTTACGCCCTTAAAGGGGGAATAGAATTTTTTTTAAATTGCTAGTTCTTTATTAGGATATAAACATAGTGAATAAACTCAATAATTTTACGTCTAAAAAATAAAAATAACTTAATATCAGAAGAGACATGGCAAAAAAAAATGATCCATAAAGTAGTTTAAAAAATATATTTAGATTATCCCCCCCTTTTTTTGGAGGGGGGAAGGGTACAATAATAAAAAGCAATACTATTAAAATTAAATCCAGAGTGGAATAAAATATCTTGAAAAAAGCCCCTTGTATATAATATTCCACTCTGGATTTAAATACAGTGAAGTTGCAAAAGAGCTAATGAGTTTAAAAATGGGGCCCCCCTCACTGGGGGGCTATTTTAGTATATTTTTTAGCAATAATAATTATTGGCTTAACGTTTTTAAGGTTTAAATCTTTTATAGGTAAGGGGATATAGTTTAATAGTAGAACTATTACGTTGCATGTAATAAATTCGGATGCGAATTCCGATATCTCCATATGCTCATGAAGCTCAATTGGTTGAGCGGAATATTGAAGTTATTTTGGTTGTAAGTTCGAGTCTTACCTTGGGCAACGGATGTGCTGGAATGGTAAACAGGTTCTGCTTAGGACAGAATAGTGAAAACTTTGTAAGTTCAAGTCTTGTTTATTTTTAATTAATTAGAATATTTCTAGTTATATTGTAGTTATGTATTTACTATAAGTTTTAGTAATATTTTATTATTTTAATAAAATTTCTTATATTCTTGCTTATCTTTGCTTTGTTAGGATGGGTTTCTTTATCTCTAATTTATCATTGAGACCTTTTGTTTATATTAAATAATAAAAGGGTGGTGTTAGGAATTGGTAGACTGAGATATACCATTCTGTAGTATATAAATATGATCCAGTTTACCAGGATGGCGTTAGTTTCAAACAAATATACAGTAGGGGCAAGGTACCCCCCCGTGCGATTTCATATCGCTCCCCCCCGACCCGGGAGGGGAGGCCGGGGGTATTATTAAAACATAAAGTAGGAGGTAAGCTTACGCTCCTATATATGTAAATAAAAGAAAATATACCAGATGGGGCCCACCCAGCATAGCTGGGGGGGGGCTTTTTTTATCAATAAATACTTTAATATTCCCCAAATGGGGCCCCCTCACTACGGAGTCGGGGGCTAGTATTAATATAATAATCAATGAAAGAAAAATGCCACAATTAGTACCTTTTTACTATATGAATGAATTAGTATTTAGCTTTTCTTTAATAGTAGTAATATTATATTTGTTATCAAAATATATTTTACTTAAAAGAATTAGTTTATTTATTAATGTTGTATTATGTTTCATAAAAAAAATTATGAGTTTCAACCCCAGATCTTAAGGGCATAAGGTTTACGGATACTTTTATGGGAAGAAAAAATTTAATAAATATTGAGAAGACCGTTTTTCTTGCAGATGTAATAAAAGTAGGGTTATTTTCGGTTCCCAATTACGTGTTATGTGAAGTAGGAAGAGGAATTGGAGTAGGTAGTTTAAGTGTATTTAGTACTCAGTTAGGAAGTTTAGGAAGTGTAAGTGATGGTAAAGTTACAGGAGAGGTATCCTTAAATAAAGAAAGTTGTAATAGACTTAATAATATAACTCCCGTGGCGGTTTATTCAAATGTGGATATTTTTAAATTAATTATTTTAAAAGAAAATAGTAATAAAGCTGGTATTTATATGTGAGTTAACTTACACAACGGGAAAATTTATATTGGCTCATCTATAAATTTTACTTATAGATTTAGAAAGTACTTTTCTATTAACTTTTTAGAAAAGGAGATAATTAAAAATAAAATTTATAACTCGATATTTAAGAATGGTTATTCTGGTTTTAGATTCTAAATATTGGAGTACTGTGAGGGGGATATTGTCAGAGAAAAAGAGCAATAGGGGCAAGGTACCCCCCCCCCTCACGGGGGTATTATATTGACATGCTTAACCTGGAATATAATATTAAAAAAACGGTGGGATCTTTATTAGGGTTTAAACATAGTGAGGTTACACGAGAGCTTATGAAATTAAAGTATAAAAGTAGAGATAAACAGATGTCGGACGAAACTAGAATTAAGTTGATTACGTCGCGTCAAAATGGTGAATTGATAATAGTGTTAAACCAAAATAGGGGGTAGGTACCCCCCCCCTTTGGGGGTATATATGAAAGTTTATCATTTTTAACTGTTACAGAGGCTGCCAAATTTATTTATACTTGGTATTAATCGTAGTTTTTTTATTTAAGGTCATTAAAGATAATAAGTTTTATTTAGGAAGAGGTTTTATAATTTATAGATCGTTTACTTCTTTGCAAGATATTATGAGTAGTGAAGCATACTTAGCAGCTAACGAGGAAAGTAATTATAAATTTAAAGCTAACCTTGGGTGTGAACCATCTAAACTAAGTTTAAATGTAGGAAAAGCTAAGGTAATTATAGTTATAAATAATGAAACTAAGGAAACGTTGGAGTTTAATTCAATCGCAGCTGCGTCAGATTGATTAGGTATTAGTAAATCGTATATTAGTAAATGCATAAAGAATAAGAAACCTTGTAAGGGGGTTTACAATAGTTTTCAAGTTATAGTAAGTTATTTTTAGAGTGTCTTTAGCAAGTACACTCTAAAGGGGGGGGGGGTTAGAGTAAATAAAGGTTAGTTAGTTAGCTTCTATTAAATATAAATGGGAGTTACTAGGTTGTATACAAATAAAATATAAATAAGTTTGTATAGTAAACAAAAAAAAAAAAAGGAAGTGAGAAATTGGTAAACTGAGGTAATTTAGGCTTATCTGATCGAAAGATCTTGCAGGTTCAAGTCCTGTCTTCCTTATTTTATTTTACTATTCTTTATTAATTGGGAATAATATTATAAAAATACCCCCGTGGGGGGGGGGGGGGGGGTACCTTGCCCCTACACTTAAATTTTATTATATAAAAAAAAAATTAATATAGTTAGTTATAATTAGTGTCCCCAGCTTTAGCAGGGACTCTATTTGATATCTAGAGAGTAGATTAAAGGTAAGTTTATTGCATAATTTATTTGCAGGGCCGATCTGGATTATCTTATCGAGAGATCGTGCAGGCTCAAGTCCTGCTCACCCTATTTGTTATATTTTATGAGTCCGCTTGGTGTGAAGCATAATTTATTTTTATTTTTATTAATTTTTTGTAGGGTATTGTTTTTATAGTCTAATTTATAGGGAGCCTATAGTTTCTTGTTGTATATAATTATTTAGTTATTTACCTTTTAGTAGTATTAATAATAATATATTGTAATTATTATAAAAATAAATTTTTAGTAGATAGATTTCTATTAGTTTTATTTAGATCTAATAATTTAAAAGCTAAGATAAGTGGCTATATTTAATAGTAGTTGAGAAGTAAATTAACTACTTTAAATATATTAATTGAGAATTATAATTTCTCTCCTAGTTGAATGATGATATTATCAATAATCTTATTTATTTTAATACCGTTTGTTCTAAACGAGTTAAGAGTCGTTTAATTGTAGCAAAGCAAAAGGATATAATAAAAATAATAAAAAGGGGCACCCCCTTTCCCGTAAGCGAAGCACGGACGGGGGTATTCTTAGTTAATTTTCGGGCCTCCGGCCAATAAAATCTCTAAAATAATTATATTTTCAAGATTGAAAAAAAAAAAGCTTTTTAGATTTATAAAGAGAAGGGTGTAATAAAATATCTTGGTGGGTCTGAATATAAAGATAAAAATTTAATAATTGAGATTATTAAATCCGGTAAGGATTCATAAATAGTATTTGAAATGGCCTAAGGGGGGGACGCAAGCTTCGATTAAATAGAAAAATTATAATAACTAAAGGGCCCCACGTGCTCTGCACGTGGGTTTATTGACTTTTAGGTTTTGTTGAAAGTTATGGTTGATGATATGTGGAAAAAAATAAATATTAGATGGTGAAAGGGGAAGTCTAAATCTTATAAAGATTTATTTTTAATGGAAGCTATAAGAGATTATTTAAACAATTTAGGTGCTTTAGGTGAAACGAGTTTTAAATAACCCCTCCGTGAGGGGGCTGGTGGCAAAACTTCCTGTCCATTTGGAGAAAACCCACTTGATACAGTGAATTTAGTAGTAAGTAATATGAGATTTTTATCTGAAAAGATAATACCAGGGGCAAGGTACCCCCCCGTGCGATTTCATATCGCTCCCCCCCGACCCGGGAGGGGAGGCCGGGGGGTATTATTTAGTGAAATGAATTGATATAGTAAAAAGGAAATGGATTTTAAAGATTGAGTTATTAAGTTAAAACAATACCCACCCAGGTCAATCTCCCGCAGGAGATGGTAAGGAATTAATAGACTTAATATTAAGTCAAATGAATAGTAATATATTCTCGACTAACCAGTCTAATATTACTGTAGATAAATATCAATTAATTCTTAAAGCAGAGAGTTTATTAAATAAAAGTTATAATTATGAATATTTTCCAGATGGAAAAGTATTAATTAAATCAGAAAATAAATATTTAAATTTTCCTTGGTTTAAGAAAAAAAGTTTTAAAGAAATCTCACGGATAATGGTGAGATTCTTTATGCATTTGAGTCAATGGAAAAGTGGAAATTTTTAATGTATCCCATCAAACAATTAGAATAAGATTACGTAAGGGTGAGCAAAGCTCTCCTATGCTTTAATGGTAAAATTGTATATTTTTTTTTTTTTAGATAATATTTAAATTTTCCTTGGTTTAAGTAAATTAGTAGTCGATGACTACTAAAATATGTTGTGGACTAAACGGCAGGTCATAAATTTTTGGTATTTATTATTGAGTGTTCGAATCACTCCAACATAATGGAACTTGGAGTTTTTAGTTCGATTTTTATTTAATTTTATTTTCTAAGAATAAAGAAAAGATTCTGAAGATATTGTAGTTAAATGTAGTTAGAGTCTACACTTTTCTTATGAAAAAAACAATAAAATTTAGATTAATGGGAGTGATTAGTCTTTCAACCCCATAGACGAAAGGGGTGTTATCCATTCTAACACAATTTTTTTTTTTTGAATGGGTAGATCTTTTTGTCACCATTTTCAAATTTTTTTGTAGTTATTTTTTTGATTACCGATGTGAAGTGTTTTTTTACATAAACTCTATATTTATTTTTTTTTTACTGGTATTTATACTATTTTTTTAATTATTTATTAATTCCTTCTCGCAACGAAGTATATTCGTTGTATATTATGCAGGTTAGAACAAATCCTAGCTATTATAATTATTAGTGAATTTATAATAATATAAAACCATAATATTTTGTTTTTTCATAGATGGATAGCCTCCGGCTCCGTAGATTTATTGACATAGTTCTTGTTGGGTTATGTTATTTACATTATTTTTTTATTTTTAGATCATTTATGGGTATTTTTTTGTTCCGTTATATCACTAAAAATTCTAGTGAAGGGGCCCACCGAGGCGTGGCAAAGCATGCCTCGGGGTCTAATTTACATAATGTTATTAAGTTCTTACTTGGTAATTTAAAAACTAGAGGAGATTTCTTTTTTACAGCAAATTCCCAGTTATTTTTGAGGAGCTGGTACTATAACTCATAAGGGTAAAATTTTTTTATAATATCGAATTGTAGATTTAAAGGTATTGGTATCTTTAGTTTTACCGGGCCTATGCCTTAAGGTGATGAGGTGTTTCACCAGCAAGCTCCGGTAGTTTTTAAATAAGAATATCAAAAAACTCAAGTAGTATATTAAAGGAAAGAGTAAGTTTAAGATTTATAATAACTTAACATCTAAGAGATGTAGAATTAATGAAAAATATCATAACTTATTTAGAAGCCCCCGACTCCGTAGTGAGGGGGGGGGGGGGCCCTTGTGGTTCAACAAATAAAATATGTTGTATAATATTCAGTAACTAAATTTAGTGATATAAATGAAAAAAAATAATCTCTTTCTTTTTAAATTATCCCCTAATTGGTCTTAAATATCAGGATATTAAATGTTTTGAAAGAACTTCATTAATGATAAAATCAAAAGTACATTTAACATAATAAAGTTTAGGCGCGCTGCGTCGAAATAAAACAAATAAAATAAGAGTTAGTAATAGATAATAAATAATTGTAATAATAGAAAAGTGTGAGTATTTAAGTTTAAATAATTATTTTTATTTTACCATTTAAAGGTAATAATATGAATTTTTAATTGTAACACATATTTCTATGTGTTATAAGGTGATTATAGTTCAATCTGGTAGAGCAACTAATTGTGGTTTAGTAAGTTCCCTGTTCGAGCCAGGGTATTCACCCTCTAAATTAAAAGGAAAGTAAATTATATAAGATATCTTAGATAATTAGCAATTAATGAACGTAGCTTATTACTATGTTGTAATTAAGCTTGGGTAGTTTAACGGTAAAACTTTATCCTCATAAGATAATAATGGGTATTCGATTTACCCCTCAAGCTCAGAATACAATTATTCCAACGTAACAATTGTTCGTATTATATATATATATACATTAATGAAATTTACATGAGTTTTAAAGTATAAATATTTTTATTAGGTGTGAGTACTTATATTAGTACTCACACATTGAAGGTTAATAAACCTAAGTTTATCTCTTTTAATTGAAAAGGATAAAATGTTTTTTAGACGTAAGCTCTAAATAAAAGCCCCGGTATGTTAATTTGGTGTACAGTATATTAAAAGTAATAGAATCAAGCTTAGGTTTTAAACATTTAGGCGCCGGAGGCGTCTAAATATTATAATTTAAACCTCCAAAGTTAAGTAGGTAAGTTTAAATTATTTAAATCAAGCTAAAAAGGTAAAGCCCTACTTCGGTATTAATAGAATAAATATTTGTTAGACACGATATATCTAACAAATATTTTAATTAATTTATATAATATTCATTTTTAACCTAACCGGTGACATTATTTAAATTAAAAGCTAGCGATAATTTAAAGGGTAAAAAAAATTAATTTCATAGTCGTCCCCTTTCGGGGACCCGGAGGCTAGACATTAAAAATGAGAATTCGAATTTCTCTCCTGGCGATATGATTACATTATCAATAATCTTATTATTATTTTCTAATGCCGTTTGTTCTAGACGAGATATTTCGATATTATTTAACAGAGTAGCTATTATATGTTTAAGTTATTGCGTTTTGCATGATTTAATGAGTTTATCACTTGGTAATTCAAGGGGTATAGGGCTACATGGAGGATTGCTTCAAATTACTAATATTACACAAATTTTTCATATTTTTGTATATATAATTAGTATATTAATTTTACAATTAACTAGTTTTTATCCTAGAAAAGTTTGAATTTCTGAATATTCTTCTTTAAAAAATTTAATATTTAATCAATTTATCTATTATAGAACTTTTGTTATTAATAAAATGGGGGAACAATTTAAAATCATCGAGTATCCTTTAATTTTATTATTTATTATTACAGGTGCTGTTTTATTAATGTCTACTAATGATTTAGTTTCTATTTTTTTAGCTATTGAATTACAAAGCTATGGTTGTGCGCCTAATGAGGCAATTATAAGAGGGCGAAGTTATGGAATAATACATAATGTAGTCTTGAGTATCAGTGACATTCTATTTTCGGTTAGAATATACTCACCGCGGGTAATCACTGTTGAGGTGTCTAATAAAGCCTTAACATGGATAGCTGATTACAAACATATGTATAATATGAACCTGAATAAATACGATATGCATATGAGCGGGGATAGACATGATGAGGATAACAAACTTGAAACGTGTAGTGGGGCTCAGCTTGGCCTAGTCATCTGGAACGGGTATGACGTAAATTTCGAAAGAAGAACTCGAAGTATCCACTTCCTAATCAGGATATCACGGTGACTAATAGGGAACATAATCCGGTGTATGAAGGAAACCACCTCATGGACATGGAAAGCTTATACTGATAGACCATGCAGTATTAGTTGTCACAAAACCCTTACACACTTCCATATAGAAGCAAAAGCGCAAGCATCTAAATCTATCACAAACACTTATAATCTGCAACTTAGGGATCTAACCGCTTGTTTCACCTATGGTGTTCAGCGGGGACGGAGTTTTCATAGTAATCATGGTGAAATGAAGGAAAACAGTCGGAAACGATCAACAAATTGTAATCATAACTCCAATGTGAAGGACCCCGAGCTGCTTAACCAGAAATCACAAACTGGCAGCGGACCGATCAGGTCTATTGGTTTATGATTGAAGGAGGAGTTGAACAAATTCAAGCGTAATGATGGTAAATATAACGGATTAATAAATATACTGGCCAATGAAACATTCTTACGAGCATGTTACGAGGAGATTAAAAGCAAGCCTGGAAATATGACCAAAGGAATCACCCCAGAAACTCTGGACGGGATCAGTATGGAATGATTTTCAAAAACCGCGAATGGAATACGGGACGGTAGCTTTAAATTTTCCCCATCTAGACGAGTTGCCATACCTAAACCGGGAAAAACAGATGTGAGAGTGCTAAGTATTGGAAACCCTAGAGAAAAGATTGTACAGAAAGCGCTTACTTGAATATTTCAGGTAATCTGAGAAGACATATTTTCTCCTAATTCTTATGGATTTAGACCGGGCAAATCTTTACACCAAGCCCTATATCAACTTTATCGGAATGGGTCTTCTTACCCATGGGTAATACAGGGAGACATATCCAAATGTTTCGACAGTATCCCTCATGAAGTAATCAAGAAATGTGTAGCTAAGAAGATAGCATGTAATAAAACCCTACAATTACTGGACAAACTATTGAGAGTAGGTTTTATTGACCCTACCACTAAGGAGTTGGTCAAACCTGATATAGGTACCCCCCAGGGTAGCATATTAAGTCCTTTACTATCTAACATCGTATTACACGAATTAGATGAATACTTGGACAAATACAAAACAGAGTTTGAACGCGGAAGTAAAAGGAAAAGAAACAAGGAATACGACTCACTAACATCTAAGCTGCAAGCTTTAAGAAAGTACCATCCTAAGTCTCCCGAAATCAAGAAAACAGCCGTACTTAGAAGGTCAATTCCTTCATTAGATATGTTCGACTCAAATTTCAAGAGACTAATGTATATAAGATATGCTGACGACTTTGTTATATTAGTTACCGGAACTCGGGATGAAGCTAAGCTTATTAAACTAAGGGTGGCGTCTTTCCTGAAAAATCTAGGATTAACTCTGCATGCGGACAAAACTATCATAACAAGTACTAAGGATGGATTCCCATTTCTTGGGGCCTGATGTCGGAAAGTAAATACTATTGAAGCAGGGCTTTCCAAGAGCAAGATGGGTAACCCGGCAAAATTTAGAATGCGTATGAGAATTGAAATCCCTATAGAGGAGCTAATCAAGAAGTTGGTCAGAAATAAGTTTGCGAAGCTAGATCAAAATCATATCCCTACGGCAACCGCTCGAAAGGATATGGTAAATTTTTCCCACTATGAAATCATTGCTTTCTATAACAGCCGTATTTCGGGTTTGATAGCCTTTTATGACTTTGCGGCCAATCTAACAAGCCTTAGAAAGATATTCTCCCTTTTACAACTATCTTGTGCTTTGACCCTTGCTTTGAAATACAAATTACGTACCAAAAGAAGAGTATTCACCAAATTTGGAAATAACTTGGGAGATCCGGAAACTGGTGCCTGGCTTAAGATTCCTAAGGATCTCAGCGTGAGGCACAATTACAAGTTCAAAGAATCTACCAATCCAAAGAAAGTGTTAGAAACTTCAAGATTTAATAAACTAACCGTCTCTGATCCCAATAAAGTATGTGCTATATGTAAATCTAGCAGCAAGATTGAAATGCATCACATACGTAAGGTTAAGGACGTCAAGACGAGAATCAGAACAGGTAACAGTACGTATCAACAATGGGTAGGTTTGTATAGAAGAAAACAGGTGCCATTATGTTCATATCATCACGATCTCTTACACCGGGGAGATCTGAATTATAACGATATGAGATTAATCAAGGACTATTCTAGCTAGAAATTACATTGAAATTTGGACTAAGTTTCCGACGGCGAGCCGTAAAGAGCATGCTGCAAGGCTGCTGATGATGGGAAACTATCACGTCCGGTTCTGAGGGCAGGGTATCCATTCCACTGACCCTACTATATCTATTATGTTCTATGTATAGAAATTCTGAACTATCTACTACAGGTGGTTTAATATGGGCGTCCGTTCGAGTGTATCTGGAAATGCCTAATGAGAAGGATAATGCAGAAGAAAGCATTAAAGACTACTGATCTTATTTCGATTTGGTGACAATAGAAAGACAAGAGCCTGATCAGAAAGGGAATATGAGGCGTATAGTTGCCTATGTAATCAGTTACATAATCGCCAAGAAGATTTTCAAAGTCATGTATAGATACTGGATAAAACTGAATTGTTGAAGTACGAGTAACTTTGGGTTGACCACGACCTTGTCTAGGGTGCAACTCCTACTAGATTACTTCCTCTGTTGCATGATATATATTAGCAAAGCAACCTTTTCAAAAGGGGAAGCATGACACAAAGCACTGTGAACAGGTTATAAAAGACTATCCATATCTATAATTACAGCCAGATACGCTACCGGAGAAGTCTCTAACATCAGTAACATAACTGAGACTTGAGATGGCAGAGGATTCGTAGTACCATCCGAATGGATGGGAAGGGATCTAAATACTTGACAGCATCACCATATCAATGTGGCAAGACAAGTCAGGTCATACGTAACCAGAAGCAGGAAGAACAAATCTGTTCCCGTAGCAGAACTTAACAAAGATTTTAACGTCCTAGCTAAACATTGAAAAGTAAACTATGAACATCCAAACAAGGTATTTAGAGATTTAAGAGGTTTGCTTAAATTAGATAGCCTTTGATTCGCAGCATATTTGAAGATTAAAAGAAACAAGGGTTCATCTACACCAGGACCTGATACAGGAACTATTGACGAATTAATTAAATCAAGGATTTTAGAGATAAAAGATGTGGTTATGAAAGGAGAGTATGAATGAATTGGAACTAGAGAAGTTTTGATACCAAAACCTGGAAAACCTGGAAAAACTAGACCGCTAGGGATTCCGGCTATCAATGATAGACTAGTACAGGAAGTAATTAAATCTATAATAGAACCAATCTTTGAACTTAATTTTAGTAACCAATCTCATGGATTCAGACCTAGTAGAAGTTGTCATACAGCTTTGAAATGAGTCAACACACACATGAAAGATTGTTCATGATTTATAGAAGGGGACATCAAAAGTTATTTCTCAACTGTGAATCATAACATACTATTGAATTGTGTTAAAAGAAGAATACAGGATCAAAACATCTTAAAACTTATCGAAAGCGGATTAAAAGCTAAAGTGTTTAACAAACACAAAAGTGTTTATGAACCTGTAGTTGGAACTCCCCAAGGAGGAATACTTAGCCCGCTGCTATCTAACATATACTTAAATGAATTTGATCAACAAATGGAAATATTAATGGACAAACTAAGTACTAATGATTCAAAACCCAGAAAAAATCCTGAGATCGATAAAATGTATAAGAAGGGTAACAAATCTGAGATTTATAGATTACGGATTCCTTATCTTCACCCAAAGGATACAAATCACATCAGAATTAAATATATACGTTATGCAGATGATTTTATAATAGCCGTTAACGGAGATTTAAAATTAGCAACTACTATTAAAGCAGATATCACCGAATGACTAAAAGAAAACCTAAAGTTGGAATTGAGTCAGGAAAAGACATTGATTACACATATCTCCAAGGGCATCAAGTTCCTGGGATATATAGTCAATAGAAGGACGGTATTTACTAAACAGAGTTATTCAGGACGTTTATTAACGAGAAGGATGAGTATACCTACCTTAGACGTGGATAGAACGAAAGTAATATTCCGTCTAGCGGAAGCGGGATATTGTGATAAAGCTGGAAACCCAGTTCCCAACTTCAAACTATTACAACTACCGCAATCGGAAACAAATATGAAAGTTAATTACATTATCCAGGGATTAGCCAACTGATGATCTATAGCTGGAAACAGGAAGGAAATGATAGCACATGTGAATTATATTCTAAGAGTGTCTTTAGCCAAATTATACGCTGCCAAATTCAGATTAAAAAGAGCCAAAACAATATTTGCTCATGCCGGAAATGACTTGAGTAAACCAATAGGTAAAAGAATTAAATCTGTAACTGGTATCGGAGTAATGGATAGTGATAAGGTCAAATTAAATGGAATTAAATTTACAAAGTATCATAAAATACCTAAACCTGAAGGAAACAAGATCAAATTAGACTGAAAACCTAGATATGTAGAAATCCTTGAAAAGGGAGCAGATGAGCATGAAATCATAAATGAGATTTGGAGTCAAGGGATTAGTAAAAATGCAAATCCATTATCGAAACTCGCAAACAGAATGCAGTATGTATTATCCTCACAAGGAGCACCATGTTCTGTATGTGGATCAACCGATGATGTACAAATGCATCATACCAAACCAATGAAAAATATTAAAGAAAAAGATGCGTTAAAAAGACACATTATAGCGATTAATATTAAACAAATTCCATTATGTAGAAAACATCATCTGGAAGCCCATCAAGGAGACTGAAGAAAAGATCCGATATAAAATGTGCGCAGAATATCGAAATGTAACTAAGCTACGAAGGAGGCCCGGACGAACTCCTAATAAAGAATAAGCTACGAAGAGTACCAGGACGTAACTCTCTACGGTGTACGGTAGAACTTTATTTAACAAAGTAGAAATGTGAATGGATACAATCAATGAAAACAGGTTAACGTTGGAGAGCCCAGTGATTGGTAACAATCTCGCTGGGTTCGGAGAGCACTCGAGAATTATTTATCTAGACTATCAAATGAGATAGTGATGAATAATTTTTCGTTTTACTCTATATTTTTTAATAGGAGGTTTAGGTTCTTGCTTTATTTTATTCAGTACAGGTTTATTATATGCTAATTCAGGTACTACTAGTTTAGATGCTTTATATGTCATGAATAATCTTAGTGACATAGAAAGTTTTAGTGTTTGATATAAACCTTATTATACTAATATATCATTAATAATGTTTATGGTTGGATTCTTAATAAAAATTGGAGCTGCGCCTTTCCATTTTTGATCACCTGATGTTTATGACAGCATACCTACTATAGTTACTACGTTTGTAGCTATTATTGCTAAAATCTCTATTTTTATTTTATTATTACAAATTGTTTATTTTTTTAATTCTAATCTTTTTGATTCTAGTTGAACTTATTCTATAATTTTCTGTTCATTTATGTCTATTGTTATAGGTTCAATTGGAGGTTTGACACAGTTTAGAATAAAAAGATTATTAGCTTATAGTTACTTATGAGCTTAACTACCAAATTCCGGGGAAGCCTTAAAGTTATAGTTACCAAGCATTAACCATATATATAATATATGGTTCCATATGTGGCTAAACTAATCACTTAGGTAAGGTAAAAACACTATAAATTCATGATAATGAGTGGAATAGGTAATCGCGGATCTAAATTATCTCTTTAATAATGAGATATAAAAGAGCAACGAGTAGATGGTAGTTGCGTTAAGGAAATAACTTGACGTTAAGGTGTACTCTACTAGGGTAATGAAAGTTACCCTAACAAAAAAAAAAGGATATGACTATATATAAGCGTTTATTTTATACTTTATCTAAAGTTTCTCAGGATATAATTAATAAAGCTTTAATTGCTTTACATCCTTGATTTATAACTGGTATTACTGATGCTGAAGGTACTTTTGTTTGTATAATTAGAAAAAGTTCAGGTCATCGTTTAGGTTGAAGGGTAGAGGTTGTATTCCAAATAGGATTACATAAAAAAGATTCTGAATTATTAAAAGCTATTAAAGCTTATTTTGGAGATGTAGGTACAATTACTGAAAATTCTAAAGAAGAAATGTGTGCATTTAGAATATGTTCTCCTAAGGAGATTTTAGAATATGTTATTCCTCATTTTGAAAGATATTCTCTAATAACTCAAAAACGAAGTGATTATTTATTATTTAAACAAATAGTCGAATTGATGTTAAAGAAAGAACATTTAACACAAGAAGGTATTCAAAAAATTATAAATTTAAGAGCTTCATTAAATTTGGGATTATCAGATATATTAAAAGAAGCTTTCCCTGAAACTAAACCTGTTAGACGGCTAGTTAATACTAATCAAAATATACCGGATCCAGAATGAGTATCAGGATTTGTAACAGGAGAAGGTTGTTTTTTCATAAAAATTACAAAAGGTCGAAATACCGCAGGTTCAGGAGTACAAGTACTGTTCCAAGTAGCTCAACATGTAAGAGATACTCAAGTATTAAAAAATTTAGTGGGCTTTTTTAATTGTGGTAAGTATGTCCAAACACCAAATAGAGAATGGGGATATTTCCAATGTACCAAATTCTTAGATAATTTTGAAAAAATTCAACCTTTTTTCGATAAATATCCTATTAAGGGAGTAAAATTTAAAGATTTTCAAGATTGATCTAAAGTAGTTGAAATGATTAAAAATAAAGAACATTTAACTTCAGAAGGTCTGTCTAAAATTCTTAAAATAAAATCAGGTATGAATACTGGAAGATCTTTAGATTATGATAAATAAAAAATTAGCCCATAATGGTTTTTATGGGAGGAAGGTACGGTGGAAGCCCTAGTCTTGTCTTGTATAAATAAAATTCCTTTTTACCCCCTTTTATTAAGGGGGGATAGTGATAGTACTATTTCTCATGTAGGATTTCTTTTATTAGCTTTAGGTATATCAAGTGTTGAATCTATTCAAGCTTTATTGTTTTATTTAACTCAATATTCTATTAGTAGTCTTAATATGTTTGTTATAATATTAGCTATAGGTTATTCTTTCTTTTATTATGTAAGTTCTGATCCAAATTATAAAGAATTAACCGATAATAACAATTCACCTATTCAATTAGTTAGTCAATTAAGAGGTTTTTTCTTTATCAACCCTGTATTAGCTATTAGTTTAGCTATTACTTTATTTTCTTTTGTAGGGGTACCACCTTTAGTAGGTTTTTTTGGTAAACAAATGGTATTAAGTGCTGCTTTAGATAGAGGTTACTATTTTATGGCTTTAATTGCTATTACTACTAGTGTTATTAGTGCTGTGTACTATTTAAATGTGATAAAAGAAACTTTCTTTTATCCTTCTGAGTATATGGTTAATCCTGCTTTTAAAGATTTAACAATTTGGGGAACTATATATGATAAAAATAATTTTTTTATTAAAGATGTTAATTTTAATTATAGTAATGTTGTTATATCTAGTACCATTGCTTTTACTATTTCAACGATTACATTAATTATTTTATTATTTATGTTTATTTCTAAAGAATGATTAAGTATGGGAGCCATATTGGCTTATACACTTGTAATTTCATAGTGAGTAGTTTAACAATTTTATTAATTATTATAGCTATTATAGCTGTTTTATTTTTAGTCCTTAATTTTCTTTTAGCCCCACATAATCCTTTCTGTTTTTTAATTTGTAAAATTAATAGTAGGGATAAACTATCAAATTCCGGGAACTCCTTAAAGCTTTTGATACTAAACTGTATATTAAAGTATACTAGTGGATGACTTAATCAATCATGTATAGTAACAATTCAAAAGATGATCGAAAGAGAAATAGGTAATCGTGGATCTAAATCAGTTGTAAAATCCATATAAATATTCTGCAACTGTAAATGAACAACGAGTATACGGTAGTTATATAAGAAATCTTATATTAAGATGTACTCTAGTGGGTTTTGAAAAAAATTATCTAGTCAATTCACCATCTAACCCTATAATATTTAAAATAAATTATTCTAAGTTAAATTCTATGCTAAATCCTTGATATGTAACAGGTTTTGTCGACGGAGAAGGAAGTTTTATGCTAACTATCATTAAAGATAAGAAATATAAATCAGGTTGACGTACAGTTTGTAGATTTTCAATAAGTTTAAATAAAAAAGATTTAAATTTATTAAATAATATCAAAGATTTCTTTGGTGTAGGTATTGTATCATTAATGGGTAAAGATTCTATTCAATATAGGATTGAAACTTGAAATGATGTGGCCGTAATAATTAAACATTTTGATAAATACCCATTAATCACTCAAAAACAAGCAGACTTTTTATTATTCAAATCAGCTTATAACTTAATTATTAATAAAAGTCATCTAACAGAAAAGGGATTGTTGGAGCTTATATCTTTAAAAGCTGTAATGAATAGAGGTTTAAGTGATGACTTAAAATTAGCTTTTCCTAATTTAGTTTTTGGTTTAAGACCTGTAGTATCCTTAGTGAAAATAAGTGATCCTTGGTGATTAGCTGGTTTTACGGATGCAGAAGGTTGTTTTAGTGTTGTAGTATTTAAATCTCCAACTTATAAGTATGGGCTTGCGGTTAAATTAAGTTTTATTTTAACTCAGCCGCCCCCGTGCTTCGCGCTGGGGGCCCTTTACTAGAGATGAAAATTTAATCAAAAGTTTAGTTGAATATTTTGGATGCGGTAATATCAGTTTTGATGCTAGAGGTACTATTGAATTTAAAGTCACTAGTTTTTCTAATATAAAAAATGTTATTATTCCTTTTTTTATTAAATATTCTTTACAAGGTAAAAAAAGATTAGATTTCGATCTTTTTAAGGAAGTGGTAAAATTAATGGAAAAAAAGGAACATCTAACTCAAGAGCGAAGCACGGACTATATAAAATAGAAAAAATTAAAAATGAAATGAATTCGAAAAGAAAATAACTTAAGAATAATTAATTAAATTATAGGTATGATAACTTTTGACTTTTACGTACCAAGAAAAGGAATCGGCTTTTGAGTGTGGATTCCATTCTTTTTTACAATCTAGATCTCCTTTTAACGTTACTTTTTTCGTGTATGGGATCTTATACCTTATTTTTGATTTAGAAATTATTTTATTATATCCTTATGCTGTAAGCATGTACGAGAATGATATATATGGACTTATTGTTGTTATTATTTTCACATGTATTATTAGTATTGGATTTATTTATGAAATAGGTAAAAATGCGTTAAAAATTGCTAGTAGACAGGATAAATCCTTTAATTTTAATTCTAAAGTTTCATCAGGTCCTAGTCACATTTATTATTTAGATTAAAAATTAACAAAAATAGAAAAGTAATTATTTAGTCCTTTTTCCCTATCCCTCTTCTCCTCTTAATAAATTATTTAATACTTGAATAAGTATTAAATAATAGTTATTTTTTAAGTGAAATATCTTTTATAACTTTTTATTATTCATTTTGCATAAAAATTTTTTTGCGTTATATATATCTTTTTTTTTTTATTATATATTATTAATAATAACTAAAATAATGATTCAAGTAGTTAAATTTATTCAAATAAGATTAGCTACTACGGGTCTAATAGGATCAGGCATAGAAATAGGAATAGTTTTTGGTGCATTAATTTTAGCTACAACTATAAATCCATAATTAAGAAGTCAATTGTTTTCATATGTAATTTTTAGGTTTTATTTCAGAAGCTATAGGTTTATTTGCTATAATGATGGCTTTTTTATTAATATACGTTGTTTAAAATTATCTAAAAATATTCTATTTTTTTTTTTTAGAAATTTTTGATTGTATAATAATAATAATATGTTTTTTAATAATCTAATTTTTAATTTTGATGCTCCTACATCTTGAGGAATTTTCTTTCAAGATAGTGCAACACCTCAAACTATTTTTATATTTGTGTGTATATGTTTATACACAATTATATTATCTAGGAAATTTAAGTTTAGGGGGGTGTAAACTGCCAAATTCCGGAAATATCCTAAAGTTTAAGATACCAAACAATATATGAAAATGTGGCTGAGTTAATTACTTAGGTATGGTAATAATGCTTAAAATTTGTGAAAACAAAATGGATAATCGCGGATCTAAGTCAGCTGTAATTAAAACTATAGCTGTAAAAGAGCAACGAGTAAATGGTAGTTGCATTGGAATTAAACCTCCAGTGTTAAGATGTACTCTAATGAGTTTTGAAAGAAACTTAAATATCAAAATCCTTACTACTCAAATAGTAAATAAATCTAAATTTTATTCAATATTATGTAATAATAGTGCAAATTTAAAAATGGATCCGAATTTTTTAACAGGCTTTACGGACGGTGAGGGTAGTTTTATATTAAGTATTACCCAAAGTAAGAATTGTAAATTAGGTTGAATTGTTAAACCAAGATTTCAAATTAATTTACATGAAAAAGATTTACATATTTTAAAATTAATACAAAATTTCCTTGGAGTAGGTCGTATTGATAAACAAAATTCCAATTCATATCAATTAAGAATTGATACTTTAAAGGGAATTGAGCTAATTATAAATCATTTTGAGAATTATCCTTTAATTACACAAAAATGAAGTGATTATCAACTTTTTAAACAAGCTTATTTTTTATGATCTAATAAGGAGCATACTACACCGGAGGGTTTACGTAAATTAGTGGCTGTTAAAGCTACTATGAATAACCCCGGAGGCGGTTTACCTTCTAGATTAAAAGAAGCATTTCCAGATATAATTCCTGTATTTAGACCTGTAGTGGATAATATTAATATTTATAGTCCTTATTGATTTACAGGTTTTGTTAGCGGAGAAGGTTGTTTTATGGTAAAAATAAGAGAAGGAAAAGGTAGTTCAAAAATTATTATTGAATTAGTTTTTCAAGTAAATCAACATTTACGTGATAAAATTTTAATAGATAGTTTTATTGAATATTTAAAATGTGGTAAAGTATATAAACATTCTGCTAATGCTATTGTATTTAGAGTTTCTAAATTATTAGATATTAATAATACAATAATTCCTTTTTTTAATGAATACTCTATAATAGGTGTAAAGGCTAAAGATTTTAAGGATTTTTGCTTAATATCGGATATGTTAAAAAAAAAAGAGCATTTAAATAAAGAAGGTTTAGATAAAATCCGTGAAATAAAAAAAAATATGAATAAAGGAAGAGATCTGATAGATGAATAATTAGATTTTTTTTTTAATTTAAGATTTACTATTTGAAAGTTAAATTTGATAAATGCCAATGGAAGGTTTAATTGAATTACATAATTTTTGTGTAAAAGAGTCAAACTCCGGGGAAGCCCTAAAGCTCTAATAACTAAGCAATTAATCGAAAGGTTAATGGTGGCCCCATCTAACAGTTGGGGGTATAGTAATATCATTAGAGATGATCGATAGTGAAATGGGTAATCGCGGATCTAAATCAATAATTAGTATACTTATTCGTTTGTGTTAATACTTATATGTACTTTTATTGTAAAAGAGCAACGAGTAGACGGCTCTTTAGTTGTTAATAATTAAAATTAATAACTATAAGGTGTACTCTGGTCGCTAGGAAACTAGTTTTTGAGCCAAAAAAAAAAATTAAGTTGTGTTATAAGAATATACTATAAAAACGTGGAGCTCTTAATCAGATTAAAAATTTATTAATCTATTAATCTTGATATAACATTGAAAATTTAGTATATAAATTTAACTTAATTTTTGTTGATGTTATATAAATATATGGAAAATTAAAAAGATAAAAAAGGGGGATTAAATCCCTCTTATGTAACAGGAGTAACAGGACTTTGTGATGGTGAAAAAAAATATTTTGTTTTTTATTGGTGTATGGGAACCACCCATCCTTTTTTTTTATAAAATTAAGAATATACGGAAAATACTATTAATGACCCCTTCAATTCGAATATTTACAATGTAATAGGATTTAGTCGTATATTAAATCCCCAGATGCAAATAAAGGCAGGAATAAGACACTTTAGTACTAAGAGAAGATGTAGCAATAGTTTAAGCTTAGTAGAATGAGGAAAATACCTCCCCCCCTTTAAGGGGGGGGGGAGGGACGATTAACTAAACAAGAAAGTAACATGATTAAATTTCCTCCTTATGAATTTTCGGTGATTATAGGATTACTTTTATCAGATGGTTGATTAATTATCCCTGTAGTAAATAGAAAAAATGCTCGTTTGGGGGTTTTCACAGTCTTTATCCCGTTCTGCCTATGTATGGTTTGTATTTGACATTTTATCTTTTTATTGTAATAATTGTCCTAGTTTAAGAAAACGTAGTAAATTAGGAATTCCATTCTACTCTTTTGAGTTTTATAGTCGTGTTTTACCTTGCTTTACAGAACTACATTCTTTATTTTATCCACAAGGTGTAAAAATAGTGCCAGATAATATATATAACTTATTAACTCCTGTTGCTTTAGCTCATCTAATTATGGGAGATGGTGCAGTGTCACGTCATGGTCTTATTTTATGTACTAATTCTTATTCAGTCCAATACGTTGTAAAATTAATAAATGTATTAATTATAAGGTATAACTTAGAATGTTCAATACATTTAAAAAGACAAAATAAAAAAATTGAACATATGATTTATATTAAACATGGTTCAATGTCCTTGTTAAAATCAATTGTTTTTCCATATATGCATTTTTCAATGTTATATAAATTATAATGATGGTTTCATGTTTTCATCTTGCTATATTACAAGGTAAAAATTCTAGATATAAAATCGGTTACTATGTAAATCCTTCTTTTACTTTAGCTTTACATCAAAGAGATGAAAAATTGTTAAAAGAAATAAAAAACTTTTTTGGAGGAATTGGTAATTTAAATAGTGTTAAAAATATAAATATATTGGAATTTAGAGCGTTATCACTTAATGACTTAGATGTCATTATCCAACATTTTAATAATTATCCTTTATTAACTCAAAAATATAAAGATTTCGAATTATTTAGACAAGCTATCGAGTTAATAAAAAATAAAGAACATTTAGAAGGTTTTAATAAAATATTAGCCCTTAGAGCTTCTATGAATAACCCCGGAGGCGGATTACCTTTAGTTTTAAAAGAATCTTTTCCAGATATTAAAGAAAGAGTGGTGGCTTCAAAAGATTTACCTTTAGAATTAGATCCTAATTGAGTTGCAGGGTTTACTGATGCTGACGTGAAACACGGTTGTTTTTGAATTAAAACTCAAAAATCTTCAATTAGTGATAAAACCAATTTTATATTAGGTTTTCAAGTTACTCAACCGCCCCTTCAGGGGCCCTTTGATCGAGATATTTTATTAATGAATAAATTATTAACTTTTTTTAATGTTGGAAGGTTTGAATCAGTAGGTCTAGCAACTAGTTTAGTAGTAACTAGATTATCCGATTTAACCGATACTGTAATTCCTTTTTTTAAAGAATATCCTATTAGAGGTGTAAAATATCAGGAATTTTCAGATTGAATTAAAGCAGTGGAATTAGTACAAAATAAAAAACATTCAACACAAGAAGGGATTAAAAAAAATAATTAAAATAAAAAATAATATTAATACTCAAAGAGACTTGAAATAAAATTTAATAAATGTAAATTTGTGATAGTAGTTTTAAAAAGATCTATAGGGTGGAGGGAGGAAAAGGCAGTAAGCCTTATTTTATCTTTACTCAAAGTTATTTATAATTTTTACCATGTAATATAGCATGACTTAACCATCTAAAAGTAGCTCAAAATTAAAGTGACCCCTTTTAGGGGGACGAATAACATTATGTACTACTTAGTTTTAATACTATTTGGAGTAGCTTGAGTATTATTTTCTATAGTATATAATTTTATAGAAAAAAAAGCTCCTATTTCTCATAAATATTTAAATCATGGTACATTAATCGAGCTTGTATGAACTATTACACCTGCTTTAGTTTTAATATTAATTGCTTTCCCTTCTTTTAAATGTGCGCCGAGAGAGACCATTGTGATGCGTGGATATATCCATTCGACTATAAGGAGCAAGAACATTAATTTTTCCAGAGGAATTATAGTTCAAAGTAGTCGACCACACAGTATTGCCGCCCTGGAACCTAATAAGATCAGGAACGGTATAGCAGATACTGAAAGTCGTACTTGATTTGGACTGCCCCAGATTGAAAGTATGATGAGTGGTATGGGCACGCCTAGGATAACGAACTCGATTTACTCATTGACCGAATATAGAAGGTCCAAATATCCCAAGCAGAATATGTCGGTATTTGATATCCAATTAGCTATCCCAGATAGTTTGAGCTGGGATGGTACTCCTGAAGGATATGGTCGCTGTCATGACAGTTACGCAAGTAAAATGAGCGAGGGGCTAAACCCATTCTTAGACGTATCGTCTAAGTCATCCAATAAGTTACCTCGGGATCCAACCGCCTCTGTGCGAACACGCGGAGACAGAGCCCCCATAGTAGTTACAAAAAAAATGAAGGGGGGCAGCTTAGTTCACTCAAATTTCATTCATTCATTCCATAATAAAGACATAGCAGCACCGAACAAAGTACGTAAAACTATCTCAGTGGAAGCTTGATTAAGAGGAGAGTTAGATTCAAATAAAAATGCAAGAGGAAGATTTTCGAAGATACATAAGGTTCTATCTAATCCCTTATATTTAGTTGCCTGTTACGAATTGATAAAAGGCAAACCTGGGAATATGACTCCTGGTGCTGACCCAGAGAAACAAACGGTAGACGGTCTAAATTACGAATGGTTCATAAAAACAGCAGAAGAAATAAGAAAAGGATCATACGTGTTCCAACCTAGTAGAATTCAGGAAATCCCGAAATCTAACGGAAAAATAAGAACACTAGGAATAAATAGTCCAAGAGAAAAGATAGTACAAAAGGCCATTGAACTTATAGTAAGAATAATATGGGAACCAAGTTTTAATGACGCGAGTCATGGGTTCAGGCCCGGCAGATCCGTAAAGTCAGCATTACAAACAGTTATGTTAAAAGGTGGAGATTATTCTTGAGTAATACAAGGAGACATCAAGAAATGCTTTGATAGCATCCCACATACGAATATAACGAAAGCCATTAAAAAGAAGATCGATTGCGAACCCTTCATCAGAATATTAGACAAAATGCTGAAATGCGGATCATTAAACATGGACACGGGAATCAAATCGAATAGTAACATAGGAACTCCTCAGGGAAACGTAGCTAGCCCGGTACTTATGAATATCGTTCTGGATGAATTTGATTGATTTATGGATAAATACAAAAGCAACTTCGATTGCGGTAAAAACCGTGCAAAGAATAAAGTTTACTTATCCTTAAGAAATAGAAGAAGTTACACGAAAGATCCCCAAGAGAAAATGGAATTATGAAAGAAAATGATGAAGACTGACACCGTAAATAGATACGATTCAGAATATAGAAGACTAATGTACGTAAGGTATGCAGACGACTTCATAGTTCTAATAGTCGGTACATATCAAGAGGCGCTGAGAATCAAGAGACACATAGGGGACTTTCTAATGAAGCATACCGGGCTTGAACTGAGTGAAGAGAAAACCGTTATAACAAGCACAACTCAACCGTTCATCTTCTTAGGGGCCAAGTGTAAAAGAGTTAAGAACAGTACCAAACAAACTCTAATCAAGGATTCAAAAATTAGAAAGAGAACGGTCCCAATAATGAGAGTCGATTTACCTATAGAAAACCTAATAAACAAACTAATTAGCGGGAAATTTATAAAAAGAACGAGTTTAGGAAATATTAGTTTCACGGCGAGAAAGGACATGATTAATTTAGATCATAGTGATATAATAAGGTTTTACAATTCGAAGCTAGCCGGTATCATACAACATTATGGATTCGCCAGAAATAGATATGAACTTCACCGAATAGGATGATATTTAAGAGCATCTTGTGCCGCTACCTTAGCTCTAAAATACAAATTAAGAACGATCCGTGCTACATTTACCAAATTTGGTAAAGACCTTAAATCCGAAGACAACTACGGATTAAAGATACCGGATAGCTTCCAACAAATTTTAAATTTCGACCAAAAGCCTGGAGCAGAGAAAGATGTGAATCAAATCATTAAGGGATCATGAGGATCCAAAACAACCGCTTCAAATTTATTTAAGTCGTGCTTAATTTGCGGAACAAAAAATGATATCGAAATGCATCACGTAAGAACAGTTAAAGACGCCAGAGCAACATGAAGAGCTGGAAACCGAACTTTTGAAGAGTGAAAAGGAAGCGTAAATAGAAAGCAAGTCCCGTTGTGTTCATATCATTACAAGAGCCTCCATAATGGATCTCTTAACTACCAAGACCTTAGACGTATCATTGATTTCAAAGATTAATAACCCCTGCATTCTTTTATTATGAATTGACGTCAAATTAAGTGGAGAGCCGTATGATGGGAAACTATCACGTACGGTTCGGAGGGCAGGCAACTGACCCTATTATTGTACCTTATGGATGAAATTAACGATCCATCTATGACAGTTTTAGCTCAAGGTCTTATAGGTGGCCTAAAATTATTTGTGTTATATGTTTTATATAAAAATAAAAAATACCTATTTATAGGTCAAAAAGAGAATACTTATGTATCAAATAAACTAGCTCAAGTTAAAGATACCCGTTTTATGTCAAATTTACAATTTAAAAGATCATTTCATACAAAAATGAGAGCTTCTAACCGTATAGGTCCACATAATATTGATGTTTTATCTATAATTATAGGTTCTTTGTTAGGTGATGCTTTAAAAAAAACTTTTAGTACTTTTAACAATACAAATCCAAATCCGGAGCTTACTTTGGATCCTAAATGGATTTCTGGTTTTGTGGATGCAGAAGGTACTTTTATTATTTCAGTAATTAGAAATAAAAATAGAGCAATAGGGTGAAGTGTTTCTCCTATTTTCTCTATAAAATTAAGTGGTGTAGATTTATTATTATTGGAAAAGATACAATCTTTTTTTGGTGTAGGAAAAATTAGAACTAATAAAAAAAATGGGCAAGTATATTATTCTGTTAGATCTGTAGAAGAAATTGTGGCAGTAATTATACCACATTTTGATAAATACTCTTTAATTTCTAAAAAAAGAGCAGACTACCTTTTATTTAAATTAATAATAGAATTAATAGCACAAAAAGAACATTTAAACAAAGATGGTTTGATGAGGATATTAGAAATAAAAGCATCACTTAATAATGGTCTGACTTCTGAATTATTAGAAGCTTTCCCTGGTATTGTTCCTGTAGCTAAACCTGTAGTTAATTTACCGGATAGTTTAGATATAAACTGATTGGTGGGATTTATAGATGGAGAAGGTTCTTTTGGTGTAAGTCTTACTAAAAGTAAAGCAAAAATCGGAGATTTAGCTGAAGTAAATTTTAATCTTACTCAACATATTCGTGATGCAGCTTTATTTAAATATATACAAAATTGATTAGGTTGTGGTCTTGTTTATGAAGTACCTAAATATTCAAGAGTTAATTTTATTATACGTAAATTAGACGATATAACTAATATTTTAATTCCAAAACTTAATGAGTACCCTTTACAAGGTATTAAAAGATTAAATTTCGAGGATTTTAAATTAGTTGTTGATCTAATAAAAAATAAAAAACACTTAACTTTAGAGGGACTTAATGAAATAAAAAAAATAAAATCAGGTATGAATACTGGAAGAGTTTTTAATGAAAAAAGCCCCTTTGAAAAGGAATCCAATGATAATGAGTACGGGTAAGTCTGAAATAAAAGAAGTTATTACTTGTTCACTAAGGCCTATCTTATCTAGGAGTAAAATAATGGTACATACGAGAAATTTTCATACTAATGCCAGAGCTTCTAAAAGAATAGGTCCCCATAATACGGATGTTTTATCTATAATTATAGGTTCTTTGTTAGGTAGGGCCTATGCCAACGCTAGAACAGTTGAAGGAACTAGAATTTCATATAGACAAAGCGAAATACATAAAGATTATTTATTTTGATTGTATGAGTTTTATTTTTCTAGAGGTTATTGTTCTGATTTAAAACCTAGAAAATATACAAGAAAATTAAAAGGTAAAGAATATTATGGGTATGAATTTAATACTTTTACTTTTAGAAGTTTTAATTGAATTCATAAATTATTTTATAAAAAAGGAATTAAGTATATCAATCCTAAATTAGAATTATATTTAACTCCTTTAGCTTTAGCTATATGAATTCAAGATGATGGTGGTTGAGCAGGCGGTGGAGTTAGAATTGCTACTAATTGTTTTAAAATAGAAGAGAATAAAATATTGGTTAATATTTTAGGTAATCTTTACGGTTTAAATTGTACAATTCAAAATATAGAAGATCATTATTACATATATATAGTTAAAAATTCTGTCCCTAAGCTTAGAGAGATTGTTTTACCTTATATTTTGCCTAGTATGAGATATAAATTAGGAAGACGTAATAACTAATAAGTATAAAAATTTTTTAATTAACATATAATATATTTAATAGTCGAGATTTTAGAAAAATAAAGTAATTAAATAATAGAGCCATATTTAGTTAACATACTTAAAGTATAGGATTTAGTTTTCTAATTTGCTTAAGATTTTGGTAAAAATCTTTAATAGGAGGCTTATTGCCAGCTATGTACACTTAGTAGCGCAGCGGTTCTTCCTGTTAGGCGACATTAGTGAAAATAGTCAAATACTATTATTTAGTGAATCTTTTTTTTTTATTAATATAGTGTAAGACTATCAGCAGGAATTATTCTCTATTTTTTTTATTCTGTTGCAACAGACTGGATCTCTAATGGGTGGTTTAAAAGCTGCTTAATGTACAGTCGACAAAGTTAGTTTTAGCTTTGCACCAATGATACTGAAGCTATCAGTATCCTGATTTCTTAGATCCTAACGGGGATTTCATAGAATTTGATTCTTATATTGTGCCTCAATCTGATTTAAATGAAGGAGATTTAAGAATGTTAGAAGTTGATAACAGATTGATGTTACCTGAATTAACACATGTTAGAGTTTTAGTTACATCTGATGATGTTATACATGAAGTAATTTTTTAAAAAAAAATGAAGTGTATTTTAAGAATCAAACTCCGGGGAAGCCCTAAAGCTTTAGTGACCAAAGTAATAGGGAAACCTATTAGCTGGCCTAGTTAATTACTTAGGGTATGGTAATACTACTAAAGATGATAGAATTTATTTCTGGAAATGGGTAATCGCGGATCTAAATCAGTAATTTTTTTATTATTATTACTGTAAAAGAGCAACGAGTAGATGGTTCTTTAACTTTTTATAGTTGGCTAACAGATTAAACTATGTTGAGTTATAAGGTGTACTCTAGTCGCCAGGAAATCTGGTTCTTAGGAGAAAATTTATAAGTAACTTAAGATTAAAGTTAACATAAAATTTGTATTTTTATACTTAAATTATGAGGCGAATTTGATGGGGTTTTATTGATTTATTTTTGTTACAGTTTTTAAGTTAAGAAATTCTTTTAATTTTTTTATCTTTTCGAGAGATATTAAATGTATCTTATCCCTTTTTATTAGAAATAGTAGTTTTAGATCTCATTCTATAGATTCTAAAAGGTTTTATTATGCATTATCGGGTATTAGATTTTATTCTTCTTCTTCTAACAAAACTATTTATAAAGATTATGAGTCTATAACTAGTGATGTTTTAAATTCTTTATTAGAAAATCAACAAGTTTCTATCACAGAAGAGGAATTAAATAACCTAAAAAAGATTTGTGGTGTTAGATTTGATTTACCTCTAGATGATATTACTTATCCTGCTTTTGAAAGCCTAGTAGGTAAACCTAATACTAGAAATCCTAAAACCGGTATTTATATATTTACACACAAAGAATCTGGATCTAAATATGTTGGTTCTTCTAATAGCCTATCTAGAAGATTGAATCAATATTTTACTTTTAAACATTTTAATCAAGAGAATTCAGGCCTATTAATACCTTTATTTAAGAAAGAAGGATTTGAAGCATTTAATTTGTCGATATTTGTTATATCTAATGACTTAAAGGTATCTCCAGTTAAATCTGATTATTTTTATTTATTCTTAGAACAGTATTATTTATTACATGAAGAGTTTAATCTTAATACTCAAAGAATAGTTAATTTTAGAATTAATCAAGGAAAAAATATTTATCTTTATAATTTAGAAGGTAAGATTTTATATTATAGTAGTAATTCTTTAAAAAAATTTATGGATGTTTTACGTACTCATCATGAAACATGTACTAATTGTATTAAAACAGGTGAAAGTTATTTAGATTATTTTAAAATAACAGATACTCCTAGCTCAGATGCAATACAATCTGATTTAACCTTGCCTGAATTATTAGAATTATTAGAAAATAAAAGAAAAGAAACTTTAAAGAAACAATCCAAGATAAAATTTAGTAAAGCAATTATGTTAAGAAAAGAAGATGAAGAAGAAATTATAAAATTTAATAGTATAACAGAAACTGTGAGATACTTTGAGAATTTAGGTCTTAAAGTAGATAGAAATAAAATCAGTAAAACATTAGATACAAATAAGCCTTATAAAGGTTATATATTTTTTAAAAGTAAATAACTTAAAAGATATAATGGGGCCCCCTCACTGGGGGCTATTTTATGTATCGTCTTTTGCTATACCTTCTTTAGCTATTAAAATTGATGCTTACCCTGGACGTTTAAACGAAGTTTCTGTTTATATTAACAGATCAGGTGTATTCTATGGTCAATGCTCAGAAATATGTGGTATATTACATAGTAGTATGCCAATTGTTATTGAATCAGTTAGCCCAGCTAAATTTGTAAATTGATTATATAATTACGAATAACTGCAAAACATTTTAATAATTAAGTAAACATACAATTTATAAATTAAAAGTATTATGTTTTGTTATAAAAAAAAATCTCCATAAATTTTTTTAGTTTTAATATTATATTGATTTAATTTATATTATAGAGTGAGGGATTAGGGTGGGAGGTAATAGCTCTATAAAGAATATTAAAAATTTAATATTGAAAAGATAATAAAGAACGGCATGAATGTATTAAAACAAACATTCATTCATTAGCTTGTCCTTCATTAAATATAAAATACCCCCGTGAGGGGGTGCCCCTGTGGGGTTTAAGATTAGTAATGATGTATTAGATATTATTACTGATTTATTATCTTATAAAGAACATAATAAATTAAAGGACATAATACCTATCGAATTTTATAATTTAACTAAAGATATAAAAAATATGAAATTAAAGAAAGAATTTGTTAAATTAAATGAAATATTACAACCGCCCCTCCGGGGGCCCTAATAGCAATGTGTACGCTAATATTAATATTTTAAGTAATGCTTTAATTTTAAGAAAACTTAATTCATTCTATTTCCCTATATTCATTGATTGAAAAGGAAGATATTATCCTAGAACATCATCGTTCTCATATCAAGGTGGAGATTTATCTAAATCTTTATTATTATTTAATAAAGGTGTTTCAATAAATGAGAAAGGTGTTAAAAGATTAAAATTATATTTAGCTGAATGTTATGGACATACATCTAAAAAATCTTATTTAAATGCTATAAAATAAGTTGATAATAATCTAGATGATATTATTAACATTGATAAGTTAACTTGATTAGATGGTAAAGATCCTTTACAATGTTTAGCTGCTTCTATAGAATTAAAAAAATGTATTGAATCTAAAGATAATATTACAGGAGAATATAATTACATATCACATCTTCCTATTTATATTGATGCTACATGTAATGGTTTCCAACATTTATCTCTATTAAGTTCTGATCAAAATTTTGCGGACGAATTAAACTTAACTGAATCTAAATGATCAGATAAACCTAAAGATTTTTATTCCTTTTTGTTAAACAATTTAATTGGTTATTTTCATTACAATTAAAAAAAGAATTTATATAAAAATATGGAAGAAAAAGAAAGTTTAGAGAGATTAGTAGATATGAATTTACAAAGAAAAATTATTAAAAAAGCTATTATGACTATTCCTTATAACGTATCTCAATTTCAATTAATAAAATATATTAAATAAAATTTTGAAAGAGATAACGTTATTATTAAAAAAATAATTCGGGGGATGAAGTAAAATTATACTCTCAGGATTTTTTTTTTATATGAGTAAAGGTTTGATAACTATTTTAAGTGATAAATTCCTTAAGTTGTCAGAATTATTAAAATATTTAGATAAAATAGCTGAGATTTGTTGTATTTTAGGTATACTTATTACTTGAACCTTGCCTTCTGGTGTTGAGATAAAACAAAGTTATTTAGAAACACAATCAATAAGAATAAAACCTTTTTCTTATCATAAAAGTACATTCTTACTAAAAGTTAGATCTAAATATAAATTAGATAAGAACAAATAAATTAGAGCTTTTATGCCTAATTTTATACATTCTTTAGATGCATCTTCGTTAGCACTATTAGTAGATTTATTATTTAAAACTAATAATAAACCAGAGATCTTTACAGTTCATGACTGTTTTGCGGTTACAGCAAATAATATAGAAAATATTATGGAAATACTTAAATTAATTTATATTTAAATTTATTCTAATGAACAGTATTTATCTAAACTAGATAAATTTATTAGAGATAGTATTAAAGGTTATTTTTGTGAAGAAGCTATTGATGAAAATAATAACATTAATCCTCGTTTAACTAAAGGTATTAAAAAATAAATTATTAAATTACCAACCCTTTCATTTTTAGATAAAAATAATATAAATTATAATAGTCTAAAAAAGACTAGTTACATTTTAAATTAAATTATATACCGTTTGTAAAAAAAATTTTTATTAAATTAGTTTTTAAACCTCCCTTTCATAGTGATTGGGAGGTTTTTTTTTCTAGCTTTGCTTAGAGACATACCAGAAATTAGTTAGAGATCTAACTTATTCATATAATTAGTCTTTATCTTAGAGTTTAAGGATTTACCCCTCTGAAATGAGTATATCTTAAGTTGTTTACCTTAAACTATATTGCAACTAAGTGTATAGGGACTACTATTAAATGGTGATTAGGGATACCCTAATAAACACCCCTACGTAAGGAGAGGTGTGTGTAGTGTAGAATGGCACTTTCGATTTTCGTGTTTCACCATTTTCAATTTTTTTTTTAACAAATTAGTTTTCAACACCACTTCCGTGCTTCGCTAATGAGAGAGTGAACTTTTTTTTTCCGTGCTTCGCTTCTCAATATTATTTAATAACTAAACCTAATTAAGATATTAATAATAGTTATCCTCTAAACTTAATGATTGCTAGCAGACTTAATGGTTTAAAAGATTTATTTTACCTATTTGTTCCTTAAACTTATTGATTGTGGGGGGGGGGGGGCTTATTTATTTAGCGGATGAAACTAATATATTATTATCCGGAATTTGTTTATAATAATATTCTTTTGTAGCTAAGATTTTTTGTGTATAGGGTACTATATAAATATATAGTACAATACTTATTGTAAAATTAGAGTTTAAATTTTGCAATTAAATTATAAACTTCTTTTAATAATAAGGGTATTAATCTTAATTGGTAAAGACTAACACTACGGATGTTATATTGTAAGTTCGAATCTTACATACCCTTGGCCTACGGGGTTTTTTTTTTAGGCCATCGAATACTATGTTTTTTATTAATTTATTTATATTATGAAATTATCTTTTTTATTATTTATTATTGGGATATTAGGTTTTATCTTCAATAGAAAAAATGTTATATTAATGCTTATATCAATTGAAATAATGTTGTTAGCTATAACATTTTCAATACTTATAAGTTCATTAAATTCAGATGATATTATAGGGCAAGTTTATGCTATTTATATCATTGTAATTGCAGGTGCGGAGTCTGCAATAGGTTTAAGTATATTAGTTAGTTTTTATAGATTAATCTGTTTTTGGTTCTTTTATTATCTATCCTATAGTCAAGTTATTAGTGTAAGACTAAGAAAAGATTGTTATTTAAATCGTTTAAAATTAATGGGTGTAAGAAATTATTCTACTGTGAATAAAAGAATTGCCTCAGTAGACCCTTGGTTTATTTCAGGTCTTTATGATGCTGAAAGTTCTTTTGTAGTTGTTATTTTAAGAAATCCTAGTTATAAAACAGGTTGAAGTGTTCAAACTAGAGTACAAATAAAAATGCATGAAAAAGATAGAGCTTTATTGTTAAAAATTAAAGAATATTTTGGAGGAATAGGTAATATTACAAAACCTAACAAGAATTTAACAGTAGAATATAGAGTATATAGTTTAAATGATATTATAAATTTTATTCTTCCACATTTTTATAAATATCCTTTAGTTACTAAAAAATATACAGATTATCTTTTATTTAAACAAATTGTTTTTACAATGTTAAATAAAGAACATGTTACTATTGAAGGTATTCAAAAAATAGTTAACATTAGGGCTTCATTAAATACAGGTTTATCTGAAAGTTTAAAAGAAGCTTTCCCAAATACAGAGCCTGTGTCAATTAGTGAATTAAATAGTATACTTCAAAAAAAATTAAATTTAGATTGGATGGCTGGTTTTTGTACAGGAGAATCTAATTTCTTCATTACAGTTCAAAAATCTAAAACAAAATCTGGTTTAGCTGTTTCATTGCGTTTTTCTGTAGCTCAACATTCAAGAGATTTATTATTATTAGAAAGCTTTGTAGATTTTTTTGGTTGTGGATACACAGTCAATTATAAAAATCGTTTAATTTGTGAATATATTGTTACAAAAATTGATGATATAACTGAGGTTATAATACCTTTTTTTGAAGAGCACAATATTTTAGGTTCGAAATATATTAACTATTTAGATTTTAAAGATGCAAGTACAATTATCCAAAATAAAGATCATTTAAATCAGGAAGGTTTAGAAAAGATTTTACAATTAAAAAACAAAATGACATCTTTTTATAAAAATACTTCTATAAATAATCATAATTAAGATTTAGGCGCTAAAAATTTATGATCAAAAAAGGTGAAATAAACTTTCATCTAGTCTTATATTTAAAATATTAAGGCGAAACCTTCAAATTACGGGAAACTCTTAAGGACAAATCTACCAAGTTATCATAGTAATATGTTAATGGAACAGGTAATGACTCGTTGTATGGTAATAACGGTTTGTATGAAGAAATAAAATAGAATATCTGTAGCCAAGTACCATTTTTGTAAAAAGAAAAGGGTATGCAGTTCATCGACTAAACGTAGGTTGGTTAATAATTATTTTGCTAATTATTGGCTTAAAATATAGTCAGGCATAATTTAATAGTTATGGTAATACCTCAGCCTACCTAAGGAGTAATTTCTATGGTAAAGAGGGAAAACGAAGAGGAGACGTTTATATCGAAACAGAATAATGTACTTAAGTATTATTATTTTTCCTATTTTAGGAAGTATAGCTTCCGGGTTTTTTGGAAGAAAAATAGGTATTAGTGGTTCACGTTTAATAGGTTGCGTTAGTATTATTATTACTACAATATTAGCCATAATAGCTTATTTTGAGGTAGGGATGAATAACAATCCTATAATTATTCATATATTTAAATGAATAACAAGTGAATCTTTTAATATTGAATGAGCTTTCCATTTTGACAGTCTAACAGTTTCTTTTGTGAATCTCTTAATATTTTTAGGGGAGATGGTAGCTGTGTTGGTTTTAATCCAACTATATAAGTTAATATTTATTCATAAATTTAAAGTTAATACATTAGATAATTTAACTGTAAATAAACACAGGTTGTACACAAAATCTGTGCGAAGCGGGAATTTTACGGCTTACGACTATAATACTAAAAGATATTATACAACTATAAGTGATAATTCTTTAAATAAAATGACTTTGAGTTCTTTTGATTCTAATTTTCTTCAATGATTTGTCGGATTTACTGATGCTGAAGGTAATTTTTCTATTGTCCCTAGATCAAAAAAAGATAAATCTACTGTTTCTACGTTTTCATTTATGTTTAAAATAGGTTTACATAAAGATGATGAAATGATTTTAAGACTTATTAAAGATAAACTGTCTATAGGAAGTGTGCGTATATATAAAGATGAGTGTACTTTTATTGTTAGTGATAAAAAAGGTATAGCTCTGTTGATTGATATATTTGATAAATATCATTTAAATACTACAAAATATCTAGACTATTTAGATTTTAAAGAAGCTTACAATCTATATCATAATAATAATAGTAATAATTTAAAGTCTGACGGGTTAAAAGATTTATTAATAGAATTAAAAAATAAGATGAATACTAATCGTATTAATTTTGAAAGACCTGAAAATTCTGATATAATTATTACCAAAGACTGATTATTGGGATTTATTGAAGGTGATGGATCTTTTTTCTTAAGAAGAGATAATATAGTTCCTACCTTTTCTATGGAATTATCTGTAGTTCAATTATCGGTTTTAATAAAAATAAAAGAGTTTTTAGAAAATAATTTAGGTTTTGATGCATATTCTTTATATAGATTAAAAAATTCATCTATTATAGCGGTAACAACAGCAAAAGCTAAATCTCTTAATAGTAAAGGTAGTGTATCTATTACTATAAAAAACAATAATGTATTGCATAACTATTTTATACCATTTTTTGAAGATAGAAAATTTTTAACTAAAAAAGGTATGGATTTTAACGATTTTAAATTGATTAGCTATGCAGTTTATATAGGGGCACATAGAGATGAAAAAATAAGATCTTTGATATTAGAATTATCTAATACCATGAATAATTTTAGGTTATCTACTTATAAAGAAACAGTTAAACCTATGAGTCAAGAAGAAATTAATCAAATAACTAGGGCAATACCTACGGTAGAAAATCTATTAGATGGTAGAGTAATTGATAGAATTACAGGAAAATTACTACATAGATTAGTTAGTTGTGTATATGAAATATTTGAAGAAGATGGAATTTGTCATTTAGCTAATTCTTTAACTGAGGCTGCTTCTATAGTAGGATTATATCCTGATACTTTAAGTAAATATTTAGATGTTGAAGCTTTAAGTGCTTCACCTAAAATTGAGTTTGTCAAAGTTAAAAATTATAGAATACGTAGAGTTAGGGTTTTTGTTCCAACTGAGTAGTTTTATACTATTGTTGTTTTATGTAGAGTTGTTTTAGTTAAAGGTAACATAATAAGGATTTAAGTTGTTTTAATATTAATAGATATTAAGGGAGGCGGCGGGCTATGTTACCTAACAATTAAAGGCTGTAGGCCACAAATAAAATAAATTAATTCTTGTTAACTAATCTTTAATAACAACAATGATAATTACAAAGCTTCGCACAAAATTTGGTTTTTGAATAAATATTGCCATTATTATAATGGATATTTTTATTTATACTAGATATAATTAAGAATAGAAAATAAATTAAGCAAGATTATAATCAAATAATTTGTAGACTTATATAAAAAAGAGGTGAAAACGGTTAATGAGGATATACTTAAAGACCGTCGGCAGTTATAAATGTCGCTACAGACTGGATCACCGGGGTTAGGCTGAAATGTCTGTCCAAATGTACAGTCGAACTTTAGAATGAGTGCGATATCATAGGGAGGAAATATTATCTAAAAATTACGCACAATAGATAGCTTTTACACAAAAAGTACAAACTCCTAAGTAAAAATTTTTACTCTTAAAATCTATTCCTAGAAAAATAGGTGATTTTAAGGCAAGGTTAACTAAAATTGTTCTATGCTTTTACCTGTTTTAATTATTAGTTCTTTAGTTCATTTATATAGTATAGGCTATATGGATAACGATCCTCAATGAGGCCATATTACGGGAAAATATGGTTATGGGGGTGAATTGTTAAATTCCGGGAACGCCCTAAAGTTTAAGATACCAAACAATATATGAAAATGTGGCTGAGTTAATTACTTAGGTAGGGTAATAATGCTTAAAATTTGTGAAAACAAAATGGGTAACCGCGGATCTAAGTCAATTATAAATAATAACCAAAAATTTATAGTTGTAAAAGAGCAACGAGTAAACAGCAATTGATTTGTTAATTCTTCTTTAATAAATTTAAGATGTACTCTAAACGGTTTCGAAAGAAATAGTATTAAATTTCAGGATAATAATCCTTTAAATTTTATGGTAAAAATCCCTTCTAAACAATTCGATTTAAAACCTTTTTCTACCAATACCTTTACATCAATCCATCCTAGAGTTTTATCTGGTTTAATAGACGGTGAAGGTTCATTTAGTGTAATAGTGGATAAAAAAAAAACCAGAAAATTAGGTTGAAGGGCTGAATTGAAATTTCAATTAGGTCTACATATTAAAGATCTTAATCTGTTATATAGTTTACAAGAAGGCCTAGGAGGAGTAGGTGTTATTTATTTAAAAAAAGATATGGCTAATTTTTCAATATTTTCAAAAGGAGATCTAAATAAACTTATTATTTTTTTAGAAAAATATCCACTAATTACTAAAAAAGCTGCCGACTTTATGTTATTTAAACAAGCTTTAGAGCTTGTAAATAATAAAGCTCATCTTACTGTTGAAGGTTTAAATCAAATTATTAATATTAAAGCATCAATGAATTTAGGTTTATCTGATACATTGAAATCAGAGTTTCCTGGATATATTCCAGTTAAGAGACCTTTAGTTAATAATCCGGATAATATAGAATTAGACCCTCATTGAATTTCAGGTTTTGTTAGTGCTGAAGGAAACTTTGATGTTCGTATGCCATCAACCAATAGTAAATTAGGTCGTAGAGTACAGCTAAGATTTAGAATATCTCAACATAGTAGAGATCTAAAATTAATGGCAAAAATAGTTAAATATTTTGGTTCAGGAAATGTTTATAAATATGGGGGTAAATCTGCGGTAAGTTTAGGAATAGTTGATTTTACTCATATAACCAAAACAATCATTCCTTTTTTTGAGAAATATCCCGTAATCGGTGTAAAGCATAAGGATTATCTTGATTGATGTAAAATTCATAGTTTAATGGTTAATCGTTTACATCTTACAGTTGAAGGTATAAGTTTAATTGAAGAGATAAAATTAGGTATGAATAGTGGTAGAAAGGTTTAAATAAGTTAAATAAGCCCACGTGCTGAGCACGTGGGGCCCTTTAATTAATTTTTAACTTTTAATAATTAATTGTAAGATAAATTTTATTTTTTGCATAATCAGAGGTTTTTTAGTTATTTAAGTTTATTTACTTTTTGTATGATCATCTTAGTAACAGGTAATAATTACCTGTTAATGTTTGTTGGTTGGGAAGGTTACCAAAAATGCCTTAAATGGCTCTATTTATATTTAATTTATAAAAATTTTAATAATATTTATTTAATAAATAGTAGATTTTTAATAAAAAATTGTAATTATGATATAAAAATAATATATTTAATAATTGGATCTTTATTAGGGAATTCCTATATAATAAAAAATCAATCAGATAAAAGTATAGTAATTACTTTTATAAAGTGTAGTGAAAATATTGAATATTTAATGGATTTTTATAAATTATTAGTTAATAATAATATTTGTAAAGATAAAAAACCTAAATTAAATAAAATTATATCTAAAAATAATAAAATTTTATATACGTATAATATAGTAAGTTATAATATATACAATTTAAACTGAATATATGAAATGTTTTATGAAAATAATAAAAAAATTATACCTAAAAATCTAAAAGATTATTTAACACCGTTGGTGCTTACTACATGATATTTAGATAGTACAAATAAAACTATTATAACAGATTTATCTATATTTAATATAGTATATAAAGATTTAGAATATATTTCTAAAATATTAAAGAGTAAATTTAATATAATTACATCTATCCAAATAGAAAAAAATAAAAAAATTACTTTTAATATAAAAGATTCTTCAACAAATTTTAGTAATATAATTAGATCAAATATTAAATTTTCATTAAATTATAAATTAAAAAATCAACATAATAAATTAACATTATGACACAATAATAGTTGAAAATCTACTAATAATACTAATATTTTTAAAATTGACATTAATAGCAGAAATTATTCAACAATTGTTAAAGATATAAAATATACTAATAAGTATAAAAAAGAATATGAATTAAGTATTATTCAAAAAGAAGCTTTAATAGGTATAATATTAGGAGATGGATTTTTAGAAAGAAATAAACCGACTCATAACACAAGATTAAGAGTAGAACAATCTTATCCAGAAAAATATGAATATTTAAAAAGTTTATATGAATTATTAAAACCTTTAACAGGTATGGAACCTACGATATTAACTAGAAACGATAAAAAAAGAAATATTATAACTCAAACTCAATATTTTAGAACTTTATCATTGCCTTGTTTAAATTATTATTATGAAATCTTTTATAAAGATAAAGTAAAAATAATACCAAGAAATTTAGAAGAATTATTAACAGCAAGGGGATTAGCTTACTGAATAATGGATGACGGAGGTAAATCAGTTCATAATCAAACTATTTTACATACAAGATCTTTTTCTAAAGAAGAAGTTATATATTTACAAGATGTGTTAATTAAAAATTTTGAATTAGTAACAAGATTAGAAGAAAAAACAACTAATCAATGAGTTATCTATATTCCCGTAAGACAAAAAATAAAATTAAAAGATATTGTAGGTCCATATATGCATAAAAGTATGCTTTATAAAATATAAATATAGTTATAGTTAGTTAAAAAAAATTTTTATTAATAATAAATATAATAATTTACTAGCGACGCTATTGTAAACGATCAAATAAATAAAGTTAATTTAGAGATCGTCGATTTTTTTTTTAATCGCGATAGACTGGATCAATAGTGGGTGACTTAAATGTTGCTTAATGCACAGTCAGAATCTTTATATTTTATAATTAGTGTATTATAAAATATACCAAGGCTTTAAATAAATCTAATTAGGTATAAAAGTACAGGGAATAAATATTTAACTTATGTATTATTAATACATAAATATTAATTTTAAAGATTTGGTTGGAGTTTGTTCATACCTTTTAGTAAGTTTTTGATTTACACGGATATTTGCCAATAGTAGTTCTTTATCTGCATTTTTAACTAACCGTGTGGGTGATTGTTTATTAACAGTAGGTATGTTAGTTGTTTTATGAACATTAGGTAAAAAACAAAAATTTAAATTATTACTTTATTTAATAAGTAAGCTAAATCAATATACTAATATTTCTTTTATATATAACAAAAAAAAAATACGTTTAGTCGGAAGCCGGGTTAATTTAACCTCAAGAATATTTACATATCCAACTTTTCGAAATCTAAACCATAGTCAAATGAGACAGTATTCTAGCCTTGGTCCTTATTTAGCTGGTTTAATAGAAGGAGATGGTTATATAGCTGTTCAAGAGATAAATACACAAAAAGTAGTTCACTGGCCCAAAATAATTATTGCGTTTAATGTTCATGATAAACCTTTAGCTGAAAAATTAAGTACTAAGTTAAAAGTAGGTAAAGTGATTGATAAATCAGAGACTGGTCATGTATTATTACGAATTTTAGCTAAAGAAGAAGTTTTAAAAATAATTAATTTAATAAATGGTCATATGAGAACTCCTAAAATAGAAGCATTACATAGAGCTATTAATTGAATAAATCATAAAGATAATAGTTCTATACCTTGTTTAGGTTTAGATAGATCTTCTTTAGATAGTAATGCTTGATTGGCCGGATTTTCTGATGCAGATGGGTGCTTTAGTATTACTGTCTGTGATCGTAAAAAAAATGGGGTATTTTTAAGAACTAGCGTTCAAACTTTTTTTCGTATAGAAGTAAAACAAAATTATTCTAGAGAAGTTTCATTAGAACATGGAGGGTCTAGCTTTTTTCCTATTATGAGTGAAATATCTCATTTTTTAACTGTAAATCTTTACACTAGAACTAGAAAAACTAAAGATAAAGTATTTTATGCTTTTGCGGTAGTAGCTCATAATTACAGAAGTTATGGAATACTTCATGAATATTTTTCTAAATTTCCTTTATATTCTTCTAAATATTTAGCTTATAAAGATTGATGTCTTGTTCAAGAGCTTTATAAAGGATCTCTAACGAAAGAGAATTTGGTCAAAATAAAAGAAATAAAAAGTCAATTTAATAGTAAGCGAAAAGTATTTGATTTTTCACATTTAAAAAATTTTTAGTAAATTGCCGTGGGAGGTAGTAATACCTCTCTTATTATATAACTGTATGCGGGAAACCCCTAAAGTCTTTTTATAGATTATTGTGAAAACTTTTTTTAAAGCGTACACAAAACTTAATAATTAAAAAGAATAGATTTTTTTTTTTCGATAGTTCCGATTTTGTCAGACTTACGTATTTCATATTCTCCTCGTAATCATTATTTGCTTCAGATGGGAAACATGCTGAAGGTGATTAAGGGTTGAGGTGGTAGGGTACGAGGAGTAATAAAAGATATTATACACGGAGTTATTATTAGGTGTTCCTTCTGGACTCTGCGTATTTTATTTGAAACCCCCCCCCCCTTACGGGGGGGTCCCCTTCTTTGGTGAAAAAAAGGTGTATTAGGAGCTAGTCAAAGAAAAATGAAAATGGACAATCCGCAGGAAACTGAAAAGAAATTTAAGGATCCTCAGAGACTACACGTTATACTCCTTATGTAGTATTTATTTAGTTTTTAGCATAAGAAAGTGCTTTATTTATATAGGCAATTTAGATTTATGTATATACATAAGGATGAAGATATAGTCCAATTTATAGTTGAAAGATTATAAGAAAAATTGAATTTAAATTATAGTGTAGTGTATTCAGCGGCTTCTTACATAAATGAAAATGCAATAACTATTATAGGTATTTGTTTTTTAATAGGAGCTATGGCTAAAAGTGCTCAAGTTGGTCTTCACATTTGATTGCCAATGGCTATGGAGGGTCCTACTCCAGTATCTGCATTAATACATGCTGCAACTATGGTTACTGCAGGAGTTTATTTATTAATACGTTCATCTCCTTTAATAGAATATAGTTCAACTATATTATTAATTTGTTTGTGATTGGGAGCTATAACTACTTTATTTAGTTCTTTAATTGGATTCTTCCAAGCTGATATAAAAAAAATTATAGCATATTCAACTATGAGTCAATTAGGAATGATGGTTATTGCTATAGGTTTATCTTCTTATAATATAGCTTTATTCCATTTGATGAATCATGCATTCTATAAAGGATTATTATTTCTAGGGGCAGGTGCGGTTATACACGCAGTGGCTGACAATCAGGATTTAAGAAAATATGGTGGTTTAATTAATTTTTTACCTTTAACTTATACAGTTATACTAATAGCTAGTTTGAGTTTAGTAGCTTTCCCTTATATGACAGGTTTCTATTCTAAAGATTTTATTTTAGAATCTGCATTTGGTCAATTTTGTTTTGAAGGAATAGCTGTTTACTTAATAGCTGTGATAGGGGCTATATTTACTACTTTATACTCGGTAAAAATTTTATTTTTAGCTTTCTTGACTAATCCTAATGGCCCTGTAAATTATTATAAACATGCTCATGAAGGAAATATTTTTATGAGTTTACCTTTAGCTATCTTAGCTTTATTTTCAATTTATTTTGGTTTTATCACTAAAGATATCTACATCGGTTTAGGTTCAAGCTTTTTTAATGACAATAGTATATTTATTCACCCTATGAATGAAATTTTAATTGATACAGAATTTGGAGTAGATACTAAATTTAAATTATTACCTTTTGTATTTACTCTTTCATTTACTATTTTAGCTATTTTAATATCGGAATATTCAGCTAAAGATGTAAATTCATTCAAATTATCAAATTTAGGTTATTATATTTTTGGGTTTTTTAATCAACGTTTCTTAATAGAATTATTCTATAATAAATTCATTGTCAATGGAGTATTAGATTTAGGAGGACAAACTTCTAAAGTTCTTGATAAAGGTAGTATAGAATTAATGGGACCGTTTGGTGCTTATATGTTTTTTTTTTACATTAGTAAAAGTTTAATAGGTATCAGTAATAGTGTAGTTACTAGATATGCCTTATTTTTTATAATACAAATTTGTGTCCTTTACTTAGTATTTATATTTGATAACTATTTAATTATACCAGAGTGATTAATAGTTACATTTTATTTACTAGGACTAAATATTATGATACCTAAAATATAATGATGAAAAAATTATTAAATCTGTATTTTGGAGATTGTAATATAATGTTATAGTGTTTTTTATTCTTATTAATTTTATACGTAATATATGTGGCGTGTACTGAAATTAATTTACTTTATTTTTTTTTTGTTTGTTAGTATTTATATTTCTATTAGTTTAGATTAGCTTAATAGCATTTAAATTTTGATTAGTTTCTTAATTTATGGATTTATAATTTTTTGAGGTAAAATATTAAGATAATAAAATTTTATTTAAAGGAGATAAAGATTCTCTAAATCACACTAATAAATTAGATTTTCACGAATCTACTAATTTAGATACTAATTTAAAAAATTTTAAGGTTAACTCAGGGAATTTTTACATTGAATCTTCAGAATCAAGACCAAATTAAAATTTAAACGATGTCAGCTATGAATCTGAAACAGAAGAACCTACTAGTAGTTCTTCTAATGAAATGAAAGATTCTCAAAAATCAGAGACAAAATCATAAGTTAAGGATTCTATGGATACATTAACTAAAAATTATGAATCTGTTAACCTGAATAACTATTAAGTTCCCCCTGTGAATAGTGCTCCGGAAGGTTATTTTTTTTTTATTTTATGAAGCTGGTTCTAAGTATATTCTAGATATAATTGGAGCTTGTGATAAGATGGTTTTAAAAGCTTATGCTAATAGAATAAATAGTTTATAAATTAAATCAGTTCAAGAAAAATTATCTAACCTAGAAGGTCTTTCTGAAAAAGAGATTTATGAATTAAAGCTAGATTTATAAGATTATCAATTATATCGTGAAATGGAAATAAAATTTGTAATGAAAGATTTATATTCTAAAATTACTAAAGCAGAGGTTGAACCTAATGAAGGTAGTTCAGGTACAAAAATAAATAATAATTTTTAAGCTAACCAAGAATCTGTAAAAAAAAGAACAAGAAGTGATTCTAACTAATAATTATTCTTGTGAAGATTATGTATATTTATACAATATTGTATAAATATACATGGATTAGAGTAGAAGGTCTACGATTTGATTGCAGATCGAATTTTTGAGGGGTTCGATTCCTCCCTAATCCTTATTACATTAGATGTAATATAAACAAACGACATGTAAGGTGTAGGTTTATAAAAGGACATTTGTAAATTATAATGAAATTAATGCAAAATAAGTCTTATACATATATATATAAATATACAATATGAGAATATTAAAAAGTCATCCCTTATTAAAACTAGTTAATGGTTATTTAATTGATGCCCCCCAACCAAGTAATTTAAATTACTTATGAAATTTTGGAGTGTGCCGTTTAATTGAACTAATAGAGTTCTATAATAGAATCTGTCTAACTCAATTTTGAATATACTTAATTTCTTTCTCAATCAATATTCAAGACAGGAGCACTGGCTTACGTAATGGAAAACCTAATAAGATTCATTTCCGGTCAACAAAGCCTGAAAGCGGTAGCAGAGATTGGTCATTAATCTTAGTATCTACCGCAAGCTTAGTCACTCACGGTGAGGATAACAAACTTGACACGTATAAATGCGATCGTTTCAGCGGCATAGTCTTAAGGACAATAACATGGCTATGAAATTCCTTGAGTATGTTAATGATCCAGAGTAACATACTTAATTGGGCGGGAATTCGTGACTCTAGATGGGGTTTTTATTCATATAAATATACGCAAGCACCTAAAAGTGAAAATAATATTAGTTCAAGAACTCGGGAAGTAACCGCCTATGTTTCACGCGGACTCGGAGGACTGGTAGTAGAGGGGCTACAAAATAGTCTTTTGAAGCAGGACAGACTAAGGGAGACTGTGTTCCAAACGTCATACATTAACTATAAAAAAGTTACCGGCGAAGTCAAGTGAATAAACACCACCGCTAAACCTGTAGCTGCTAATGATGAAATAGTAAGAGCAAAGTTAAATGAGAATAAACAAGGTGATAAATATTACAAGTTGATGAATATAATTTCAAACAAAGAGTTCCTTATAAATGCATATAATAGTATCAGGAGCAACCCTGGTAATATGACCAAAGGAGTGGACAATGAGACATTAGATGAGATAAATGAAAAATACTTCGATGATTTAGCATTAGCCCTTAAAACAGGAAGATTTAATTTCAGACCCGGAAGAGTTGTGATGATTCCAAAGAAAGATGGAAATTCTCGTACTTTAATTATAGTGTCCCCCAGAGATAAAATCATACAAAAGGCCATAACCATGGTGTTACAGGCTATTTGAGAACCAATTTTCCACGACTCTTCCCACGGTTTTAGACCAAATAGATCCACTCACTCGGCTCTTAAGGAAATATATATAAAAGGAGACAATTATAACTGGGTCATTCAAGGAGACATTACGAAGTGCTTTGATAACATCCCACATGACACTATAAGAAAGGCCGTTAAAAAATGTATTGGTGATGTTGCGCTGCTACAACTAATAGACAAATGATTAAAAGCAGGACAGATAATTGACAAGAGGCAAATCAAACAAAAGGACAGAGGAGTTCCCCAAGGTGGAGTTTTGAGCCCATTGATATCCAATATAGTCCTTCATACATTAGATGAGTATATGGATAATTACAAAAGTAAGTTTGAAGTAGGTAAACTTAGAAAGAGGAATCCAGATTATGCCAAACTTATCTATCGACGTAGAGTAACTAAAGACCCACGAAAAGCTATGGAGTTGACGAAAATTATAAGAAACACTCCATCAGTAATCAGTATGGATCCTAATTTTAAAAGAATTATGTATATCAGATATGCGGATGATTTTGTAGTATTAATTTCTTCATCAAAAAATGAGGCCATCCACATCAAAAATAATATTAGGGACATACTGAGAAACAAATGTGGATCTGAACTGAATGATAAAAAGACGACTATAACTAATATCAAACAAAAATTCGAATTCTTGGGCGCTATAATAGTAAAGCCTGTAAATAATAATTTTATGGTTAAACGTAAAGGTAGCAAAATAAAGATACAAACCAGAATGCTTGTACTGGCTCCTATCGATAAATTGCTAGATAAATTAGTGAAAACTGGCTTTGCCCATAAAGACGAAAAGGGGAATATAATGCCCCAATCGTATAATGCTCTAATCAACCTGGATCATTACTCGATTATAACATTTTACAACTCCAAAATAAATGGTTTGCTAAATTACTACTCTTTTGCCACTAACTTTAACAGACTTAGATATGTCTTATGAAATCTACAAGCATCCTGTGCTATGACTCTAGGAGCAAAATACAAAAGATCGATGAAATCAATATTTAGCCAATTTGGAAGAGGCTTGGTGGACCCCGAAACTAATAAAGGACTTAACTTACCAGAAAGTATGAAAGTTCTGCATAATTTTAACAATAAAAGTATAAAAGTTGACCCATTTAAGAATTTAGAGATAACCTGGTCTGGTAAGCTTACGGAAAGTAGTTCTGCTACTGGATGTACCATCTGTGGATCAAACACTGATCTAGAGATGCATCACCTACGTAAGGTAGCAGATGTCAGACACAAGATGAGAACAGGTAAATCCACGTACACAGAATGAATCGGGGCCGCCAAGAGAAAACAGATACCGTTATGTCAATATCATCATCAAATGTTACACAAAGGGCAATTATCGTATCACGAACTGAAGTTAATTACCGACTTTAATAAATAGACCCGGTTTTATTCTCACCAATCGCAGAGCGATCCCCTTAGTCGGAAAGCCGTATGATGGGAAACTATCACGTACGGTTTGGAGGGCAGTAAAAAAGCTGACCCTACTCATTATTAGCTGTATGTTTAGTTATTCAAATTGTTACTGGAATTACTTTAGCTATGCACTACAATCCTAGTGTTGCTGAAGCTTTCAATTCAGTAGAGCATATTATAAAGTGTTCTTAAAATTAAGTTAATTGCTGGGATACCTTTATCATTTTGTTAAAGACAATCAGCAGGGTGCTAACTAGAATATAAATAATTTATTTTAATAGAACCTTCAGAGACTAGATGCTTAACATTTAATTTTATTATTAGATGATGGTATAGTCCGATCTTTATTGAGAGATAAAGTAATGATATGGTTATTTATCTATGCTTTTTAGAAAGCATAATTTTATTATTGTTTATTTTTGTATCAGGTTTAAAAAATAAAATAAGATTCCGAATAAAAAAATTTCTATCAACTTCTTCAATTAAAAACTATCATCAAAGTACTGATAATTATAATGAATTTTTATATTGATTTAGTGGTTTTTCTGACGCTGAAGGTAATTTTTTAGTTACTATAGATCGTTCATATGTTAAACTAAGATTTAAAATAAATTTACATCTTGACGATTTAGCGGTTTTATATATTATACAATCCAGGTTAGGTTTTGGTAGGGTTGTAAAAGAACCAAAAAGAAATAGTTGTTATTATATAGTTGAAGATATATTAAATGTAACTAAATTATGTGATATTTTAAAAAATTATCCTCTTCATACTAGTAAAAAATTAGATTTTAATAGTTTTTATGAAGTTTTGTTAATAAAAATTAACAATAAAACTTTGTCTGATAAGAATATTGAGAAAATAAGATCTATAAAAAATAGTATGAATTCTAAAAGAGAGATTTTTATATGTAATGTTTCGGAATCTCAAATTATAATAGACCCAAATTGATTTATAGGTTTTATCGAAGGTGAAGGTACTTTTGGTATTAAAACTGGATCATCTCTATATTTTCAAGTAGCACAAAAAAATACTAGTCAAGATTGTTTAAATAGTATTACACAATTTTTGTTAAACTTGTCAAAAAATTTAATAATAGATAATGATTTAAGTAAAAAAATACAACCTATAAATGTTTTAAATTCGATTAATGTGAGAACTAATGTGGTATCTTTATCTATTGCTAGTGTAGATGCTTTATACTATTATTTACTACCTTTTTTAGAAAAATATAGCTTTTATAGTCGAAAAGAAGTAGATTTTAAATTATGAAGAATGGCATTAATTTTAAAAATTAAAGGGTATTATTATACAACAGAAGGTAAGAATTTGTTTTTAGATATTTCAGAAATTCTTAACAAAAGATATAGTACAAATCCTTTAACTGAAGACGTAAATAGTGTTATTGATATATTAATTGAAAGATTTAATAATATTTTGAGACAAGATCCTCCTTTTAATGTAAATTTAAATATACCTCATATAGAAAATGTACGTAAATATAGTATAGCCAATAGATCTGAAAATCCTAAAACAGTTTATATATATGTTGACAATGAAATGATTAAAGGATCACCTTTTTCTTCATATAGTTCAGCCCATAAAGCATTAGGATTAAAACCCAGTAGTAATACATGTAATCGTTATATTGATACTAATAGACTTTATAAAAATAAATATATTTTTACATCTAAACCTATAGATAGTGCGTCTAGGGGTTAGATTATAGTAGATAATAAATATAACATAAGAGAAATGATTATGAGAGATGTTAATAACGGATGATTAGTTCGTTACTTACACAGTAATACTGCTTCAGCTTTTTTCTTTTTAGTTTACTTACATATAGGTAGAGGTATGTATTATGGATCATATAGAGCACCTAGAACTTTAGTGTGAGTTATTGGAACAATAATTCTTGTTGCTATGATAGGAACAGGATTCTTGGGTTATGTTCATAGCCCAAAATGGTTTAAAACTAATAAAAATTTTAATTTAACTTATAAAAGATGTTATAGTACTAAGTATAGTATTAAGTATAATTTAGGTGATCGCGTAGAAAAATTTTTAATTGATAAAAACTTAAATCCTGTATTTTTATATGAAGATTTAAAAAAGCAAGATGTAAAAGATATTATTAAGAATGATTTAAAAGATTTAAGTGGAGTTTATTTAATTTTAAATAAATCTACTTTAGATTATTACGTAGGTTCGGCTTCTACGGGTAAATTCTATGCTAGATTTTATAGACATTTAATTAATTTAAGTGGTAGTAAAATTGTAAAATTAGCTGTAAGAAAATACGGTTTAGATAACTTTGTTTTTATGATTTTAGAACTATTCCCTGAAAAGGTTAATGTAGAAAATAATAAAAAATTATTGGATTTAGAAGATTTTTATTTAAAATCTTTATTGCCTAATTATAATATATTAACTGAAGCTGGTAATAGTTTTGGGTATAAACATACTGAGGTGGATCGGATAAAAATGAAGGCTAATTATAGTGAAGAACGTCGTTCTCTTATAACAAATTTAAATAAAGGTAGAACTTTTAGTGAAGAAACTATCAAAAGAATGAGAGAAAGTGCTTTAAATAGAGTTCCGTGCGTATATTCTGAAGAAGCTTTATCTAATATGAAAAAAAATTCTTGTCCTATTATTTTATATAATCTTGGTGATAATACTGTATATGGTGAATATTATAGTATTTTAGAAGCAGCAGCTAGTGTTAATTGTAATGAAAAAACTATTAGAAGAGCTTTAAAAACAGAAAAAAAAATACTATTAAGATCTTGAAGAGTTGAATTAAAATAGTATATTATTTTAAATTATAGTCTTACGAGTTTAAATTATTATGTTAACCTTTAGAGGGAAATAATATTAAAGTAAAATAGTCTGACAGGATTATTGAATTAATAGTGAATTTTTTTTTTAATCAAAAATTTGTTATTATTTTGGCTAAATTAGTGAAAACGGTCAAAAGGTTATATATTTATAATCATAGATCGTCGGTTATCTAAATAATCGCTACAGACTGGGTCACTAACGGGTGGCTGAAATGCTGCTTAATGCACAGTCGGAACTATTAATTATTGTTGAATAATTAACTGGATATACGAACTTAAAGTTATTCAGGCTTATTATATTTTTTTTTTATGTGTATATTTATGTTTTTGTAAATTTATGGGCCTCCGGCCACAGGTTAAATTTTGTTTTAGTACACTTGTAAGTTTTTATATGAAGTTGTACTATTTATTGTATTATACATAATAAATTAATAAGTTAGGTTGTATGTGCTACCTTATGGACAAATGTCTTTATGAGGAGCTACAGTTAAATATGCGAAGTAATAGCTGTAGTAAAATACCATAAATTGCTGGAAACTCTTTAAAATAATTAAAGACAATCAGCAGGAAATTCGATAAAACTTGAATACATTTAAAAGTATAAGATAAAAACTTTGGTTTTTTATTGTATATTTCTTCAGAGACTAAACGTGGTACATTTTTATTGTATGTTTTGAAATAAGTTTAGATATTAAAATTTAATTTAGACGTGTTTCATGCTTAACAATATATATGAAGATATAGTCCGATCTGTTAGCGAGAGTTAGCATGGGAGAGTCGCGCCTCCACTTAGGGTAAATTTATCTGTATATATTGGGCATAAACCCTGAAAATATAGTATATACAGGATTAGAGCTAAGGATAAATCGTATTACTATTTTAATCGCATTTGATTTATTAGAGAATTGTTTAATTTATTTTTCCACTTCTTTTTATAAGGAGTTATCTGAAAAAAGTAAAAAAGACTCTAATTCAGATGTCCATATAGTATCAAAATTTACGCCCACGCTTGCAGGCGTAGATTTTATAGAATGGTTTGTAGGCCTTAGTGAAGCAGAATGTAATTTTTTAATAAGAACAAGAAAGAATGAAAAAGGAGAAGTAGGAGGTTTTGAATTTGTATTTAGAATAACTTTACACAAAGATGATAGAGAAACTCTAGAACACATTAAACACACTTTAGGTTGTGGTAGATTAAATACTGAAAGAGATGTTTTAGTTTATACAATATCTCAATTAAGTGATATTGAAAATATATTAATACCTTTGTTTGAATCATTTTCATTAAATACTACAAAACATCTTGATTATTTAGATTTTAAAAAAGCATTCTTTTTATTTAGACATCGAAAATCTAGTGTATTAAGTATAGAACAAATACATTCAAATATTCTTGAATTGAAACAAAATATGAATACTAATAGGGTAAATTTTAATTTACCTGAAGATCATGAAATAATAATAACTAAGAATTATTTAATAGGTTTATTAGAAGGAGATGGATCTTTTTATTTAAATAAAAATGATATGTCAGTTAGAGTTTCTCTAGTTACTACAACAGTAAATAGAAAAGTTATAGAAAAAATCCGTGAATATATCTTGAGTTTATTAGATGAACCTTCTTTTATGTTAGGTAGTACTACTAAATTAGTAAGTATTAATGATAAAAAAGTAAAAGGTGATAATAGACCCATAACTATTTTAGAGATTTCTCAAATAGATTTTATAAATAATATCTTAATACCTCATTTCGATTGTATTAAATTTAGAACTAAAAAATATAAGGATTATTTAGATTTTAGAACATTAGCTCGTTTAATTTTAGAAGGAAAGTATTTAACTGAAAAAGGTAGCGATTTAATGATAAGATTAGGTGCTAGTATGAATAATAATAGGTTATCTACGTGTTTAAATCCTATAGTTTTAGATGAAACTTTTAAATCTGAATTAGAACTTTTAATTAAATCGGACCCTTTAATATATATAGATTCAGAAGGTAGAGCTTTTATTTTAGATGCTTCGGGTAAAAAAAAATATATCAGATCTACTTATATTATAAAAGCTTATTTTTTAGATGGTTCTTTTAATTATTTTACTAATGGTATTTCATGCGCCAAATTTTTTTATGTAAGTAATAATACTGTTACAACTAGGTTAAATGATGGTAAACCTGTAAAAAATAAAGACGGTTTAGTTGTGGCTAACTGTATAAAAAGAATAAAAGCTTACTCTTCTCTTAAATAATTTTGTTTTTTATTTTGTGTCCCTCCGGGACTCAAATTATAAATTCTAATCACATATTAAGGAAATTTTGTATTACTAATTTAATTAGTGCTATACCTTTACAAGTTTTCTTAATTAATTTAATTTTACTATATAATGACATGCAGGGCGTTCCATGCATAGAGTTAAAAAGTAATAATATTTTTACGTATACTAATACCAAATCCTTATATTATATACCAAACAAAAAATTATTTATAAATGGAATAAGAAATTATTCAACTAGTAATAAATCACAAGAAGTGTTAATAGATCCTGATTTTATTTCAGGATTTATTGATGCAGAAGCTTCATTTACTAGTACTGTTTATTATAAAAATTGTTGATGTGTTAATTCTGTTTTTAAAATTTCTCTTCATAAAAAAGATCAAGAGTTATTAAATTCTATACAACTTTTTTTTGGTGTAGGTAGAGTAACTGTTGGTAACAATGTAGATTATAGAGTAGAAAGTAATAAAGATTTAGTTAATGTTATAATACCACATTTAGATAAATATCCTTTAATTAGCCAGAAAAGAGCTGATTTTGAACTTTTTAAGAGAATTGTGTATATGATGAGAGATAAATTACATTTAACGGATAAAGGATTACAAGAAATAATTAATATAAAAGCTTCTATGAATAGGGGTGTTTCTGAAATAATCTTAGCAGAATTTCCTGATACCTCTCCAGTAGTAAGACCCGCCGTCAAGGCGCCATTAGTTTCAGATATAAGACCCCATTGATTAGCTGGGTTTACTGCTGGTGATGGTTGTTTTTTTACTTATGTGGAAAAAAATGCTAGTCTTCGTTCAGGTTATAGAGTAAAATTAAGATTTAATATTTGTCAACATTTAAAAGATAAATCTTTATTAGATTGTATAAATTCTTACTTAGATTGTGGAAATGTTTCAGAAACTACTAGAGGTGAAGTTAATTACGATGTTCATAAGTTTTCATATAATTATGATAAAATAATACCTTTTTTTATAAAATATCCTATTTATGGAGTTAAGGCTTTAGATTTTAAAGATTGAAAGTCAATTGGTGAATTAGTTAAAACTAAAGATCATTTAACTGAAGAAGGTATAAATCAAATTATCCAAATCAAATTAAATATGAATAAATCACGTGTATTAGATATTGAATAAGGATTCATCGCTGGCTATTGAGAAGCATGCCTTCGGTGACTGGTATATGTAATGTTGTTAATATTATTAAATTAATTAAAAAAATACGCTTTGTATAAGTTTAGCTGATTATATTTATTGAGAGGGTCTTTCCCTTTGGGCGGATATTTAAAAGAATATCTTGCTACTAATGTTAAATTAAATTAGTACATATATTTCACAAGATTAAGTTGTATTACTAACTTAATTAGTGCTGTTCCTTGAATCGGACAAGACGCAGTTGAGTTCAAAAATACAAACATTTATATTATATTTATTTTTAGATTAGTTTTAATTAAAAATAGATTAATTAAATTTACTAAAGATAATTTATTACCTACCATAGGAACTATTCATCACAATGCTTTAAAAAAAAATAATAAATCTTTAAGATTAGATAAACAAGACTATATTACAATACCTTCATCTTTTTTAGCTTTTCTAGTAGGGTTAATAGATGGTGATGGATATATTCAAGTAAGTAAAACAACTAAAGGGTTTATAACTATGAAATTAGTTATATCTTTACATCTAGATGATTTATCATGTTTAGAATATATTAAATCTGTTTTAAAATTAGGAAAAATTAATATATATAAAGATTTAAAAAGTCCAACTTGTAAATTAGTAATAAACAAAACTGATTTACAGGAAGTACTGTTTCCTTTACTTATCTATAATAATATACATTTTTTAACTAAGACCAGGGTAGATCAATTTAATTTAGCTATGTATATATTAAAAAATGATCTAAAATTATATAATGATTTACCTGAATTAAGTAATATACCTTCTATCTTTAATATTCCTAACAATTCTATAGATTTTACTTTATTACCTTTTTTAAAAAATTGAATTGTTGGTTTTACTAATGCAGAAGGTTCTTTTTTTATTAAAGTAAATAATGATGGTTGTTTCCAATTAAAACAAAGAGCACATACTGAATTATTTGAGGCATTTAAATTAGTATTTAACACTAATATAAAAATTGATACTACAAATAATTTTAATCAATTTAGTGTTAGTTCTAAAGCTGATATACAAAAAGTTATTGATTTTTTCTCATTTACAGGCTTACACCCGTTAATCGGATTGAAAAATATTCAATATCTTAAATGATTAAATGATTTAAGTAAAAGTTCACGTTACGGTGGTTTAAATTATCCGAAGTAATTATAAATATATATGTGTATGAGCTCCTTAGAAAGGTAACTTTCTAGAGGCAAATGGGGGAAATTACATGAATATCTTATGTCTATCTCCTAAACATACAGATTATATGTAGCGAAATTTAACTTGGTATTTTAAATAGGTTAAAAACGTTCAACGACTAATGAGTGAGTGGTACCAACAATAAGCTCAACACGATACCCCATAAACCATAAGATTTTTGGTTTAAAGATATAGTCTAATTACATTTTAAAGAATGTGAATATAATTTAAATTTTATATATATATAATAATTTGTCATTTGAGGAGGTTTTAAACACTTAGAACTTTATTATGGCGACATAATATTAAAAATCCTGCTTAATGCTGGAATATCCCCAATACTAGTAATTACATACGTTTTACTCTTAATTTTTTTAATTGTTTACGTAAAAATTGTAATCGCAAGGGGACAATCCGCAGGGGTTAGAAGTCTTTCGACTTACGAAGCCTCTCAGAGACTACACGCAGGAGGTCTCGAGTATGCATATATAGTAGGTTTATTCGAAGGGGATGGTTATTTTTCTATTACTAAAAAAGGTATCTATTTATTATATGAAGTAGGGATTGAATTATCTAAAAAAGATGTACAATTAATTTATAAAATAAAAAGTATGCTAGGTGTAGGTGAGGTTAGTTTTATAAAAAGGGGAGAAGTAGAAATGGTTTTATTTAGAATAAGAAATAAAAATCATTTAAAAGAATTTATTTTACCTATTTTTGATAAGTATCCAATGTTTTCTAATAAACAATATGATTATTTAAGATTTAGAGATTGTTTAACTTCTAACATTAACAAATATGCAGATTTACCTCCCTATGCTAGAGGTACAGAACCTTTGAATGACATTCAATCAATATTAAATGCTCCTTATTTTTCTTCTTGATTAGTTGGGTTTATAGAAGCTGAGGGTTGTTTTAGTGTATATAAACTTAAAAAAGACGATGATTATTTAGTGGCTAGCTTTGATGTTTCTCAAAAAGATGGTGAAGTTTTATTATTATCTATAGCTAAATTCCTTTCTTTTACTACTTCTATCTATTGTGATAAGTTTAATTGTTATAAATTAAAAGTAACAAGCGTTAGATCAATAGAGAATGTTATAAAATTTATTAAATCTGCTCCTGTTAAATTACTTGGTAATAAAAAATTACAATATTTATTGTGATTAAAAGAATTAAGAACAATTGATAGATATAAGAATAAAATAAAAATACCTTCTAACTACTAGTTATATATTTATACTCGAGATCATGATATAGTCCGATCAATGAAGAAATTTATTGAGAATAGTGAGAGTAATCATTTATGATTACGGAGACTATCAACATACATGCAGTGTAAATAACGCTACGTTAAATAGATTTTTTGCGTTACATTTTGTTTTACCTTTTATATTATAAGGGGTAGTAAAATTCATCTAATTGCTAGGAAAACCCGTAACATACCGTTATTTGTAAATTAGCAGCTAAGTATGATTAATTATGTCATTTATTAATTTAAGTAGATGGGTGCGAAGCTCCTAAAAAAAAAATTAATCATATGAGTTCAACGACTAATACGATGAAATAAAATAACGGTGCTGTACAAAATACCGAATAGACCTTTATGGTCGTTATTTTATAAGACATAGTCTAAACATTATTGTGAAATAATGAAGATGAAGTTAAGGGTATATATTTTTAATATCTTAACTATTAATATTATTGTTTTAATTTTTATCTTTCCTTTATCCGGTAAAGATGGTTTTATTACGTTTGGTTCATTGTTTTTTAATAAATTCTTATTTTTATTTAGAAATCATATTAACAGTTCGGGTTTCTTAACTAATTTTCATTCTTATGATTACTGAGTTCAAAAAATTGAATTAACTAAAACTACTTTTACTGGTAAAAGAGAAATAATACATCCCAATGTGGATGTTAGCTTTTTAAGCTATTTAACCGGATTAATTGATGGTGATGGGTATATAGCATGTAGAAAAAGATCTAATGGGTATTTAGAATTTAATTTAGTTATTACTTTCAATAATAGAGATTTACCTACTTTTGAATATGTTTTAAGTAAATTACATTTTGGTGTTATTGCTAAGATAAACTCTACTACAAGTAAATTGGTTGTTTATAATTTTGAGTTGAAATATATTTTAGTACCTTTATTACTTAAACATGGAATATTTTTTTTAACTGAAAATAGAATTAATCAATATAATGTTTTATTATACACTTTAGAGCATAACATAAAAAAATGAGAATTATTACCTAGTGAAATTCCTAACTATAGTCCGATCATTATTAATAATCCTTCGGATATCTTACGTAAAGTTTGATATTTTAAAGATTGATTAGTTGGATTTGTGGTTGCTGAAGGTTCTTTTTTTATTCAAAAAAATCGGGAAATTTGTTTTAGTATTAGTCAAAAAGGTAATAAAATTTTGATTGAAACTATTCATTATTATTTTAAACCTAATACTAGCATTAACTATACTGAAAAGACAGATGTTTCAATAGTACGTATGTCTTCTAAAAAAGATATACAGAAAATAGTAGATTTTTTTTCTTTTGAATCTTCTTTTCCTTTAACTGGATATAAAAAAGATAGTTATGATTTATGAATAAAAGCTTTAAAAGAATCTTCAAGATACCAAGATTTAAACTTACCGAAAGATTAATAAATTTTAATTGTTTTGTACTTTTTTTTGCTTCTTATATGTATATTTTGATATTTGATGGCTTTATGTACATTATTATATTTTTTTTATTAGTTTTTATTTTTATACGTGCATCTAATACTTAGATGAAATTATTAATTGCTTAAATTTTTAAGTCATAAATAATTTAAATAAAAAACATAATATTAATCATAATAAATTTGTTATATTAGCGGCTTTAGTATTAATGCACTTAATAGCTTTACATGATGTAGCTGGGTCAAGTAACCCTCTTGGAATTTCAGGATCATATGATAGAATTCCTTTTGCTCCTTATTATTTATTTAAAGATTTAGTAACAATATTTATATACATATTTGTATTAAGTATGTTTGTTTTCTTTGCTCCTAATTATTTAGGTGACAGTGATAATTACATTATGGCTAATCCTATGCAAACACCTGCAGCTATTGTACCTGAATGATAGTAAAATAAATGTCATTCTAAAATCTCGCGAATTGCTGGTAACTTTTGATTTTTTGTTAAAACAATCAGCAGGAAAATAATTTTTTTTAAAAGTTAAATCTTCAGAGACTATGCACGAGACACTTATATATGTATATATATATTTGAAGATATAGTCCGATCATAGTAGAGATACTGTGAACATAACATTAATCAATTGATTGACCTATTATTGTCTTTTTTATTTCTAGTTTAGTGTTATATTCAGCTCGTTCAACAAAGGGAATAACTCGTTTATCTTCAGCTGAAAGAGCTTTATTAACACTACCTGATGAGGTTAAAGATGTCTTAATAGGGATTTTACTTGGTGATGCCCAAGTAAAATCATGTTTGACTGCTTATGCATAGTAGTAGTTAAAAGATTGAAACTATGATTTATCTATACTTTTTATATTTTTTAATTTTACTAGTCTAAAAGTTGTATATAGTGATCCTAATCTTGAAAAAGCTAAAATCTTAAAAGAAAATAAGGGAAGATCTGGTATTTATTTGTGGACAAATAAAATTAACGGAAAAAGATATGTAGGTAGTGCTCTAGATTTAAGAAATAGATTTAGAAATTATTTTAATACTTCTTATATTTTAGACCGTGCAGATAGTATGCTTATATATAAAGCTTTATTGACACATGGCTTTGAAAATTTTATATTAGAAATTTTAGAATATTGTGAGCCTTCAGTTTTAATAGAAAGAGAGCAATATTATATTGATCTTTTAAAGCCTGAGTATAATATTTTAAAAATAGCTGGTTCAAGATTAGGATCTAAACACACTTTAGAGGCTATAGCTAAAATAAAAGCTGGTGCTTTAAATCGTTCATCAGAAGCTGTATCTAAAAACTTAGAACATTTAAATAAGTTAAATTCTAGTCAAGAGCATAAAGAGCACTTGATTAGACTTAATACTTCTCTTGAACATATAGCTAAAACTGCCAATCCTGTTATTGTTCTTGATACATTAAATGGAGAGATATTAGAATATAGATCTATTTCTCAAGCAGCTAAGTTTTTGGGTGCTCATCCAGAAATAATACGTAGACATATAATAAAAGAAAAGCTTTTTTTAGAAAGATATCTAATAACAAAAGTAACTAAGTAATTTATTATATATATACGCTTATTATATAACTAGTTTATAGTCTCCATTTTTTTATTAATAAAAAAAAACGGACGCTCTATATCTAACATAGTCCGAAGATCCCCACTGGTAATTCAAGATTGGTTTATGGTCAAACTGCTGTAAAACATAAAGAATATTTTGATTATGTTTACAGTTTATTTACTTCTTTTTGTGCCAACGATCATAAACCTCAATTAAGATTAATAGTGGATAATAGAACTAAAAAAACTTATAGTGCTATATCTTTCACTACTATGCAACTTCCTTGTTTTAATGAATATAGAGAAATGTTTTATAATTCAGATAGAAAGAAAGTAATTCCAAGTAACATATTCGACTTGTTAACACCCCGTGGTTTAGCTTTTTGAATTCAAGATGACGGTAGTCGACACGGTAGTGGTTTACATATTAGTGTTTACGGATTTACTAACTCAGATGTAGATAAACTTATGTTTACTTTACAAGAGAAATTTAATTTAAAATGTTCTATTCATTATAACAGGGATAACAAACCTAGAATTTATATATTTAAAGAATCTATGGATACTTTAATCTCTTTAGTAAAACCTTATTTTGTTAAAGAAATGTTATATAAATTAGGGTTATAAAGCTGTCATTAATGCCCTATAAAGGTTAATGATATTGATGTATGATTTATTACCATTCTATGCAATATTAAGATCTATTCCTAATAAACTTTTAGGTGTTATTGCTATGTTATTTGCTATTCTTATTATTATGTTATTACCTATAGCTGATTTAGGTGTATCAAAAGGTTTCCAATTTAGACCTTTAAATAAAGTAGCCTTCTGAGCGTTTGTGGCTAATTTCTTAATATTAATGGTATTAGGAGCTAAACATGTAGAAAGTCCATTTATTGAATTTGGACAAATAAGTACTGTATTATACTTTAGCTACTTTGTGGTTGTATTACCTTTAATTAGTATATTTGAAAATACTCTTAGAGATTTAAATTTTTATATCTACGGAGGAATTAATAAATAAATAATAATAATTGTAAATATTTAATACTTTTATTTGTAAAAAGTAGTAATTTTTTAATTAAATATTACGAGGGTGAGGTATTTATAATGTTTATTGTAAATAAGGCGGGATATATACAAATAAATAAAGGTAACATTTGTATACATACATTTGCCTAAAGCGGACTTAAAAAAAAAATTTTTTTTCCCGGTTTCGCTTAAATTTTTAAAACTGAAGCTATAAAGTAGTTATACACGGATATAACTCTATTAAATATCCTTTTATTAGAAGATATGTTTTATAAGATAGTGAAAATTAGGCGCCGACTTCGTGGTCGGCATCATATTAATATTTAACATAAATAATACTAGGTGTTAAACACGTTTAATAATTTTGGATATATGTACAATTAGTAATTATTATTATACTTTTAAGCGGCTTTAAGATAAAATTGCTAATTTTATAGCTTGTGCCATGTATTAAAAAAAAAAAAGTTCAAATTTTTTTAAACCTGTTTTTTATTTTTTTTAGGTTTATTTTTTTTTTGTTTGTCTTTTTTTACAGGATTACCGCTCTACGAGCTGTAAATGGTTGAGACCTTAAATTATAAATTATATGAAATAACTAAATTATCTTCTATAAAAATGGGTACTGAAAGATGATTCTTTTCAACTAATGCAAAAGATATAGGTATTTTATACTTAATATTTGCATTATTTTCAGGTTTAATAGGTACAGGATTTTCAGTATTAGTGCGCCGATGCGCCGTGTTTGTAAATGTAATGTCTCATTACTGACGTTCTTCCAATACGTCAACAACATCCAGTTTAGTTGGGGGGGAAAGCCCTCCAATGAACTTAGCATACTGGCTAAAAGCGATGATAGTTGGAATCCGTTCAAGGCTATCGTTGCGAGTTGATAGTTCTATGGTAAAAGTTATACTACTTGAAATTCATTGGGAGATTGCCTCCGGAAAAGGGCCCAAACTCGACGGTTATCGGTTTGGTATAATACTTATTGCATCATTGATACGTGCGGTAAGAGGAAGTATTATGGATCAGATTACGTGGAGTAATAAAACCAAGAGTGAGTTACCTAAGGAACAGTATATTACAAACAAGGAACTTCGGGATTGCCTAAGGGTTCCATATTCTCAAGGAATCTATACATATAGTAAACGTCTTACTATAGGCAACAGAAACATCATAGTAGGTACAACAATACCGAAGGATGTTAGAACTTTCTCTAGTAAAAAGAATGAGGAGAGGTCTGATGTTCAGCCAAAACAACTCCCCAAGAAGTTTACTAAATTGATTAACATTTGTAAATTGAAGACCAAGGACTTTAAGATAAACAACATATATGATTTGATGTTCAATGAAAGATTATATGAGTTAGCTTATTATAAACTAAAATCTAATCCAGGAAACATGACACCTGGGATAAACGATCAAACGTTAGACGGAGTTTCTATCGAAGCATTTAGAGATATAATTAATAAATTGAAAGACGAGAGTTTCAAATTCGAACCTGGAAGATTAGTTAATATACCTAAATCGGATGGAGGAACTAGACCTTTGATAGTTACCAATCCTAGGGATAAAATCGTGCAAGAGGTTATGAGAATGATATTAGAAGCAATTTATGAACCAACATTCTCGGAATATAGTCACGGTTTTAGAATTGATAGAAGTTGCCATACAGCTTTAAAACAAATCAAGTGTACCTTTGGATCAGCTTCCTTCATGATAGAAGGGGATATTTCAAAATGCTTCCCAAGTATAAATCATGAAAAATTGATGTTGATTCTGAAAAGAAGAATAAGCGACGACAGATTTCTGAAACTGATCGCCAAATCTTTGAAGGCAGGCCACATGAGATTTCATGAAGTACAGAGATCTATTACGGGAACTCCCCAAGGTTCTATAATAAGTCCGATCCTAGCGAATATATTTCTTAACGAATTCGATAAGTTCATGGAGAATCTTAAGAAAGAATTTGATAAAGGTAAAGAAGCAAAAAGAAACCCCGAATATCGTAAATACGAATACCTGAGAGCTAAAGCCACTAGAAGTAAGGATCACGTAGAGGCAGTTAAAATATTAAAGTTAATGCAACGTGTAAAGGCTAGATTACCAAACGATCCAGATTTCCGGCGTTTATATTTCGTTCGTTATGCCGACGATTGACTAATCTCTATCAGAGGATCATTATTAGAAACTAAGGAAGTGCTTAGTAAGATCGATTCTTTCTTAGATAAAGAATTAAAGCTTAATTTAAGCAAAACTAAGACTTTGATCACAAACCCCCGTAAGAAACCAGCTTTATTCTTGGGTACATTAATCAAAATTTCTTCACACACTGGTATGACGGCAGGTAAACATGGTCAGAGAATCAAAACCGTTAGCCAAATAATAATGATGGCCCCTCTAGATAGGATCTATAGAAAGCTTGCGGAGGCTAGTTTTTTAATATTGAAAGATATGAAAAGTAGACCTAGATTCCTTTGATTAGGAGAAAGCAAAGACTCTATCGTCACCCTTTATAACAGCGTTTTAAGAGGATTTTTGAACTACTACAGTTTTACCAACAATTATGCAAAGGTAGCTTCTTCATTAGAATGGATTCTGAAAAGATCATGCGCCATGCTTTTGGCTAGTAAATTTAAACTGAAGTCAGTCTTAGGAGTGTTTGAAAAATTTGGAAAGAATCTAAAAGGTGATGATAACATCGCTTTTGTGAAACCCTCGTACAAACTAAATGTATGAGACTTTAAAACTAGCGTAAAAACTAATTTAAATACCCTATATACTTCTAAAATATCCAAAGCCAGTCTGGAGAATTTAGAATGTGTCAAATGTGGGTCGGACATAAAGGTAGAAATGCATCACGTCAAGAAACTTAAAGATTTAAACCCCAAGATGTCAGAATTAGACAAATTAATGGCCAAAAGAAGAAGAAAACAAATCCCCCTTTGTAGAGTATGTCATCTTCAGCACCACGTACAGAACTCTCCATGAGGAGCGAAAAATAAAAGAAGATAATCTAATGAAGAGGATATTTTTCCAACAGTAGAGGAGAAAATCTGAGCAAATTGGTTTGAGTCAAATATAGACAGAGAATCTAAGATCTAAGCTACGAGGATAACCTAGGACGAATTATCCATATATTTTTGTAATTGTTTAGGAAATCTGCAAATACATAAATTATATTATCTTAATCTCAATTGTGAATTTATGGGAACAGTGATCGATTTTAAACCGTTTTTTTTTAGTTGATATAAGTTGTTACCTTGAATTCTTACTGTATCACACATCCCAAATTTAAATTCACGATTATTAGTAAAAACAAATCGTAGGAAATTCAAATAAAGAATCTTATTATAATAATCATAACATGTTTAAACAATACAGAAGTTTGGAGAGCCGTATGATGGGAAACTATCACGTACGGTTCGGGAAAGGGTAATAAGTCTTAGAGAATAAATAGAGACTTATTATCTAGTTCATATTAGATTAGAATTAAGTGGGCCAGGTGTTCAATTTATTTCTGACAATCAATTATTTAATGCTATAGTTACTGCACACGCTATCTTGATGATCTTCTTTATGGTCGAAAAAAGTTTTATTTTTAATTTTTTTAGTCTAAATTCCGTGCTCCGCGGCTCCGCTTATTTTTATAAGAATCGTCTTGACGATTTAAATGCTGATGTTGTTATAGGGGATTCTAATAATAATAATGGTGATAATAATGAATTTAAATATACTAAAATTGTCGTTAATGATCCCTCTAATAATAGAAAACTTATTCTTAATAACACTAAGAATAAAAAAGGTGTATATGTTTGAGAAAGTTTAGACGGTAAAAATTTGTATGTTGGTCACTCTATTAATTTATATAATAGAATTTCTTCTTATTTTATGTCATCTATTCTTAAAACTAAATCACGTAGAGTTTTACGTTATTTAAATAAATATGGGTTTAATAATCTTAAATTAACTATTTATATTATGGATGATAAATCTACTTTAGATGAAGTAGTTAGTTTAGAACAACATTTTATGGATACTTTAAATCCTAATTTAAATGTGGATCCTATTGCTAGTAGTTCTGGTTTTCATACACCTATGAGTATTGAAATACGTGAAAAATTACGTAAAGAAAGAGGTACACCTGTATATATCTATAATTCAGTGGATTTTTCTTTATTACATCTTTTTGAATCAAAACAATATGTTTATAATTCCATTAATATACACCATAAAATTTTAAACGATTGTTTAAGTACTGGTACTTTATATTTAGATACTTTTTTCTTTTCTTTAGATCTAATCAAGGAATCCCCTAATAATGCTAATTTAATTAGTTTAGCTGAACTAAAAGAGTTAGTTAAAGAAAAACGTGATAAATTTATTGTAAAACATCCTGCAGCTAAAATAATAATAGCGGAATATAAAGATGATCCAAGTAAAAACTTGGAATTTTCATCTTTAAACAGTTTAGCTACACATTTAAAAGGTGATCGTCAAGTTATTAGAGAATATCTGAAAGGGAACACAACAAAATATTATCGTGGAAAATGGAAATTTAGATACAAAAATTAAAATAAATAGGCATGGCCGAATAGGATAGAAATATCTTATGTTTTATTTTACTATTTGCTGGGATACCTTTAGAGCCTTTATATCTAGTACTACAGACTTTATATTATATAAAAGCAGTAGGATACAGTAACAATTAAAGGATTAGGCAATCAGCAGGAAACCAAATATAAAAGGGCTCTCTTTCTGTTTTTTTTTGTTTTTATATTGAGCAATAAACACTTTTATAAAGTAGGATCCTCAGAGACTACACGTAAAATACCTGACTAATTATATATATAATTATCTTATTGTGGTTAAAGGTAAAGATATAGTCCAAACATTAATGAAAGTTAATGAAAATTGTATGCCAGCTTTAATAGGAGGTTTTGGTAATTTCTTAATGCCACTTATGATAGGGGGACCTGATATGGCAAACAAACAGGTTCTCCTTTTTTCTAGTTTTATATTTTTTGTTAAAAATTCTTATTCTATTTTAAAAGATAGGGTAAAATTAATAGTTTATTTTAGTAGTATGTCTATTAATAATAATAATAATAATTTTTGTTCATATTTAGCTGGTCTATTTGAAGGGGATGGACATATTTGAATTCAAAAGCAAAAAGGTAGTAAATCTCATAATCCGAGATTTTGTATTACTTTTAGCTTAAAAAATGAGGCTTTATGTAAAAAATTATTAGAAATTATAGGTTCAGGTTTTATTAGATACAAACACAGTGAAAATGCTTGTGTTTTAGTTGTTTCACCCGTTGTAGGTTTAAAAAAAATTGTAGGTTTAATTAATGGTGAGTTAAGAACACCTAAAATACATCAACTTCATAATTTAATCGATTGGTTAAATAAAAATCACAATACTCAATTAGAAAAATTACCTTTAAATAAGGGTAGTCTAGATAATAATAGTTGATTGAGTGGTTTTGTTGAGGCTGATGGTAGTTTTTCGGTATTATATACTAAACCAGAAGATGGTGCTAAAAAGAGAAAAATCTCTTGTAGAATGCGAATTGAGCAAAGAATGTTAGAACCTACAACAAATGAGAGTTATCATGATATATTGAATCAAATAAGTTTATTTTTAAATTGTAGTTTATTAACTAAAACGCAAAAAGCTACAAATAATACTTATTATACTTTAGCTGCATCTAGTAAGGTATCTTTAGCTATTTTAATAAAATATTTTAGCAAGTATCCTTTATTTTCAAGTAAATATTTAGATTATAAAGATTGAGAGCAAGTAGCTACTTTAATTATTAATAATCAACATTTATCTGAGGAAGGAATAAATACAGTAGAACTTGTTCGTAGTCGTATGAACACTAAAAGAACTGAATTTAATTGAGATCATTTAAAAAATTTTTTATAATTTTTAGTTTCGATTAGGTTTATATTGGTATAATATAGTAAAAATTATTTTTTTGGTAGTAAAAATGGACGGGTATACACTTTCCGTTTTTAGTATTTTAGGCTGCAAGCTCCATATATAGTTTATTTTTTTTAATAAATTAGTTCGTCATGACAATTCAAGACTTCCTAATTAAGTAGCGTGGTGTTTAATTATTTATGTTTCGGGCGCTCCTATAGGCTGCTTAATTTATTACTAGCTTAGTTAGGATGGGGTGGGTAAAAAATAAACAAAATAACCAAAAATATAAAACTACGCGCTTTATAGCTTATTGCGCAGAAAAAAAATTAAAGGGGAATGCCGTTATAAGATGTAAATTTTATAATTATGATTTTGCTATAAGCATGGAATCTCTCGAAATAGAGTCTTTGACTCGGTTAACAGATGTATTGACGCCTAATTTAACAGTTATAATATTGTTATAAAGTATATAATATACTGAATTAGTTGTAACACTAATACATACATGGGAGGGTTATGCTGGAAACCAACAGGTATTATATACCTAAGTAGGATCCTCAGAGACTTTAATAAATTAATTAGCTAGTAAATAAATTTATTAAGAATGTATAGTTTTTATACATTAATACGCAAAACTCCAATTTTGTCTAATTAAACTAGATAGTTAGATGCCTAGCGTGTCCCTTCATATCGCTAGGATGTTTCACCACACAAAAATTGGATGAAGACATAGTCCGTTTAGGTAAGAAATTACTTAATTTTTTTGATTCCCTAGACTTAACAACATTAGTTTCTGATTATTACCACCTAGTTTAATTTTAATCGTATTCTCGGCCTGTATTGAAGGTGGAGCAGGTACCTTCCTGTGCCTGAGTAGTAAGTAATTACTATAATTGAAATTCACTGTATGCTGGAAACTCCTAAAGTTCTAGATACTATTTTTAGTAAAAATTCTAGAAATATACAATGGATAATCAGCAGGGAACCAAAATAACTATTAACGTTATGAGTAGGATCCTCAGAGACTATACGTGATACACCGTGTAAATATTATACGGTGAAGATATAGTCCATATATATATGAAAATATGTATTTATACATGTTAATTAGATATTTATTTATAGGCAGGAATTTTAAATAAAATATCCAAGCCTTCCTATGATTCCAATTCTTCGTTAATAGATAACCCGTCTCAAGATTTATTAGGTGGCTACTTAGCTGGATTGATAGAAGGAGATGGGTCTATTATAGTACCTAAAACGATGAGGAATCAAAAAGGAAAATTATTATATCCTGTAGTAAAAATCACTTTTGTAGAAAAAGATTTACCGTTAGCTTTAAAAATTAAAGAAGTTATAAACGGTGGAACTATCGAACAACCTAGAAATTCCAATTATGTTAATTTATTATTTCAAGATGTTGGTTCAATACAAAAGATTGCTGTACTGATTAATGGTAAAATGAGAACGCCTAAAATAGAAGCATTACATAGATTAATAGACTGATTAAATGCTAGATCTAAAAATAAATTGTTATTACCTAAATTAAGATTAGATAAAAGTTCATTGGGAAGTAATCCTTGGTTAACAGGGTTTATAGAATCCGATGGAAATTTTTATTGTGGGTTTGATTTAAACTCAGACGGTATTGCTAAAGTAGTAAAATGTTATATGAGAATATCTCAAAAAAATTCTTACAGACTTAATAGTGAAATACCTGAAGATGAAAATACTAATTTTAATATAATGGAAGAGATTAGACTATTCCTTAATGTGAAAAATGTTACTAAAATTAAAAGAGTTAAAGAAAATTATGAAGAATTGGCTTACGAAGTAAGAACTGTTAAAAAAGAGTCTTGTGATCTTTTAATTAATTATTTAACAAATTATCCATTATTTAGTTCTAAACATCAAGATTATTTAGATTGAAAAAAAGCACATGAAATTAGAATAGCAAAAAGCTATAAAACTATTGAAGGTACTTCTAAATTAACTTACCTAAAAAATAGCATGAATACTAAAAGAACTCAATTCAATTGAGATTCACTAAACAAATTTTATTGTTAAGTGTAATCAGGATTAATATATATTAAGGCTTGCTTTTCTGTATGTAAATCACAAATATTTACTATATGAAAAGTTTTAATATTCATCGACAGGATGAACGCTTTTAAAGGATAAGGTGTTGCTTCTCGGTAACGAGGAGGCAATAAAACTCTTCTCGATGCGTGAAATTCTTCTATTGCTATTTTATATAGCATACGTTATTGACTACTCATGCTTTAAATATGTGGCCTCCGGACTCATATTAAAAGCGTACGTAAAAATGTCAATTGCACGGAGACAATGCGCCTGGGTAGATACTAAAAATTATTCTACCCATCAGAGACTTAACGAAGAGTATCCAGATAAAAATAGTAGAATTTGATTTGAAAAATGATTAGTAGGAGTAACTGATGGAGATGGTTCTTTTTCTATTGTACGTAAAAATGATAGGTTAAATTTAGCTTTTAAAATAAGTCAATCGAGATATAACCTAAGACTTCTTTATTATATAAAAAAAGAGTTAGGAGTTGGTTCTATTACTACTGATAAAACTAAAGCACAGTTTTTTATTAGAGATAGAAAAAAACTTCATGATATTATATTTCCTATATTTGATAAATATTCTTTATTAACAAGTAAAATGTTTAATTATGAAAGATTTAGACAAGCTTATTTTATTTTAGAAGATGCTAGTTTAACTAAAAATGAAAAAGATCTAAAACTATTTGAACTTAAAAATAGTATTTTACCTGATAATTATATTTCTCCGGCTTGAAGTAAAGCTAATTTACCTTTAAAGAGTATTAATGATTTAAATAATGTAATGACTAAGCCTTGATTAGTAGGGTTTATTGAAGCTGAAGGTAGTTTTTATTTAGTTAAAAAAGCTGAGGATAGAATGACTCATGGTTTTGGCTTAACACAAAAACTTGATAAAATTGTATTAGAAGCTATAGGTTTTAATTTACATATAGCTACTAAAGTAAAGTATAAATCTAATCATAATTATTATATTTTAGATACTACTAATTCTAGAGCTATTGAAAATATTATAGATTTTTTTAGAAATACAATGAAAGGTATGAAAGCTGTTGAATATAGAATATGATGTAGATCATATGTTAAACATAAAGGAAATTATGCCAAATTAGAAAAAGTCCGAAATATAATTAGAAAATTAAGAACTAATTTACAAAAAGTAGAACAATAATTCTATCTATTTATCTGGATAAAGGTATAGTCCGAACAACAAATAAATTTGTTGAGTATAACGATAGTTTAAATAAGCTTCTATTTAAATGAGGTTATCAACATAATTGTTATCCTCCTGCCTGATGATTTAGGACATCATCTTCGCGGGAAAAACTGTTAAATTTCGGGAACGCCCTAAAGCTTCAAATACTAAACCTAAAAGGAAACTTTGGAGGTGGATGAATTAACTATTTATGTACAGTAACAAATTTGAAGATAAGTGAAAACGAAATGGGTAATTGCGAATCTAAATCAATATGAGGAAATATTTGTAAAAATAATAGTCCTCTGTTTGTAAAAGAGCAACGAGTAAATAGCAGTTGTAATGGAAATGAAATTCCATTATTAAGATGTACTCTAATGGGTTTCGAAAGAAATCATCGAATTAAATTACCTATCCATAATATTAATCATAGAAGATTTTATTGTTTAAATACTCGGGATTTAAATAATTCTAATATTGACCCCTGATTTATTTCTGGGTTCGTTGATGCTGAGGGTGCATTTATGGTTAGAGTTAGAAAAAATTCTAAATATAAAATAGGATGAACTGTTATAGCTTTATTTTCTATTGTTTTACACAAAAAAGATTTAGCTCTTTTAGAAGAGATAAAAACTTCTTTTGGTGGTGTAGGAAGTATAAAAAAAAACAATCCGGAGACTTTTAGTTATAGAATTGAGTCTTGTGAACAAATTTCTAAATATGTATTACCCTTTTTTAAAAAGTATCCTTTACTTACTCAGAAATGGGGAGATTATCTTCTTTTTAAAGATGTTGTAGAAATGATGTGTAAAAAAGAACATTTAACTAAGGAAGGTTTAGATAAAATTATTTCTTGTAAAGCTTCTATGAATAAAGGCTTATCAGAGGAATTAATAAAATCTTTTGCTAATATTTATTTTATCCCTAGACCTGTTGTGGAAAATATAGTTATTCCTCATCCTAACTGATTAGCAGGGTTTACATCTGGAGATGGTTGTTTTAAAGGTATTGTAACTAAATCTTCTTCAGTAAAAGTAGGATATCAAGTTCAATTAGTATTTCAAGTAACTCAACACTCTAGGGATGAAAAGCTAATGAAAAGTTTTATTTCTTATTTAGGTTGTGGTTATCTAGAAAAAGATCCTAGAGGTCCTTTTTTAGATTTTACAGTAAAAAATTTCTCAGATATCTGAGAAAAAATTATACCCTTTTTCAATCAACATCCTATAAAAGGAGTTAAAGCTAAGGATTTTAAGGATTGATATAAAATCGCTGAGTTAATTAAAAATAAGGCTCATTTAACTAAGGAAGGTTTAGATAAAATAAAATCCTTAAAGTTTAATATGAATAAAGGTAGAATAGAAGAGTAGTTTAGGGTGGGCGTAAGTACCCCCACATTATTTATTTATACCACCTTCTCTACCTTGACTTCCTCGGTGCTTTGCATAAAATTAAGATTTTTTTTTTATTTTCGGGCGGACTGGAACTATAAAAATTATATTTATTATATTTGTTAATCTTTTAATATTAACCTTTATTTTTTTTTAATTTAACTATGAGAATTATTATTGGAAAATTTAATAGTCATGCTGTCAGGACTACAAAGTCATAGTGGACCTAGTGTAGATTTAGCTATATTCTCATTACATCTATCAGGTGTTTCTAGTCTTTTAGGTGCAATTAATTTTATTACAACAATTGCTAATATGAGAACACCAGGTATTAGATTACATAATTAAAAATAAGCCAATATTGTGTATAAGAGTCAAATTCCGGGTAAGCCCTAAAGCTTTAGAGACCAAGGTTTTTAGGGAAATTTAATAACTGGCCAAGTTAATCGCTTGGGTATGGTAATACAGCTAAAGATTAAACCAAATATTAAAATATTGGTCTGAATGGGTAATCGCGGATCTAAATCAGTAGTAAATATATTATTACTGTAAAAGAGCAACGAGTAGATGGTTCTTCGAAATTTATATATTTTATTTCGTAAGGTGTACTCTAGAAGTCGGGGAAACTCGGTGTTTATTTAATTTGTTAATAATTTTTTATTTTTATTAGATTATTGACTAAATTTGGTACTAAAAAAATTAATATTATATATATTAATAAACGAATTATAGTACTGGCTCTAATATTCTTAATCCTTGGTTTATAACAGGTTTCAGTGATGCTGAAGCTAGTTTTGGTTTAAATATTAATAAACAACCTAAACTTAATACAGGTTGAAATGTTAAACTAGTTTTTGCTATTCATTTACATTCTAAAGATGTTGAGATTTTATATTTGATACAGCGTAGTTTAGGTTTTGGTAATATATCTATTTACGGGGATAAAGCATTGTACCAAGTTTCTAAGTTAAGTGACTTAGCATTAATTATTGCTCATTTTGATCAATTCCCACTTAAATCTCAAAAATATGCAGATTATTTATTATTTAAACAAGCATTTGAAATTGTTAAAGATAAATTGCATACTTCTGAAGATGGTTTACAAAAATTACTAAGTATTAGAGCATCTCTTAATAAGGGTTTATCTGAAAGATTAAAAACTTCTTTTAGTAATATTATTCCAGTGTTAAGACCAGAGGTGCCTAGAATTAGTTTAAATTTTGAAAGTGTAGCTGATAAATTTTGAGTATCAGGGTTTGTTAGCGGAGAAGGGTGTTTCTTTGTAAAAACTAGTAAATCTAAAACTCATAAACTGGGTATAAGTGTGGCATTAGCTTTTTTAGTTTCTCAAAATCTACGTGATTATACTTTATTAGAAGAATTTAAAAAATTCTTTAGTTGTGGTACATTAACTATTACTGAATCTTCAGAGATTGGTACATTTAATGTTAGAAGTATTTCCGATGTATTAGATAAAGTTATTCCTTTTTTTGAAGAGTATTTAATATTAGGAGAAAAGCACAAAGATTTTAAAGATTTTAAAGAAGCATCCTTATTAATTAAATCTAAATTACATTTAACTCAGGAAGGGTTAGATAAATTAATATCAATTAAATCTAGAATGAATTTTAAAAGAAATTAGAAAGTACTTTTAATTATTATGCTTAGTACAGTTATTTTAATTTTATCTCGTGTCCGGAGAGAGATACGCCTCTGATATTCTTTTGGGGGTGTTTATCTAAATAAAACAAAAAAATAATTTTTTGTATTAATGTCGATCGGTTTTTTTAGCTATTAAGTTAAATTAAAAACAATATATTTTGTTAATAAGTAAGTTTTTTATTCTTATTAATAATTTTTTTTCGAATATGGCTTTATTCGGATGAGCTGTAGTTATTACAGCTGTTTTATTATTATTATCACTTCCAGTCTTAGCTGGTATTATACTGCTAGCTTTATATTTGGCTAATTGCTGGGAAAAGATATTTATATTGTTTATATCTCTATCAGCAGGATGTTTAATAAGTTTAGATTTATTAAATATCTTCAGAGACTATACGCCAAAATTTGTATGTTATAATTATTTAAATTATAAATTATTTTCAACAAGTTCAAATCCGAAAGAAAATACTTTAAAAGAGTATAATAAAAATAATGAATTTGATCCGAGATTTGCTTCATATTTAGCTGGTTTAATAGAAGGTGATGGTACTATTATAGTGCCAAAATCTGAAAGATCTCCTAAGGGTAAATTATATTATCCTTCTTCTCCTTTGTTGCGTACCCCTGGAAAAAGTAGATTACCCTCCCATAGTGTGGATAGATTACCCTTCAGTAGTGGTGATAGTTCACGTAAATCTCTCCTGTAATATGATCTAGGAAATCATTAGAATGGGTGAAACTACCAAATTCCGGGGACCCCTTAAAGCTTTTGATACTAAGCTGAGTATTTAAATTGTTTTTCTTTTTAGGCGCAAGCTATAAACTTTTTAAAGAATTCTGTGGCCTAATTAATCACTGGGGTATAGTAATAATGCAAAAGATTCTCGAAAGAGGAATAGGCAATCGCGGATCTAAATCATTTTTGAGTAATTTTAGTAGATTATTCATAGATGTAAAAGAGCAACGAGTAGACGGTAGTTATATAGTTTTTACTATATTAAGGTGTACTCTAATGAACTTTGAGAGAAGTTGTCCTAATATTATAAATTTATTTTGTAATAAGGTCTTTAATTTAGGGTTAATTTCAGATAGAATTTACGCACCTAAGTTAAATCTAATCAAAATCCTTTCTAAACATACTTTACAATCTCAAAGATATTATTCTACTTTAAGATCAAATTCTTCTATTATTGATCCATGCAAAATCGCGTGATTTGTTACTGGTTTTACTGACGGAGAAGGATGCTTTATGGTCGGTGTTGTTAAAAATAATAAATATAAGTCAGGGTGAAATATTAAACCTAAGTTCCAAATAGGTTTACATAAAAAAGATGAAAATATCTTATTACTTATAAAAGATTATTTCCAAGTAGGTCAAATTTATAAGAGTGGGGTAGATTCAGTCTGTTATAGAGTTGAGTCCGTGAAGGATTTATTAGTAATAGTTAATCACTTTGATAAATATCCCCTAATAACACATAAATGATCCGACTTTATTTTATTTAAAAAAATTACGATGTTAATGGCTAACAAAGAACATTTAACTTTAGAGGGTTTAACTACACTAATGTCATTAAAAGCCTCTTTAAATTGAGGACTTTCAGAGGATTTGATTAAAGCTTTTCCAGGTATTACTGCTGTAGATAGACCAAAATTAAAGGATACCGGAATTCAAGATCCTATGTGATTAGCTGGCTTTACAAGCGCAGAAGGTTCTTTTATTGTAGGTTTAAAAAAATCTCTAACGAATAAATTAGGTTATCAAACAATGTTAAGATTCCAAATTTCTCAACATGTTAGAGATAAAGAATTGTTAGCTGTTATTATCCCGAGTTATTTAAATTGTGGTCTTATACATCAAAGTAAAAATGTTTCTTTTAAGTTTTTAGAATTTGTTGTTAATAAATTTGATGATATTAACAATAAAATTATACCTTTTTTTCAAAAATATCCTATATTAGGAGTAAAATTAGAAGATTTTTCGGATTTTTGTAAGGTAGCAGAATTAATGCAAAATAAGGAACATTTAACTAAAGCCGGACTAGATAAAATAACAGCAATAAAATCAGGTATGAATAAAGGAAGAAATAGTGAAAAGTAGTCTAATAAATTATAGTTGTAAAGATTATGCACGATAAATTTGAGTACCATGAGAGCAGAGATGTGAAATTCAAATTGTTTTTGATTTAAGAGATCTTCCTTTAGCTATTATGATACAATCAAAGTTAAATCATGGATCTGTTTCTAGAAAAAAAGGTTCTAATGCTTATGTATTTTCAATAAATAGTTTTGAAGGTTTAATTCTTGTAACGAATATTATAAATGGTTTTATGAGAACACCTAAAATTTATGCATTATATAGATTAATCGATTGATTAAATTTAAGATTTAATTTAAATATAGAAAAAAAATATATGGATAAAAGCAATATAAATTCTAATAATTGATTAGCAGGATTTATAGATGCAGATGGACATTTTTCAGTTAGAACTACTCTAAATTCTAAATATCCTAGAATAGAATGTAAATTTGAATTATCTCAAAGACAAAATGATCATAATAATGAAAATAATTTGGAATATTTAAGTTTAATAGCAGATTTTTTATCTACAACTGTAAAAGAAATTCGAATGGATAAACCTAAACCGGAATATAGAGTAAGAACTACTAGTTTAAATGGTAATTTGATATTAATAGAATATTTAGATAAATATCCTTTATTTTCAAGTAAATATTTAAATTATAATGATTGAAAAAAAGTGTTAGTATATTTTGAAAATAAAAAGCATACAGAACCAGAATCTCTAAAATCTATAGTTGAAATAAAATTACAAATGAATAATCAAAGAACTGAATTTGTTTGAGATCATTTAAGTAAATTTTATAACTTATACAAGTAAGATATAGTCCCAACAATATGGAAACATATTGAGTATCTACCGTAAGTAGGAACTATTTGCGAGGTTTAAATCACCATGAGACCTAGTCTAGTAGATCAAGACAAATTTGGGTATAACTATGATTCTTACAGACCGTAATTTTAATACTTCATTCTTCGAAACAGCAGGGGGTGGAGATCCTATATTATTCCAACATCTTTTCTCGAAGGATATTTTAATAAAATATTTTATTATTTTAAGTATTTTTTCTGTTATAATTTATTTTAATAAATGAATTTTTACTTTATTTAAGGATTTCTTTATAATTAATTCTAGTACTTTTACAGATAAATTTAATTTTTATAAATTTTATGCAAGTTTTACCAATTATTTGCCTAATACAGCTTTACCTACTGAAAAATTTTTAACTTGATTAATTGGATTTACAGAAGGAGAAGGATCATTTATAGTAAACAATAGAGGTGATTTGGTTTTTGTAATTACACAAAGTAATTATGATATTAATGTTTTAGAGTTTATAAAAGAAACTTTAGGGTTTGGTAAAATAATTGCTCAATCATCTCACACTAGTAGATATGTTACTCAAAATAAAAAAGAAATAGAATTGATCATTCATTTATTCAATGGTAATCTTGTTTTACCTATTAAAAAAGAGAGATTTTCAAAATTTGTAGAAGGTTTTAATGTTTGGGTAAGTAAAGGAAGAATTAGATTAAACACTATAGAATTAAAAAATAGTTTTATTTTACCCAGTTTAGATAATAAATGGTTGTTGGGGTTTGTAGATGGTGAAGGTTGTTTTACTTGTTCAATAGGAAAAGATAAAGGATTTAGTTTTAATTTCAATATTTCTCAAAAATGAGAGGAAAATGTTAAAGTTTTAGAACATTTTTGTATTTTATTTAAAGGAGGAGCAGTGACAAAACATACTGCTAATAGTGTTTATGAATATAGAATAGGAGGAGTACAAAATTGTAAAAATGTATTTCCTTATTTTGATAATTATGCATTATATACTAAAAAATCTCTATCTTATAATTTATGAAAAGAAGTTCATAAAGATTTATTAAATAAAGATCATTTAGATTCTATAAAAAGAGTAAATATGATTGAAAAAGCTAGAATGATAAATATAATTAATTAAAATATAGGGAAAAAAAGTTAAGGTTTAACGTGAAAGTTAAAATACTTTTAAGGCAGATTTAAGATATAAGACCTGAAAAAGGAAATATTATTTATTTAATATACCTTAGACTTAGTTAATATTTAGTTATTACTACTTGCAACTTTTAAGTAACATATATATATAATAGCGTATATATTTTTTTACATATCAATATAGTTTTTAATAATAAATTGATATAAGAAAAAGTTAGTATAAATATTAGCGATACTGATGTTAACGGTCAATAAGTATTCTTGTTTAAAGACCGTCGGTTATCTAAATAATCGCTACAGACTGGATCATCAGTGGGTAGCTGGGATGCTGCTTAATGTACAGTCGATTTCTTCTATACTTTATGTATATATAAGCCCATGGGTAAAGCCAATGGTACCTAGATTTAATAAAAGAACGTAAAAATTATTTATGAAAAGTTAAATTTGAAGAAATGGATTCTTCGGTCACCCCGAGGTTAAATTTATAAGCCTCGTAATGTTGCTATATGCTGGGAAAGCTTCGATGTATAGTTTTAAATACTATATCTTTATAGACACAGTAAAAAAGTTAAAACGATGAAGTCAATCAGCAGGTAACACCCAATTTTTTTTTTTTAAAAAAAAATTTGGTGGAACCTCAGAGACTATATGCGACAATACTGAAAATATAAAAAATATATCTATTCATGTACCTACTCACTTAAAACCCTTAAATGATGAACAATTCGGACATTATTTAGCAGGTTTAATTGACGGGAAGGGTTATTTTAATACCCAACAACAATTAATAATTGAATTTAGTTCTTCTGATGTTAAATTAGCCTACTATATTAAAAGTATGATAGGTTTTGGTCAAGTAAAAAAAGTTAAAGATAAAAATGTTTATATATATATTATATCTAATAAATTTGGTATTATTAAAACAATAAATTTGATTAACGGTAAATTAAGAATTATTGACAAGTTTAATCAAGATATTGATAATATATTAACTAATTTAAAAGAAAATATAGAATTTAAATTTAATGATTCTAATAATTTGATTAACGGTAATTATTGAATTACAGGTTTTTCTGATGCAGGTGCTAGTTTTCAAATTGAAATTGTTAATAAAATTAATGAACATAAACCAGAAATTAGATTAAACTTAAAATTTGATAAACAAGATAAAAATGTCTTAATATTAATTAAAGAAGTATTTGGAGGTATTATTTCATATGAAAAATTAAATAATAGTTATACATATAATTCTAATAGTTTTGGCTCTGCTAGAAAAATCTTAAATTATTTTGATAATTTTCATTTACAATCTAATAAATATGTTAATTATCTTAAATGAAGAAAAGCATATATAATAGTACAAGAAAAAAATTATTTAACAGAAAGAGGAATGGATAAAATTATAAAATTGAAAAATTCAATAAATATAAATTCAGTATAAGATAGAGTCCTAACAAAGACTAAAGTTTTTGAGTATTAATCTTAATAGATTATAGACTTATACTATTAAATTAATCAAAATATTTGTTATATATTAATTATTCCTGCTTTTGGAATAGTTAGTACTACATTATCAGCAAATTCAAGTAAAACTATATTCGGTTACATCGGGATGGTCAGAAGTAGGCCTACATTAATTAATTTTATTGTTCCATCTCTCCATATGCTGGAAAGCTCTAATACTTTAATTACTCGTAATAATATTTACAGTCAAAATATTAAAGATATTACAATGAGTAATCAGCAGGTAAACATTAAAGATATATTCTGATATTTTAAAGAATTCTTATGTGACCTCAGAGACTATACGAGAGAAGCCATATTATTTATATGGTTAAGATATAGTCCAATATTTTTTAATGATATAAATTACTTAATATTATTTAGTAAAATATCTATAAATAAAATTATAAGAAAAAATTTATCTAGTCTTTCAGGGGCTTTTAATTATAAATTAGATCCTAATTGGGTTACAGGTTTTTGTGATGCTGAAGGTTGTTTTTCTGTTATTATAACTACTACAGATTCTGGTAAAGGTAGAGTGAAAATCTCATTTGAAATAAATTTACATGAAAAAGATCAAGATATATTATACAAAATTAAATCTTTTTTTGGTATAGGTAATATATATCATAGACCAGATAGAAAAAAATCAATATATAGAGTAACTAATATAAATAATATTATTAATATTATTTTACCACATTTTACAAATTATCCTTTAATTAGTCAAAAATATTCAGATTTTATTTTATGATCAAAGGTTGTAAATATTATTTCAAATAAAGAACATTTAACTGATAAAGGGTTTTTGTTAATTTTATCTTTATATGCATCTATAAATACGGGTGTTTCAAAAAAAGTAGCTGAAAAGTATCCTAATATAAGACCTGTAGTTAAACCTCTAAAAATATTACCTGATAATCTTAATCCTAATTGAGTTTCAGGGTTTGTAGCTGGTGACGGAGGGTTTTCTATATATGTTGTATCTGCTAAAGATTATGCATTAGGAGAAAAGGTATATTGTAGATTTCATATTGCACAACACTCTAAAGATTTAGAATTAATGAAATTATTTATTAATTTCTTTGGTTGTGGTTCAGTGAATGTTAGATCTAATGTTGCTACTCCAAGATGTGATTATATTGTTCAAGATATAAATAATTTAGTTGAAAATATTATAGTACATTTTGATTCTTATCCGCTTTTAAATTTAAAACAAGAAGATTATAAATGCTTTAAGGAATGTATAACTATTATAAAATTAAAACAACACTTAAGCCAAGAAGGTTTAAAAAAAATAAAAAGCTTAAATTTAGAAATGAACTCTAATAGATTAAAAAAATAAATTTTATTAAACAAAAATATAGCTACGCCATGATGTCAATTGGAATATTAGGATTTATTGTTTGAAGTCATTTTGAGGCTTCGCCCTATAGTGATATAGGGAATATAATTTATTTTGCTATATGCTGGAACAGTTTAGTATTAATAAGTACCTTGAATGGTAAAAATCTTATTAGTTATACTCAATCAGCAGGCAATTTGTCCCTGTATTCGGGGAGCGTTAGCGCTTCTTGGGATAATAAACAAAGTGCTTCAGAGACTACACGCAAAACATCTTTTAATTTTACAGCTTTTCGTGATTATTATAATACATTTTTTAAAAATAGTTCTCAATTATCTGATGATTGATTAACTTGATTTATTGGTTTTGCAGAAGGAGATGGAGCTATTCAAACTTATGCTAATAGTACTAGAATGCGTTTTGTTCTTACTCAAAAAGAAAGCTTAATATTATACGATATTAAAAATAAATTAAATATAGGTGAAGTTAGACATTTCCCTCAAGGGAAAAGTGGTAAAAATAATGATTTTTACAGATTAATCGTTGATGATCCTTCACATATATTGTTGTTAGCTCATTTATTTAATGGGAATTTAGCCTTTAACCATAGAATTGAACAATTAGCTCTCTGAGTTAATGTTTTAAATCATCGTTTTGGGTATAATACTATAGAATTAAATAGTACACCTGTTACAATTACTTTATTAGATGCTTGATTGTCAGGATTTACTGACGCCGAGGGATGTTTTAATGTATCTATTACAGCAAATTCTAGATATGTTTTAGGGCATGTAATAAAAATGCGTTATTTATTAGATCAAAAAGATAAAATTATACTTAATAAAGTATATGAATTATTTGGATTTGGTAAAGTTACATTAAGATCAGGTACTGAAGATGTCTATCGTTATACTGCTACAGGATTTAAACCTTTAAATGATGTAGTAAGATATTTTAAATCTTTCCCGTTACGTACAAAAAAAGCTTTTTCTTTTGAAAGATGATTGACTGTACATAATATAGTATCTAATAAATTACATTTAACACCCCAAGGTTTAAATGAAGTAAGAACAATACAAAAACAAATCAATTTAAATAATAGTATTACTAATAAAACAGGACAAGCTTAAAGATGAAGATATAGTCCGATACCAACTGTTAAGTTGGCATATTTATAGTATGAGTAAATTAACTATTTCAATTTATTAACAAAAAAAAGAGAAGGACTATTGTTTCAAGCGAAGCAATAGCTAAAATCTTTTATTATGCTTAATTTGCAGGGTATCGCCACAAGGCATGATAATAAGAATAATTCTGAATTATCTTTTACAAAATTTAATAAACTTTATTCTGAAAAATTTAATACTTCATTGAATGATGATTGATTGGGTTGATTTGTAGGGTTTTCTGAGGGAGATGGGTATTTAGGAGTTAATGATAATATTCCGGTATTTGTTTTAACACAAAAAGAATCTAAGATATTATATGCTATAAGAGATACTCTTAATTTAGGTTATGTTAAAGAATTTGATAACTATTCTAGATTTATTGTTAGAGACAGATCTAGTATTATGTTATTATTTCATTTGTTCAATGGTAATTTACATATTAATCATAAAATTGATCAATTAATAAAATGATCTGAATTGTTAAATTGTAATAATAATCTTAAGGATGCTTTATTTGAAGTTATAACTAAACCTGTTAAATTATCACTTAATAATAGTTGGTTTTCAGGTTTTGTTGATGCTGAAGGTTGTTTTAATGTTTATGTTTCTAAAAATAATAAAGGTATTAGCTTAAGATTTATTGTAGATCAACAAGAAGGATTATATTTATTTAATGACTTAAAAAATATATTAGAATCGGGGTCAATTTATTCACGTAAAAACAATAATTATAGATTCGTTATCTCAAATATTAATAAATTATCATTAGTTTTAGAATACTTTAATGTTTATGTTTTAAGATCTAAAAAACAATTTGCATTTAATAAATGAAAAAAAATTTATGCTTGTGTTTTAAATAAAGAACATAAAACTTCTGAAGGAATGATTAAATTAAAAGAATTAAGTAAATTAATAAATAAAGATAATGAAGGGGCCCACCGAGGCGAAGCCTCGGGGGCTTAATTATCTCTTAAAAATTTGCATTAATTTTCTAATAAGGTGCAGTGGGTTTAAAATCCTACCTAGTTATTATTATTATTCATAGCAACTTCTTTGAGAAATATGATAAATTACATAATTATATATGTTTTAAATAATAGCTTGATAAGGTGAAAACGGTTAACAATTGCTCTTGATTGAAGACCGTCGGTGACAAGGATCATCGCTACAGACTGGATCACCTACGTAGAGCTGAAATGTTCGCGAATGTACAGTCGGAGTTTAGTAATCTAAATTATAAATAGATTGGTGTAAAGAGATTAATATAAAAAGATAGAAATATAGATATTATGATTAGTGAGGTAAGTAGGACTAGTTCCTTCGGGCCATGCTAGCTCTGCTGACGATATCCATAGCCTAGCTACATCTCCCCTTGCATAGCTTGCGCATCCCCTTTGCAAAGCAAAAGGGAGAAAGCGGAGGGAGATAAAGATATTTTTTTTATTTTTATATTTAAATGATTAGAACATAAAACCACCTAAGTGTATTTTATTCGTAATTAGTTTTAAGCTAGTTAGGTCAGGGTATAACTCTGCAAATATATTTATCTAAGCTTGCATATGTATACAGTAGGATTAGATGTCGATACTAGAGCTTATTTTACAGCTGCTACTTTGATAATAGCAGTACCAACAGGAATTAAAATATTCTCATGGTTAGCTACATGTTACGGGGGATCTATAAAATTAACTCCTCCTATGTACTTTGCATTAGGATTTGTATTCATGTTTACTATCGGAGGATTAGTAATCCACTTAGTTCTCCCTTTAAAGATCACTATATACTGGGAACTTCTGACAATTATACTACTAGATATTTATTTAATTTCAGTGACAATGTATAATTTTGAACAATCAGCAGGTAACCAACGGATATATAAAGTTATCCTAGTAGGAACCTCAGAGACTACACGTGATCCATGCAACGTAGTTGCTTGAAGATATAGTCCATGAAATAAAAATTATTTAACTCCTTTAAAAAATAATTTTAATAAAATTATTCTCCGTTCTTACTCTACTTCTAATCAAGATAATACAAATAATTTAAATCCTATAATAATATATGATAACTTTAAGGATAATAGGTCTAAAATATTAAAAGAACAAAAAGATAAATCTGGTATTTATTGTTTAATAAATAAAATTAATAATCATTCTTATATAGGTAGTTCCGTTAATTTAGCTTCTAGAATGAAAAATTATCTTAATGATGCTTTTTTAAAAAGTAGACAAAATATAAATATGCCTATTGTTAAAGCTTTACTTAAGTATGGTCAATCTAATTTTACTTTATATATATTAGAACACGTAGATGTTAAATCTTTAATAATTAGAGAAACCTATTTTATAACATCAGTTATGCCTTATTATAATGTATTAAAACAAGGTTATTCTTCTTTAGGTTACAAACATACAGAAGAAACTAAAGAACTTTTATCTCAATTAGCAAAAAATAGAGTACATAGTGATATAACTAAAGGTTTAATATCTAAAGCTTTAACTGGTGAAAACAACCCTTTTTATAATAAAAAGCATTCTATAGAAAGTAGAGTAAGAATGATAGAAGCTAATTCAGCCTACCCTGTTTATATTTATAATTCATTAAAAGAATTATTAGTTATTTTCCCTTCTGTTTCAACTTTAGCTAATTTAATTAAATCTAATCATTCTACAATAGTTAATCATATAAAAGAACAAACTATTTTTAGAGGAGAATGGTATTTTAGTAATTTACCCTATAATATACATGATACTCCTATTATAACTAATTTAATTTATAAAGAATCTGAAGAACTAATATTAAGCATAAATAATAGTAGTCATATTAGAAAAGCAGTATTTGTGTATGATGCTAATAAAAATTTTATGTATAAGTTCGAAGGAGTAACAGATGCTCAAAGAGCTTTAAAAATAAACCACAGTACTATAAAAAAATATGCTAAATTAAGTGGTGTATATGGTGATTATATATTTAGTTATGAGAGATTAAAGGATTAATGATTTTTATTCGTAAGTGGAGTTTTATTAGCTAACGCTTCATTAGATGTTGCATTCCATGATACAGTGATTATCCTTTTTTTTTCAATTAATATATTAATGGTTAAAATAAAAAATGATAAACTTTTTTTTAATAATTCTAGTTCATCTTTTAATTTATTAAACTTAGGCGCCGTCGGCATCGATGATTACATTAAAAAATTTTGAGTAGGTCTTATGGATGGAGATGGTAGTATACAAGTAAATCATTGAAAAGAAAAGTCTTTACAATATAGATTAGTTATTAAATTAAAAAATGATATTTTTAATTACGAGATGTTAAATTTAATATCTAAAACTATTGGAGGTTATGTCAGAACTGTAAAACAAGATGTAATTTGAGTAGTTAATAAAAAAGAAGATATAGTAGAAATTATAAAAATTTTTGAGGAATATCCTTTATTAACTTCTAAAAAAATATGTCAATTAAACTTTTTAAAAACTTGTTTAACTAAAAATAGTATGAATTATTACTTAAAAAATAGAAATAATAAATTTTATAATCAATCTGAAATACTTAAAGCTCCATTTATAACTCCTAGTTATTTTAAAGAATGGTTATCTGGGTTTATAGAAGCTGAAGGTTGTTTTTCATTAAGAAAATCTAATGCTCATTCATTTTCAATAGGACAAAATGATGATTTATACTTAATTGAAGCTATAAAATTACATTTTGAGGCTAGTAATGCAGTAAGAAATTCTTATGATAATTTTTATGCTTTAGAAATTTATAAAAAAGAAGTTTTAAAAAGAATAATAACACATTGTTCTAATTATCCATTATTAGGAGAAAAAAGGATATCGTTTGAAAAATTTAGTGAAAAGCTAAATAATTAAATAGTAAGTGTCTTGTAGTCATGTCACCGTGAAAAGAGTTATATACTTTTCGGTAATATATAATTATTTATATATTGCTAACGATGAAGTCTTATATGTTATTTTAAATGCAAATAACGTAAAAAAAAATATAAGATAATATCGTGGAAACTGAAATAAGTAAATTTATTTTAGGCTCCGTAGAGACTAAACGTGACAGTCTAAAGTTTATTAAGTTAAATATTAGATAAGTTATAGTCCGATCCATCGTGTGAACGATGTTATATAAATTACCCCATTTTTGAGCTTATTGACTTACTACGTGGTCGCTCAAATGGGCCAGAATAATTTATCTTCAACTAAGAATTATTTTGCAATTGACTATATGCTGGAAACTATATTATTTGTGTATTGTTTACTATTTATTAATACGTTTTATCTTTATAAATTAGATGCCAGTAGGAATAATATTCTTTTAAATAGTCAAAATAATGATATTACAATAGATTCAGACCCTATGAATATACAATCAGCAGAAAACTGCAAAGGATTCTCAGAGACTATACGTCAATTACCTAGTGAAGATTCCAAGTTTTGAAATTGATTTGCTGGTGTAATAGATGGTGATGGAAATTTTGATATTAGAACTGTTAATAATAAAAGAGTTCTTAAACAAATTAGAATTAAACTACATAATAGAGATGTTAGAATATTAACACGCATACAAGATTATTTGCATATGGGAAAAATTAGAGCAGATAAAAATAAACCTTATTCAATGTATATAGTTTCTACCAGAGAAACTATGATGCATATTGTCAATAATCTTAATGGTTTAATTAGATTAAAAGTACCGGGGTTTAAAGAGGCTTGTAATTTATATAATATAGATTATATTGAAGCTAATTATAACATTGGTTTATATGATCCTTATTTTGCAGGCATAGTTGATACTGATGGTAGTATAGTATTTAATTATGCTGGTAATAGAATAGAATGTAATTTAGAATTTCAATATAGTGAATACTCATCTAAACTAAATTTTGATAACACTATACTAAATTGTAAACCAACTGTTCTTAAGCGTAAAAAATCTTATAAATCAGGTAGTTCTAAAGATTTCTCATCTATTGCATTTAAATTTCAAAATGTAAATAATATGCTATTCATATATGATTATTTTATGCATAATAGATTATTTTGTGACATGAAATTTTATAGAGTTACAAAAATTAAATCCTTTATAGAAATTAGAAAATATAAAACATCTTCTAGGAATAGTGTAGAGCATAAAATATATTCAGACTTTATGATAGATTGAATTAAATATGAGAATCCTTTATGATATAAGGTTCCTTTTGTTAATAAATATCTATTGTATAAAGGTGAATAGGAAATTGTTACAGGTAAAGAGATAGTCCACAACTATATTATTAGTTGCATTTCCACTATGTTTTAAGTATGGGAGCTGTGTTTGCAATGTTTAGTGCATGATACTATTGAATACCTAAAATGATAGGTTTAACTTATGATTTAACTTTAGCAAAAGTACAATTCTGAATATTATTTGCTGGGGTTAATATTACATTTATGCCTCTTTAAGATATGTTGGGGCCTCATATTAGTAATTTTATGGTGATAGAAGTTGGGAAAGTTTGTAGGTTAATTTCCTTTCGGTCTTCTTGGTAAATTGCTGGAAAGGTTGTATCATCTGATGATGAAGCCCAATCAGCAGGTAATCCTTGAAATGTTAATAGGTGAGAATTAGATAGTAATACTCTATTTCTTTCAAGGCAACTTCAACGATCAGTCGCCAAGTATCCTTCTTTTGAACCTTCCTTTTCTATTACTTATTAATAAAAGGTTAAAATAAAGTTAGGATAAAGGTATGATCTACAAATATCACAACAAATAAATGCTAATATTTTATCTAAATTAACAATTTACCGTAAATTTTTAGTTAATAACCGTAGCTTGAGTCCCATAGGTAAAAAAGTTGGTAATAGTCGTCTATATTCTACTATTTCTATCTCTTTAGATCAAATTGATAATATATTTACTAATGAATCCTCTATTAAGTTTGATTCTTTGAAATCAGCTACTTCTGTTAGTGAACAAATTAAATATAATTATATCGGAGTCTCAGGTGTTTATAAATTAACTTCTAAAAGAGATCCTAGTCGTTTTTATATTGGGAGTTCCACTGATTTAGCCAGAAGAATGGAAGAATATAATAAATTAACGTTAGGTTTACGTAACCCACATTCAATAGTAGAGTTGGAGATATCAAAAATTCCAGCTATAGATTGAGGTTTAGAATTTTTATGTATTACTACTCCTCATTTATCTTTAGTTTATGAGCAGTATGCGATTCTTATGTTAAAACCTACTATGAATATTAGATATGGGGTTGTTCCTCGTGTAAATCCTCAGAGAGTACAAGATCTTAATGATGCTATTTTGGTTATTGAAAAATTATTGTCTTCATTTACTGAGGGTTCTGAAGGGTACCTAAGATTTAAGGCTTTTCTCAAAGCGTTTAAAATAGCTAATACTTTAGATTATTCAGTTGAAGATCAAGATTCTAAGTACTGATGCTCATTAGTATATGTGTACGATACCAATTATTTAGATCAACCTCTTGTTTATTCTTCTATTAACAAAGCTAAGAAGGGGTTAAAAATCTGTAATTCTACTTTAGTAAATTATATTAATAATAAATATATTTATAATTCAAATTTTATTCTTTCTTTTGAGCCCTTATTTGATCAAAGTAGTTTTGCAGAATATCGAGAAAAACCAAAAGCTGATAATCAAATGCGTAAACATATTATTCTTTTTAATCAAGATAATGAAGTTGTTTTTGAATTCAATTCTGCTAGAGAGATGGCTAGATTCTTTCATATTGAAGGAAGAATAGTAAGAGCTGCTATTGCCAAAGGTGAATACCAGGATTTTTTACTAGTCGTTAAAGAAGTATCCTATCGTAAATCTGTTTATGTATTTGATTCTAAAACACATAAAGTGTTAGAAAAATTCGAAAGTATAACTAAAGCAATGACATATGCTAAAGTTAATTTTTATACATTAAAAAATTTTATTGATAGTGGTAAAGCTTTAAATGGTAAAATATATAGCTACACGGATAAAATATAAAATATAATTTTTAATGGCCTTTGTTAAGAGATTTTTTTTTATAGCAACATTTCTTAGGTCTACAAGGAATGCCTCGTAGAATCAGTGATTACCCTGATGCTTACGCTGGTTGAAATTTAATTAGTAGTTTCGGATCTATTGTTAGTGTAGTTTCTGCTACATTATTCTTGTACATCGTTTACAAACAATTAGTAAGCGGTCAAGCTGCGACTAGAAATGTGTGACTTGCACCTCAATTCTTCTCTGATACACTAAGAATTTTAAGTAACAGATGTGCTAACAGTTTAGAATGAGTATTGTTAAGTCCACCTGCACCTCATCCTTTCGTATCACTACCTAAACAAAGTTCTTTAACTCCTTCTAATTCTTAATTGAGTAGAGGATAATACATAAATTTACTAAGTTTTGGGTATATTATCAAAGGCATACTGTGTTTATGTCGTAAGTTCTGTTAATTTAGCTAGTAGAGCTTTAAATTATATTAGAAACAAAAATTAAAATCTTCATTTACAAAATGTTATTGCAAAGCTTGGATTAAATAATTTTTTGTTTTTTGTTTTAGAATTATTACCGGAAGATTCTTCTTCTTATAATGATTTATTAGATTTAGAGCAAATTTATTTAGATAAGTTTCAAATATATTTATGGGCCAGAGTTAGGCCCAGGTTATTTATTACAATATCTAGTGTTATGTATATAATATCTAGATGGCATGACTTATAGTTGTTTAATAATTATAAGTCATGCAAACCTCATTAGCTTAATAGGAAAAGCATAATATCTAATATAAGTTATTTAGTTCGAATCTAAATTGAGGTTAGATTATTAAAATAATTGGTGTTCAGTTTGTCTTATCATTGAGGTGTAGTGTACAATAAAATAGTGATTTAGTAGCGCAAGCGTCATAGATATATCTAAACTAGTTGCACTAAAGGTAACCTATATGATGTAAAATATATAAAGCCCTTTCCCTCCGGGCCTATGCCTTAAGGTGGGGATGTTTCATTAGCAAGCTCCGGGGAATTGAAATCTCTTTATGTCATCTTAAATATTTATTTCTTCTAAGTTAAAGTTGGGGGCCTATCTTATAAATGGAGTAAAGGAAATATTAAAGAATATTTACCGAAAACTTGGCTAATTGCTGGAAAGACGTAACATTGGTTACCGGAGGGTTTACGTTCAATCAGCTGGTAATCTTATTTTATAATAAAGTAAAGCAACTCTCACGATCATACGCCAAGTACCTTCGATTTTTAAATATTTTTCTTAAAGTAGAAAAATTATAATTTTAAGTAAGGGTAGTGATATGATCTATAAATAGATACTTTTAATGATTAATAAGCGTAAATATTTTTTATATACAAAATTCACTTAATAATGAAGATAATTATTCTAGTGCTTATAGCTTGAGTCCTCAAATTATAAAAAAATCTTAGTCTATCTAGGCGTTTTTACTCTACTAATTTAATAAATTATTTTGTAAACTTTGAAATTGATAACTTAAACAATAATGAATCTCTAAAATATGATTCATTTGAATAAGATTATGAACAAATTAAACCTAAATTTATAGGAGTTGCAGGTGTATAGAAGTTAACAATATAAAAATGACTATAGTCATTTTTATATTGGAAGTTTTAATAATTTGGCATGCTTCGCAAGAAGAATAAAATAATATGACCAATTAACTAGAGGATTACGTAAACCTTACTCTAGCTCAGAGTTTTAAATATCAAATACTTCTGCTTTAAATTTATAGTTTTTATATTTAACTACACCCCCTCAAACTTATTGAATTTATGAGCAATATGTAATAATTCCATTTAAGTCCCCTGCAAGCAGGGACACTCAAATTATTATAAGAGTAAATCCTTAATGAGGTAATATAGTTGATGCAATTCTTACTGCTAAAAGAACCCCCCCCCAGGGATTTAGCCTGGGGATTAAATTTTTATGGACATTATTTCTTTAAGGTTCTGAAGGTTATAAAAGATTTGATGTATTTATTTATGAATTAAATACACCTAATAGTAGTTCTATTATTTATTCAGCAATTAATAGTGCATTAAAAGGATTACAGGTTAGTCATAGTACTTTATTTATAATAATTATATTTATAAATCATATATAATCTGATATTTTGGGCGGAACTAAGGCGGCCTCTATTACTTGTAATGGAATTTTAAGAATATGTAAAAAAAAACCTACCGGAGCTTGCTGGTGAAAAATCCAGCCCCCCCCCGAAGGCCTCGGTGTTTATCCTACGGTTATGTGTACTCGTATATTTAAAAAGTATAAACCGGAGCTAGTACTTAAAAGAGTAGAGAATCAATAAATTCATAACGGTAAATATTTATTTATGAAATATCCTTATTATTCAGATAAAGATTAATGTTTAGTACTTTTTTTAATTCTATCTCAGGTTTATATAGTAGATATCTTTTGGTTTAATAGATTAAAATGTTAACCGTATGGATCATATGTTATTGTAAAATTTATTCTTTTTTTAATGTATTTTTGGTTAGGGTTTTTAGTTTATAACCGTTTTATCCAAAATGGTAAGTTTACTCCAGAATTAGCTTGTATATTATAGGTAATATTTTGAGGCTAGCAAAATTTTTTGCCCCCCTTTGGGGGGGGGGGTATGTCAAGTGAACGGGTTTTAAGCCAACCCTATAGTGTCTAAAATAAAAAAAAAATTAAGGGTAAAACGTAAAGCCCTTGCTACTAAGTCTTAATTTAAAAGAGTTGAGTATGGTTAAAGTAATTATTCCCCCCCCGAGGGATTGGTTTTTCGTGGATATAAATCACCTCTGTTAAATATATTATTTAATATCATGTAAAAGAGAGCAACGAGTATACTGTTACTTGTTATGTATTAAGTTAAACCTTCGAATAACCCTAAAATTTAGGGGATAACTATCTAATGTAACAGGTCCCGTAGGGACTACGGAAACTAAGTGAAGTATATTTAGCTTATACCTTAGTTATTCTAAATTATAAATTAATAATAAGGTAAAAGAATCTTTTTTCGTAGAATCAGTGATTACCCTGATGCTTACGCTAGTTGAAATTTAATTAGTAGTTTCTAGAGCTACAGTTAGTTTAGAGTCACCACCTGCACCTCGCCTATTTGTTTCTTTACCTAAACAAAGTTAATAAAAGTATTTTTATTACATCTTAGAGATGTAATAAAAATACAAATCTCATTAGTTTAATGGTAGAACAGGATACTTCTAATATTCTAATTTTAGTTCGAATCTAAAATGAGATTTTTATTTTTAAATATATTTATATTTATTATTTTTAATTATTTATAATATTTACTATTTTATCCTTTATAATTAATTTTATAATTATAATAAATTATTTTAATATTATATAACTTTTAAATAATAATGTTTTATAACATTATTATTTGTCACAAAATAAAAAATATTTTATTTTGTTTTTAATTAAAAACAAATCTTAGATATATTTATTATTAATATAACAAATAATAATAAAAATATTTTTTTTATCAAAATATCTTAACCAATATTTAACTATTGGTTAATAAGGAATAATAACAAACAAATTTTGATTTTTTATTACTAATATTATTAAATAATTATTAAATTTTGAATTATTTTTTTTTAATTTTATTTATTGATTAATAATGTATTTTTTTTCTTCTTGACTTTCTTTACTAGAAGTTTTATTATTATTATTACCTATATTAATTGCAGTAGCTTTTGTTACAGTAGCTGAAAGAAAAACAATGGCTAGTATGCAAAGAAGATTGGGACCCAATCACGTAGGATACTTGGGATTGCTTCAAGCATTTATTATAATTTTTATATGTTGCCCTGTGCAATTAATAAATAACATTTTTATTTATGTATTGAGAATTAAAAGTAAATCAAGTATAATACAAAATAAACCTATGTTATTTAAAAATAGTTTTAGCTTGCAACATAAACGTCTTTTGATTGTAAACTTTAATAATAGAAATATTCATTTATCATGTTTTTATTCTACAAATGTGGATACTTGCACAAAAGATCTTTATAAAGATAGACTTGCTCCCGTTAAACCTTTCTCAGATGAATTACTTACAACTTGTTCCAATATCTTAGATTTAAATGAAAGAGCTGAGTTTTTCAAAGATTTAAAAGGAAAAGGAGGTATATATATTTTTCAGTATAAGTTTGATCCACTTGTTTATTACATAGGGAGAACTACTTCATTTAGCTATAGATTAAAATATCATATTAATCATAAATTAACTGATAAATTTCACGTTTTTGGTAATTTAGTTGGTTGAGATCATTTTTATGTTAGTGTAGTGGAGATATGTAATAAAGAAGATTCAGGAGTTAGAGAAAATTATTACCTTCAAAAGTATTTACCTTTATTAAATTCGACTTTTAGTTCAAATTTATCAGATGCTAATATTTTTGAATCTTTAACAAATAAATTAAAAGCTAAAAAATTTTCTAATTCAGACGTATCTTTAAATATTTATAGCAATAAGTATAAAGGTATACAAATATGAGGATATAAACTACTAGACACTAAAATTAGCGAAGAGTTAAAAAAGTATTCTAGTATAAATAATGCCAGTTCGGCTACAGGAATCGCTCGTTCTACCATTAGTTTGTACTTAGATACCAATGTACCTCTAAAAGAGTTATTATTTTTTTCTAAACCTTTAGAAAATTTAGCTAAATCTTTTGAATTAGCAAATAAACTCCGAGATGAGTTAAATTTGGATTCTAATATATCTAAGAAAGTTTGAGTTTACACTATTACTGAAGATAATTTGGTATTAGTAAATGGTGAACCTTTTAATTCTAGAGAACTAGTGGCTAAATTCTTAGAAACCACACATAAAGTTGTAAGATATTTTATGGATTCTTGAGAAGGTAAAGGATACAAGGGTTATTATCTTTTTAGTAGATTTTTAACAGACAAAGAACTAAATAGTTTACTTAAGATTTGTTTATCTAAACCTGAACCAGAAAATACTAAAGTATAAGTCTGGGCTTATAATGCTGAGACTTTAAATCTTATTGAAAGTTTCCCTAGTATGCAAAAAGCCGCCGGTTCTTTTAATCTAGATTATCGTAGTATTTCTAATAATTTAGACACTGAATTAGCTACTATACAACAAGGTAAATGGACATATTTCTTCACTAATGAAATTAGTAACGAAACAAAAAATAAACTCTTAAACAATCTTAAAAAAGCAAGTAAAAGGGCCCCCCTTTACGGGGGCGGTTACATTAGAGGTGTGAGTATATAAAAATTTAAATGGAGAATTAGTCTTATTTGATGAAAATCAACCTTTTAAATCTAGATTGCAAGCATCTAAAACATTAAAAATGAATCATAAAACTATTATTAAACATACTAATGTTTGCTATAAAGACTTATATTTCTATAGTAAAAAATATAAATAAAAATTTGAGATCTGCAAATTTATGTATGGTTTATATTAATGAACAGATCAAGCTACTTGTGAAACAATTTTTTGCCAGAGGGCGTTAAATAAAAATATGAGTACAAGAAGCTTCCATACTACATCAAAATTAAATAATAAAAAAATATATTTTATTAGACAATAACCAACCTTTTTAAATCTAAACTACAAGCATGCTTCGCCACAAAAAGAATTGGGTATTACTACTAAAACTCTTACAAAGTATGCAAATACTAATAATAATTCTAACCCCATCCCTCCCTTTTTTTTGTTTTACTAGGAAGCTCCGGTTTATATTTTTTTTTAATATTAAACAGTAATAGTTAATTATTTATTATGTATAAAATATCGCTTAGTATGGTGGGTTATTTCCTATAAGCAACGTGGTACAAATAAACAGGTTTGGCTTTCATTATTAATAAAACAAAAATTTTTTTTACAATGTAGATATGGTCTTCTTTAATCTGCGAGTGCCATAGTATTAACTGAAAGAAATATCTTTATATTTTATTTCCTTATATAAACGATGGTATTTCTTTATAGTACTATGAAAAAAATAAAACAAATTGCTGGAAACCCTTATGTAATAAAAATAATTACTAAGGTAATCAGCAGGAAACTTTTTATTATAGTAATTTAAGATAAATTGGACACTTAAATTATAATATAATAAATTGGATCTTCAACGACTAAACGTTTTACTTATACTTTGTCTAATTTAAATGGAAATAGGTATAAGATGATATAGTCTAACTAGTATGGAGATATGCTAATTAATTACAGGTTGCGGATGCTTTAAAACTTATATTGAAAGAATATGTAGCTCCAACGCAATCTAATATAATTTTATTCTTTTTAGGCCCTGTTATTACTTTAATTTTTGCTTTGTTAGGGTTTGCAGTTATACCTTAAAACTATAGGGTAATATAGCCAAATTCCGGGTAAGTTCTAAAGCTTATTTTACCAAGCCTTATACGAAAGTATAGCGGTGGATGAATTAATTACTCATGTATGGTAACAAGAAATAAGATACTCTAAGAGTAATGAATAATCGCGGATCTAAATCAGTTGTAAGATTATACTCTACAATTGTAAAAGAGCAACGAGTAAACGGCTATAAATATTTATACGATTTTTGTAAAATATTTAAGATGTACTCTAATGAGCTTAAAAATAAGCTATCGTTAAAAAAATGTCTAATAGTTTCTACCGTTCACCGTTAAATGATTTTAAATTTTTAAATGTTAATACTCGTCGTAACTATACCACATTAAGTTATAATAAACCTAAGATTGACGATGCTTCATACAAAATTGATCCTTGATTTATTACAGGGTTTACAGATGGAGAAGGTTGTTTTTCTTGTAGTGTATTAAAAAGTTCCTGTTACAAATTGGGTTGAGAAGTTCAACTAACTTTTCAAATTAAACTTCATGTTAGTGATTTCCCGATTTTATTAGAAATTCAACGTAATTTAGGTGGTATAGGAACTGTAAGTAGTAACCAATCTTCTTGTGCCTTTAGAGTCAAAAAATTTAGTGAGCTAGTAGAATTAGTTAAATTTTTGGATAAATATCCTTTAATTTCTCGGAAAAGAGGAGATTATCTATTATTTAAAGAAATTGTATCTATTATGCAGTTGAAAGAACATTTGACTTTAGAGGGTTTACAAAAGATTATAAACATAAGAGCAACCTTAAATTATGGTTTATCAGAAAAATTACAGTTAATGTTCCCTGAAACTATACCAGTTCCCCGTCCTTTAAGAGAAACCTGTGTAATCCCACATTCACAATGAATAGCTGGATTTACTGCAGGTGAAGGTAATTTCTCGGTTTCCTTAGATAAAGGTGTTTTTAAATCTCTATTATTTAAAATTACTCAGCATGAAAGAGATGAGGTATTAATACTTGCAATTAAAGAATATCTTAATTGTGGATATTGTTCTTTAAGAAAAAAAGAAAATATAATAGATTTTAAAGTTACCAAATTTGATGAAATTAATAAAATAATTATACCTTTCTTTATTAAGAATTCGCTGTTAAGTCTTAAATCTTTAGATTTCAATGATTGATGTTTAGTTTCGGAAATAGTCAAAAAAAGAGAGCATAAGCTAGAAGAAGGTATGCTTAAAATAAGAGAAATTCAAAGGGGAATGAATAGGGGGAGAAGATAGAAAATTATTAATGTGAAAACTTTTTTTTTTTTATGTTTGGTCCTGGGTTATCAATATCTGATATGGATTTAGGTATCTTATATATGTTAGCTGTATCATCTATAGGTACCTACGGAATTCTATTAGCGGGGTGAAGTGCTAATAGTAAATATGCTTTCTTAGGTTCTTTACGTAGTACTGCTCAATTAATTAGTTATGAATTAGTTTTAAGTTCAGCTATTTTAATAATAGTAATGATAAGTAATAACTTAAATCCTAATATAAATGTACAATTTCAAAAAATCATCTGATTTATGATACCTTTATTTCCTATATTATTAATTTTTTTCATAGGTTCAGTTGCAGAGACTAACAGAGCCCCTTTCGATTTAGCAGAGGCTATTAACTAATAAGATTTGGCCTCATTAAAGATCACAAATTGCTGGAAAGTCCTATAATGGTTATGGTTTTGTTTCTGCCTTAGGTAGCTTGCGGAGGAGACTTAATCGTTATATAGGAAAATTAGCAGGGTAGTTAATTTCCCGGCCACTATGTTTGGCGGGGCACCCCTTTTCCCTCATCGGAGGGACGGGGGTATATTTAAAATTAAAACCTTCAGAGACTAGACGTGATCCATGCAACGTAGTTGCTTGAAGATATAGTCCAATATTGAGCGTGAGCTCAATCAGATTATTTAATCTTATTTAATTATGAAATCTCTTATTACTTTAGGTGTTAATTGTTTAGTATCTACATATATTCCTTATAACAAATTTAAGTATAAATTTGGTTCGCATATTAGTAGTAGATATTATTCTACTTCAAATTCAGATTCTAATTCTGAATATTCTGATTCACCTATTCCTATTCTAACTTTTAATGATTTAAGTAATTCTGATAGTATTAAATCTTATAGGAAGTTATTAAAAGGCAAAGGAGGTATTTATTCTTTTATTAACTTAGAAAATGGCAATCAATATATAGGAAGTGCCAAAGATTTTTATTTAAGACTTAATGAACATCTGGGAAATAAAAAGTCTAATCTTGCTTTACAAAATGCATTTACTAAATATGGTTTATCCAAGTTTAAATTTTGTATATATGAATATTTTACATATGAAAGTAAAATTGTTAGTTCTCAAGCTTTGACAGATTTAGAGACCAGTTATATTTATAAATTTAAATTTGATACTCTTTATAATTTTAAAACTACTGCTACTAGCTCATTAGGTTACAAGCATACTGAAGAAGCTAGATTAAAGATGGTTGAGTATTATAAAGATAAAAGTAATCATCCTATGTTTGGTAAAACTCATACTAAAGAAGCTATTGCTTTAATTAGTAAGCCAGGTGAACTAAATCCTATGTTTGGTAAAAAACATAATGAAGTAACTAAGACTATTATGAGTGATAAGAAAAATAAATATCCTTTAGGTGTAGGAATTTATGATTTAGATGATAATTTGTTATATAAATTTAAAAATAATGTAGAATTAGCTAAACATATGGATATCTCTAAGGTTACAGTAGGTAAGTATTTAAATTCTGGTCTTGTATATAATAAAACATATCGGTTTAAACCAATACAAGATTAATATAAGATTTTTATATTTTTTTTTGGATCGATTTTAGTTGGATTTGAACCTTCATTTAGTGATAGGCGTAAACGTATTTTACCTTTAATAATTAGAGATTACTCTTTAATTAATAGTTATAGATATTTTTCTACTACCCCTTCACAACATTCTGACCCTGCCCCTAAGCCGATTTTTATTATAGAACTTAATGACAAAGGTTGTATAAAATCACATGAAGGTATATTAAAAGGTAAAGGTGGTATTTATTCTTTGGTAAACACTGTTAATGGTAAGCAATATATAGGTAGTGCTAAAGATTTTTTTATACGAATTAATGAACATTTGAAGTATAAGAATAATTAAAATGCTGCCTTACAGAAAGCCTTCGTTAAGTATGGTTTATCCAAGTTTAAATTATGTATTTTTGAGTATTTCACATATGAAAGTAAGATAGTAAGTCATAAATCATTAACTGAGCTAGAAACTAGTTATATCTCGAAATTTGATTTTGATACTCTATATAATTTTAGTCCTATCGCTCACAATAATCTGGGTTATAAACATACCGAGGAATCTAAATTAAAGATCAGTAAACCAGGAAATTTAAATCCTATGTATGGAAAAACACATAGTGAGGATACCAAGGCTAAGATGAGTGAAAGGAAAAATAAGTATTTATTAGGAGTAGGAATATTTGATTTAGATGGTAATTTAATCTCAAAACATAAAAATAATATAGAATTAGCTAGACATTTAAATATTTCTAAGGTTACAGTAGGTAAATATTTAAATTCTAAGCTTATATACAAAAATTATTATTATTTTAAACCTATAACAGAATAAATGAATGTTACAATCATGATTAGTAACCCAATAATAATTATAATTATAATGGAATCTGAATTAGTTAGTGGGTTCATGACAGAACACGCAGCAGTAGTTTTTGTTTTTTTCTTCTTAGCTGAATATTCAAGTATACTTTTAATGTGTATATTAACAAGTTTATTCTTCTTAGGAGGATATTTAGAATTTATACCTTTATTAAGTCAAATAGAAGCTTATTATGAAATATCTTACGTTTTTTCAAGTTTTTATGGTAGCTTTTTATTAGGTATTAAAACTTGTTTACTTGTATTTGCATTTATTTGATGTCGTGCGTCTTTCCCTCGTATTCGTTTTGACCAATTAATGTCATTCTGTTGAACTAAAATTTTACCTTTATTATTCGCTTTTATAGTGTTAGTGCCATCAATACTTTACAGTTTTGATGCCATAACCGCTAATATATCTTTATTTTAATTTATGATGAATACGACTTTACAAATTATCGGCGCCGGAGGCGTATAATTAATACAAATAATAAGTAAAATATACGGGGGTGTTTCACCAGCAAGCTCTCTTTATACTTTTGTTTCTAAAGATCTTAAAAATACAGATACTGTGGCCCCTAAACCCTCTTAGGGGTTGGGTTTATTTTTTAATGATCTAATAATATTAGTTCCATATTTATTATTTTATTTTAATGCTTTATTTAGAAATTGGGATTTATTTTGATAAAAATTTATAGACCGGTTGTAGATATCTTAACATAATTCTTTTATAGAATTATGTTATTGGCATCCCTGGTTATAATTCCTTTAATTGGTATATTTTTAATTTCAACGGCTACAACTTATGATTTTAATAAAAATAATAGTATAGGTAGTAAATATATAGCTATTAGTACTAGTATTTTTAATTTAATTATCTCATTTATAGTATTTATATTATTTAATAATAGTAGTAATCAATATCAATTTGTAGAAGAACATTATCAAATAAGATCATTCGATATTTATTTAGGTGTTGATGGGATATCTATTTATTTTGTTTTGCTAACTACTATATTAATGCCTATAGCATTATTAGCTAATTGAAAATCCATTAATGAAAATGTAACTTCTTACCTAGTAATTATGTTATTACTAGAATCTTTATTATTAGCAAATTTTTTAGTTTTAGATATATTCTTATTCTATATTTTCTTTGAATCGACATTACCTCCTTTGTTTTTATTAATAGGTTTATTTGGATCAAGTAATAAAGTAAGAGCAGGATATTATATATTTTTATATACATTTAACCTTAAGTGTAAAAGAGCCAAACACCGGGGAAGCCCTAAAGCTCTAGTAACCAAAGTTCTAAAAGAAATTTTAGAACTGGCCTGGCTAATGACCAAGGGTATGGTAAAATTACTAGTTTTCAGTATTGAAAAGTTATTTTTTATAACAGATATGTGGGTAATCGCGGTTCTAAGTCATCCTTTAAAGGGTGTAAAAGAGCAACGAGTAGACGGTTCTTCAATGTCTAGAAATTTAGATGTTGTAAGGTGTACTCTAGTCGCTGGGAAACCAGTTTTAGGTAGAAAAATTTATCCAGATTCTAATAAAAGTATAATTACAAATAATATATTAAAAAGATCTATGTCGACGCTTCGCTCTAAATTAAATTTAAATCCTTGATTTATAACAGGATTAGTTGAAGCAGAAGGGTGTTTTATGATAGGTTTTTTTAAAAATGCTAAATATAAAATGGGATATCAAATTCAAGCTATTTTTAAAATCACTTTACATAAAAAAGATTATGAATTATTATCTCAAGTTAAAGATTATTTTGGAGTAGGAACAATAACAAATCATGGAAACACTACTTTACAATATACAGTTAAATCTTTAAAAGATTTAGACACAATAATATCTCATTTTTATAAATTTTCATTACTAAGTCAAAAATGAGCTGATTATACATTATTTAAAAATGTAATAATGCTAATTAAAAATAAGGAGCATTTAAATATAGAAGGGTTTAAAAAAGTTCTTTCTATAAGAGCTGCTATGAATTTAGGCTTATCTGAAGAATTAAAATTTCTTTTCCCGGACATTCAACCTTTTTCTAGACCTTCTTTACCAAAAATAAATAATATAAACCCTAATTGAATAGCAGGTTTAACCAGTGGTGATGGATGTTTTCATGTTTCAATTCGTAACTCATCTACAACTAAAACAGGAAAATCTGTGGTATTAAAATTTCATATTGTTCAACATAGTAGAGATATTGAACTAATGAAGGTATTAATATCTACTTTAAATTGTGGAAAATTAGAATTATTATTAAATCAATCAGCTGTATATTTTGTAGTAACAAATTTCCAAGATATTTTTGATAAAATAATTCCGTTATTTGATAAATATAAAATTAAAGGAGTTAAATCTTTAGATTTTTATGATTTTAAGTTAATAGCTAACTTAATACATAATAAAGAACATTTAACTGAAGAAGGATTATCCAAAATTCAATCTTTAAAATTGAATATGAATTTATTTAGAAAATTATAAAAATTATTAGACTTGTTGGTTAGCCAATATAAATTGAAGTAACCCTACAATTAAAGAAAACACATTAAATTGTGAACGTATGAGGATCCTTATTTTTATTATTATCAATATTAAGTATATATTCTATAATGGGTACTACTGATTTTGATGCTTTATTTAAAACAAATTTTGATTACACTACTCAAATATTTTTATTTATGGGAATATTTTTATCATTTGCTGTTAAGACTCCTGTTTGAGGTTTAAATTCTTGACTATTAAAAGCTCATGTAGAGTCTCCACTTGGTGGAAGTATTATTTTAGCTGGTATTACTATGCTTGCTATAAATCTAGCTATATGCTGGAAACACCTTAAAAGGTTAATCAGCAGGAAACTGTTTGCTATTATTAGCTGTTTTAGAGATGCTTTCTTAATAGAAAGTTTTGGTACATTAAGAGAAAATGATACCTTAAAATTAGTAAATATCGAAGAAGATATAGAACTAAACAGGATCCCCAGAGGCCATACGCTAGATACAACTTATATTTCTTCTTATTTAGCAGGTTTAATTGAAGGAGATGGATGTATATATGTACCAAAAAACACTAAAGGAGCTGCTACAGTTACAATTATTTTTTGTAATAAAGATTTACCTTTAGCTTTAATAATTCAAAAAGAATTAAATACAGGTAATATTTATAAAATAAAAGGTAAAAATGCTTACAGTTACGTTATTAGTGATTTAAAAGGATTAGTAAAGATTACTAATCTTATAAATGGTTTTATGAGAACACCAAAAATAAACAAATTATCTAATTTAATAGATTGAATCAACATAAAAGATAGTACTGTTAAATTAGAAAAATTACCTTTAGACAATTCTTGTTTATCAAGTAATGCTTGATTGGCAGGTTTAATTGAAGCAGATGGGTGTTTTTATATAAGAGTTACTAAAAATCTAAATTGTAATACACAAAAAATAGCTTGTTATTTAGAATTAGCCCAAAAAACTCAGGATAAATATTCTATGTTAGATATTTTTACTAAGATAAGTGAATTTTTATCAACAAATATTAAATATAAAGAAAAATCTTCACAATATTGAATTAGAACTTCTAAATATGAATCTAATAAAATTTTAGTGTCTTATTTAAATAATTATCCTATATTTTCAAGTAAACATTTAGATTTTTTATCTTGAAAAGAAGTATTAAATATTATGATAAAAAAAGAACAAGTTAATAAATTAGAAGAAATAAAAAAAATAAAAGAGCAGATGAATTCTAAAAGAACTAGATTTTCTTGAGATCATCTTAAAAATTTTTAGACATTTTAGTTGTAAAGATATGGTCCCACCCATTATGTAAATAATGGAGTACTTACTTAATTATAAATAAATTTCTCAATAAGGGAGGGGATGTTTCACTAGTTTCACTAGCAAGCTCCGTAAACTCTTAAATTATTTTTTTTATTAATTAAAGATTTAATCATGCCTTGAGAAAAGGAGTAAGTCAAGATAAAAAAGATAGTATTAAAATTAAGTCTTTATGGTATTTTCAGATTCATTTTACCTATATTACCTAAAGCTTCTCTTAATTTAACTTATATTGTTTATACAATTGGTGCTATAACAGTGATTTATGCCAGCTTAAGTACTATTAGAGCTACTGATGTTAAAGAATTAGTAGCTTACTCTTCTGTTGCTCATGCTGCTATTTATTTATTAAGTGCTTTTAGTAATAGTATTCAAGGTATTGAAGGTGCAATAGTATTAGGGATAGCGCATGGTTTTGTAAGTAGTGGATTATTTATCTGCGTAGGAGGTATACTATACGAAAGATCTCACACTAGAATAATTTCTTATTATAGAGGTATGGCTCAACTAATGCCTATATTTTCAATATTATTTTTTATATTATGTTTAGGTAACGCCGGAACACCTTTAACATTAAACTTTATTGGAGAATTTATGTCCTTATTTGGAATTATAGAAAGATTACCTGTTATTGGTATAATTGCTGCTACTACTATTGTGTTTGGTGCAGCTTATTCTATTTTCTTATATAATAGAATAGCTTTTGGTGGTTCTTATACTAAACATATATTTGAACAAAATGTGTTTGATGTTGATAAAAGAGAATTTTTACTGTTATTCGTTTTAGTTGCTTTAACTGTAATATTGGGTGTATATCCTTCTATTATTTTTGATACATTACATTACAGTGTAGTTAATTTAGTTTATGGAGTAGAACCTTCTGGTTATATTACTGCTAATTCTACATTTTAAAATATACAAGGATTAAGAGGTTATAGTACTTCAGCTATAAAAATTTAAGCACTTTTTATTATAAAGTAATAATTATATTGCTTAAATTAACTTAGTGTATTTATTTAGAATAGAAAACCTTAGTGTATATATTAATAAGGTTTAGATAAAAAAAATACACTAGATTATTATTAAAACATAATTTATTTTATGTAAATAAAAGAAAATATACCAGATGGGGCCCACCCAGCATAGCTGGGGGGGGGCTTTTTTTATCAATAAATACTTTAATATTCCCCAAATGGGGCCCCCCTCACTACGGAGTCGGGGGCTAGTATTAATATAATAATCAATGAAAGAAAAATGCCACAATTAGTACCTTTTTACTATATGAATGAATTAGTATTTAGCTTTTCTTTAATAGTAGTAATATTATATTTGTTATCAAAATATATTTTACCAAGAATAGTTCGTTTATTTATTTCTCGTATTTTTATAAAAAAAATAAAAGAATAATATTTTGTAACAATTAGATTATTTAAAGACTTATATCTTAAACAAATAAAAAGTATGAATACATTTTTTAATAACATACAAATATTTAGTCCTTTAGATCAATTCGAGATTAGAAATTTGTTAAGTATAGATTTACCTGTTTTAGGTAATTTACAATTTTCATTAACAAATATAGGACTTTATTTAATAATAGGTACAATATTTATAATATTATTAGGATTATTAAGTACTAATTATAATAAATTAGTAGGAGATAACTGATCAATAAGTCAAGAAGCTTTAAATGCTACAATATTAAATACTGTGGTAGGTCAAATTAATCCAAAAGAAGGGCAAAAATTTTTCCCTTTTATTTACACATTATTTATATTCATTTTAATAAATAATTTAATTGGATTAGTTCCTTATAGTTTTGCTTCAACAAGTCACATGATTCTGACAATATCTTTATCTTCTGTTGTAGTATTAGGTGCTACAATTTTAGGTTTAGCTAAACATGGACTTAAATTCTTTTCTTTATTTGTTCCAGCAGGAATACCGTTAGCTTTATTACCTATGTTAGTAGTAATAGAATTCATATAGTAATATTACTTTGTGAACAAGAGCCAAACTCCGGGAAACTCCTAAAGCTTATAATACTAAGCACAATTACGAAAGTCTTTGTGTGGCTGAACTAATTACTCAGGTATAGTAACAAGTTATAAGATGAGTGAAAACGAAATGGACAATCGTGGATCTAAATCAAATATTGATGATTAAATATTTGTAAAAGAGCAACGAGTAGACGGTTCTTCAATGTAAATTGTACGTTGTAAGGTGTACTCTAGTCGCCATGAAAGTGGTTTTGAGAGTAATTAAGTAACCTCAAATTAAAGTTTCTGTATAGTCTTGGATAATAATCGAATAAGTAATATTATAATACGTTTAAGCACAAAAAGTTTAAAAACTATTCCGGAGGTGCGAGTAGCCTGGTCTAGAAAAGGAAATTTTTATTTAAATAAAGGCTATCCTTTAAGAAGTTGTTATCAATTATATGGTGGTTTCCGTTCTATTCATTTCCTTACTGTAGGGCGTTTGCTAGAAAAAGTACTTTTTAACGTCGGAGGCGCTAGATTAATATCTTCGTCTTCTAGCATAGTTCCTACTAAAGTTTATATTAACGCAGATAAAGATAAAGAGTTAATAGTTAGCGAAAATAAAGGAAGAACAGGTATTTATCGTTGAGTACACATAGAATCAGGAAAAACCTATATAGGTTCAGCTTCAAACTTAAGTGCAAGATTTAAACAGTATTTTAATTATAATCATATTTCTTATCCTAAACGTAATTTAAGAATATATAAGGCATTATTAAAATACGGTTATTCTGAATTTAGATTAGAAATTTTAGAATACTGTGATATTAGTGTTTTACTTCAAAGAGAACAGTTTTATTTCGATAAACTAAACCCTGAATATAATATTTTAAAAATAGCAGGTTCACCTTTAGGTTATAAACACAGTAGTGAAGCTAAAAATTTAATAGGTTTAGCTAGTAAAGGTAGAAAGGTGTCAGATGAAACTAGGGAAATTAAAAGAAATATTTCTCTAGGTAAAAAGTTAGAATCAGAACATATAGAAAAATTACGTTTAAGTAATCCTTTTAATAAGCCTTTATTAGTAAAAAACGACGAAACAGGAGAAATTTTAGAATTTTCTTCTTTAACCGAAGCTGGTAAATATTTAGGTATCACTAGATCTACAGTAAAAGTAAATTTATTAAAAGGCGTTCCATATAAAAATTATACTTTGAGTTTGGTAGATAATACAGATGGTAGCGTTATAGATGAAAAACCTTTAGCCAAAAATTATCAACAACCTGTATTATTATTTAACCCCGATACAAAAGATAAAAAATAATTTTCTTCTATAAATGAGGCTGCTAAATACTTAAATGTCTCAGGTGCACGTATGTGATATTTTTTTAATACAAGTGCAAAACAAGGTAATGAAACATTTAAAGGGTATATTATTACTAAATTAGATAAAGAAGTAGTAGCTAATAGAGTATCTAAAAAGATAGAAATAACAGATCTTGAAACTCAAGAAATAAAAATTTATTCTTCTTTTACTTTAGCTGCTAAAGATATAGGTGTACCTTCTTCAAGTTTATCAGGTTATTTTTCTAAAAATCGTTCTGGTCCTTTTAAAAAAAGATATATTTTTAAATTAGTTTAGGTTTTCGTGGTTATAGTTTTCCAAGAGTGCAGTCGTTCTTATTCTGTTAGATGTATTTCTTTAGGTTTAAGATTAGGTGCAAACATAACAAGATGAGGGTAGGTTCCTCATTCTTCTTGTGTAAAAGAGCCAAACTCCGGGGAAGCCTTAAAGTTATAATTACCAAACACTAACTTAAAAGGGTTAGGTGTGGCCCCGGTTAATCGCCGGGGGTATGGTAAAAAGATTATAAATACACGTAAGTGGAATAGGTAATCGCGGATCTAAAATACCTCTCTTGAATATTATTTATTAATATTTAATGATGTGTAAAAGAGCAACGAGTAGACGGTTCTTCATAATTAAATATATATTTTTTTATATATTAAATGATGTAAGGTATACTCTAGTCACCGGGAAAGCCGGCTCTTGAAAGAAATTAAGTAATTCAAGATTAAAGTTCTCACAATAACCTGTCCTTATTAAGCATATTTATATAATATTCTGAATTGTGAAATAAAGGAAAAGACATATATTTATGTAAAAGCTATATTATTAGCGCCTTTAGAGAAAGGATAATAATAAATTTATTTTTATATTATACCTTTAAAGAAAGGATAAATTTGTGTACGAATTTTACTATATTTATTTAAATTGTTACTAAAAGTTTATGTAGAATTTCTGAGTTTATATTCTAAAGAGAGTGTTTTATGTAATTCATATGCTACTTTTGTATTTTCACGTGGCTATGCCTCGCGGAGCGACGGTATATTTAAAAGGTCTTTTAATAAACAGGTAAATATTAGGTTGTATTCAACTACATCAGATAACAGTTCAGATTTAGTTGTTTTCTCGGATGCTGATAAAGATAAGTTAGAAATTTTAGAATTTGTTAAGGGTAAATCAGGTATTTACATGTGAACTAATAAATTAAATAATAAAAAATATATTGGTAGTTCTGTTAATTTAAGACGTAGAGTCTTAGAATATTACAATGTTAATAGATTATTAAATGAGAAAAGTATGACTATTAATGTTGCATTATTAAAATATGGATACCATAATTTTAGTTTTACTGTCTTAGAATTTTGTAGTTTGGATAGTCTTATGTTTAAAGAGAAATATTATTTTGAAGTTTATAATCCAGAATATAATATATTAAATACTCCTGGTAGTCCATCTAGAGGATCAGGATGAAAACATTCAGAAGCTGCAAAAGAAAATATGCGAGCTGCAGCTAAATTATTAAATATATCTCCGGATTATTTAAGTAATAAGTCTAAGGTTAATCCTAAAAGTATAAAAGTGGAAGTTACAGATTTAGATACTAATACTGTAACTATTTATCATGCAATTAGAGCTGCAGCTCGTGCTTTAGATATTGATAAAAGATATATTGAATATTACCTTCATTTAAACAAAAAAAATCCTGTTTTAGGGAGATATACCTTTAAATTACTTGATAACCGTGATTCTTCCGAGGTTGTAAATAATTTTATAGTATCAGAAGGGGACCACCGAGGTACGGAAAAGTCTGTCTCGCGGGCATATGTTAATCAGAAAACTTCTCATAAAGTGGAAGTTACAGATGTTAAAACTCAAGAAGTAAAAGTGTATCCTTCTATTGGGGCTGCTGCTAGAGCTTTGGGTTATCGTCAGTCAAGTATTTCTTTATATTTAAAAGGAAATATGACTAAACCTTTTAAAGGTTTAGTCATATTTAAGATAGTATAGTGTAAAAATTTAATTTTTCTTAAATATTTTAATAAGGATAAATTTGTTGACACGTTGCGCTGGGCATTTATTATTACATATTTTAAGTAGTTTTACTTATATCATTATGTCTCAAGGGGTTTTATTTTTTGTTGCAGGATTAATACCTTTATCATTTATTGTTGCTTTCACTGGGTTAGAATTTGCTGTTGCAGCAATTCAAGCTTTAGTTTTTGTTATCTTAACATGTAATTACATCAAAGATGGTTTAGACTTACACTAATATGATTGAAGGTATTATAAGAGTTTGCGCTCTCAAAAATATAAATAAAAGTAATAGTATTTTAAATATAAGTCGGAATGGTAATAATAGTAAATTATTGAATAAAATGGTTTATATTTCATTAGTATAGCTTGTTATAAATAAAGAATAGGTTATATTAATTGTTTTACTTTAATTAGTAAAACAATTCTCATAAATTTGATGGTATAGGAGGATTTTTATAAAATCTTTGTTTTAGTTTGAATCTAAAATGAGAAATGTTGTCATGATATGTAACAATAGTATGTAATAAACCAAATAAACTTGAAAAGAGTAATTTTAGTAATTTTTAGGTGGGAGCTAGGCCCGCTCTATTATTAATAAATTTTTTGTGATCAAGTGACTAATAAATTTATTATAATTGATTGGTTTGTGATAAAATACAAAGGATAAATTTGTGAATATGATTGCTAGAGCATAAATTATTAAATATTTTTGTCCCTCCCCCTTCCCCGTCTCCTTTTTTTTTTCGGGGGGATGTTTCATTAGCATTCCCGGCTCTGGTTTATATTAAAATAAAAAAGTATAGATAAGAGATATGATGAAAAGTTAGTTAATTAATAAGTCAAAAGATTTGGTTGTCATAAAGAAAGTTATTTATAATAATTTTTTATTAAAAAAATTTTTTATATAGGAATCCAAATAAATCATAATTTAGTAATAAAATAGATCCAGGACGTAGCTTTTTTATCTCTTAAGTTATTTTTCTTAACAAATTTATTTTTTTTTTTTGATGCTTTTTTTAGATTACCGTTATGTAGTGTAATGACACGTAACACTTATTTTAAATGTAAGTGTTACACATATACACGTATATGTATATATAGATGAGTTTGGTGATGGCTCTGATTGAACGCTGTCTAAGTGCTTGACACATGCTAATCGAACGATTAATACAGTTAAAAAAAACTAAATTAATAGTGGTGTACAGGTGAGTATAAGATATTTTTGCCGACCTTAAAGTAAGAGGACAATAAGATCTCTTATAAACAAAAGGGTTGTACCGCTTTAAGAGGATGAGAAATATCATAGAGAGAGGTAGTTGTTAAAGTAATGATTTAGCTAGCCGCAGATTCTCTTAGTCGAAACTGAAAGGTTGATCGACCACATTGGGCCTGAAAAAATCCCAATGCAAAAACGTACAGCAGTGAGGAATATTGGTCAATGGTCTAACGATCGAACTGGCAACTTAGGGAAATGGATGATATAAAATAATTATATAATAAAGTTTATATAATAATTATTAATATGCAATAGTTGTGAAGTTTTGTCTACATATTGATAATGACAATATGTATAAACAGTCTCGACTAATTACGTGCCAGCAGTCGCGGTAATACGTAAGAGACAAGCGTTATTCATCCTGAATAGGTTTAAAGGGTACACAGACGGTCAAATTGGCTTTATTTGAAGTAGTTTTTGACTAGAGTTTTTTATATGAGAGGGTAGTACTTTTAAGTGGAGAGTTGATATTCTTTGATACTATAGGGACTGGTAAAGGCGAAGGCAGCCTTTTAGGTAAAAACTGACGTCGAAGGACGAAGGCTTAGATAACGAACAGGATTTGGCACCCTAGTAGTCTTTGCAGAAAATGATGAATGCCATAGGGTAGATTTTAATCTATACTATAAATGAAAGTGTAAGCATTTCACCTCAAGAGTAAGACGGCAACGTAGGAACTGTAAATTCGTGAAAAAATAAATGCAGTGTTGGTTAAAATCCAACCCTATAAAATTAATTTTTATTTTTAAGGCTAATTTTTTAGATCTAATTAATGTCCATTATAAGGGTGTTATATTAAAAAAATTTTGTGGTCTGTTTTAACAATATATCCAGGACTAGATTTCACTAGTATAAAAGTGAAGCTAATTTATTAATTTATTACAAACGTAGGGGCAAGGTACCCCCCCCCCTTTATGGGGGTATTTATTAAAAATAAAGGCTATATTAATATGTAAAGTTGGGAAGTTATACTATAGCAGTCATATCCAATAGGAGAGAGAAACGTGATTGGCTTCAAGGAGCTTGTGCATAGGGCTTGATGGAGGGAAGGAACGCACACGGCTCTTAAATAGCGGAAATAGACGCATGTTCGAAGATAGTTAGCGATGGCTACCGTTGTATATCAACAAGACTATTTTTGCTTATGAGTCTCAACTGGTAGTAACATTTTGGCCCGCAAGGAGGAAGAGAAGTTAACCTTGATGTATAGTAGTAATAAAATAGGGGCAAGGTACCCCCCCCCGTGCGATTTCATATCGCCCCCCCCGACCCGGGAGGGGAGGCCGGGGGTATTTATTTTAATATTTACAGTAAAAAAATTGGTAAGTTAGGGCGGAGTCAAGGTTGTGAGTAAATATATTTGGAGAATGTGCCTACAAAATAAAGTTTTTTGTTTTGTAATTTTAACTAAGTTTATAACTTTTTAAACAAATATAGTAAATTAATAAGCTTAAAAAAGATTTTTCTTTTATTAAAAAAAAAAATATTCCACCCCCTGTCGGTGTGATATTTTTGAGCAGCTTTGCAAATTAGTTTATTAATCTTTGAAAACAGATATACTCCAGGGCTTGTAGAAGACCTTATAATAGTCTACCGAGTAATTACTAGTTCGTACAAAAGATAGTATAAACAACAATAATAATAAAACATGCTAAAAAATTTTAACCAATATAATATAAATAATATAAATAATTTAAATAAGCCTACGGGGGCCTTTAATTTATTAAAATTCTTAAATCGTACGTTTGTATCTTTACAAAAAAAATTTTGATTAGAAAATTCATTTTTAGAATGATTTGTCGGGTTTTCTGATGCAGAATCAAGCTTTATTCTTCACAAAGTATTAGATAAAGAAGGAAATATAAGTAAATTTTCTTTTATGTTTACTATTGAGTTACACATCGATGATCTGTCTGTTTTAGAATTTATAAAAAATAAATTAAAAATAGGTAATCTGAGAATTTATAAGGATAAATGTATTTTTGCTGTGTCAGATAAACAAGGAGTTTATCAGTTAATTTCAATTTTCGACCAATTTAGCTTAAATACTACTAAATATTTTGATTACAAAAATTTTAAAGAGGCTTTTATACTTTATCATGAAAGACCTAATAAAAAAATTGCTGAATCTAAAGACCTTATAAATAGAATATTAGAAATAAAAAGTAATATGAATACTAAACGAAGTGTAATTATTTTACCTTCTGTTATGTCAGATTATTTAAGTAAAATTAATATAACTAAGGATTGATTATTAGGATTTATTGAGGGTGACGGATCTTTCTTTTTATCTAGAACAGATATTGAACCAGTCTTTTCTATTGAATTATCTGAGGAGCAATCTCCAATGATGGTTAAAATAAAAGAATTTTTAGAAGATAATTTAGGTTTTGATAAATATTCTTTATTTAAATTAAAATCTTCTTCAATTATATCTATTAATAAACAAAAAGCAAGATTCTCCATCGGAAAATCTACAGTAATTTTCTCAATAAAAAATATCTTTGTGTTAAATAATTATTTAATTCCTTTTTTAGACAATATGAAGTTTATTAGTAAAAAAGGTTGTGATTTTGTAGATTTTAAAGTTATTTGTGGTGCAGTTTATAAAGGTTCACATAAATTAGATGAAATTAGATCATTGATTTTAAAATTGTCTTATAATATGAATAATTATAGATTATCCACTAATAAAAAATCGGTTCCCTGGGGGGGAATATTAAGTGAACAAGAAAGAAATTTGATTATTAATGCTGAATCTGTCTATGAATATCTTGAAGATGGTCGTATTTTGGATAAAGCAACTAATAAACCTTTAGTACATAGAAATTGTATTTATGCAATTTCTTTACCTGATGGAGAAATTCTTTTAGTAGATTCTATGAAAGAAGCTTTAAGTAAGATTAATGTAAGTTTTAGAACTTTAAAGAAATTGTTAGATGAAGAAGAATCAGTAAAACTTCCTAACTATGAAGTTAAGAGAATTCCTATTTTTACCATAAAAAAAGATTTCTAAGCTTAGAATAAATAAAAAGGATTGAGCAAGGCTACAACCAAACAATTCCAAGTTTTTATAGAAAAATTAGGTGAAAACGGTTAAAGACATCCTAGTCAAAGACCGTCGGCAGTTGTAAATGTCGCTACAGACTGGATCACCGAGGTAAGGCTGAAATGCCTATCTAAATGTACAGTCGAGCTCTGTAATGATTTTATATCATAAAGGGGAAGGATCTTCTATTTTAATAGAAATTTATTTCACGAAATAAGAACCCTTATTTAATCAGAGTTGAATCACTAGACCGTTTCTGACTTCAGCAGTGAAGTATGTGTGCGACAAGAAGCGAATATTAGTAATACGGTGCGATTCCGTTTGGTACTTTCTCTACCTAACACTATTTACACATGCAATTTAGTAATGAGTTGTATGAAGCTGTAAAGACAATGTAGCCAGGGGTTTTCACTCCCAATATTAATACTTAGGTATTACTAGGAGCTAGTGTAAGTAAGACATGGAGAGCGAAAGCGAAAATAGCAATGACGCTTAGGTTATTATTTAGAAGGTGATAAGTTCGACATACTAATTTATCAGAGAAACCGTATTTCTACCTAAGTAAAGCTATTCTCCTAAATCTTATGTAAATTGTGCTAATATTTGAACTTGGTAACCCCTTTATTTTCAGTAATATATAAGTATATGCATTTATAACTTGTGATTATATATTAAAGAGGTAACATATAAGATTATTATCGAAGTTGTTATAATGAATAAAGGGGAGAGGAGTTGTTAAAAAGCAAAAGCTTTATTTGGATTTCAATTGAAGTAAATCTGAATAATAGATAAAGATATATAAATATCGGTAGTTATAGTTATGCCTTTCGATTTAGGTTAGCTCTAATGAATAATATAGACCGGTTGTAGATGTATTAATATAAATCAAGTTTGATTTATATGAAATTATTAAAATTTACAAAAAAAATTAATCATCCATGCTTTGCAATGGGGACGGATTTATATATTAAAAATACATTTACTTTAGGTCCTATATTAAATAGAAATATTAGATTATTTAATACGTCCGTTCTGGAATCAAATATTAATTTAGATTCTAATAATGATAACTTATCTTGATATGTTAGTGGTTTAATAGATGCTGAAGGTAGCTTTGGTGTTAATGTTATAAGAAAAATTAGTAATACTACATCTTATTCTGTTCTTGTGTATTTTGAAATAGGTTTGAATAAAAAAGACAAACAATTATTAGAGCTCGTAAAACAAGTATTAGGTGTAGATAATAAATTATATTATAATGAAAAAGATGATACTTTAAAATTAAAAATTTCTAATGTAGAACAATTAATAAATAATGTTATACCTCATTTTAAAAAATATAATTTATTTACTCAAAAAAGAGCTGATTTTATTTTATTTACTAAAGTTTTAGATTTAATTGTCTCAAAAAAACATTTAACAATTGAAGGTTTGAAAGAAGTTTTAAGTCTAAAATCTTCAATGAATTTAGGGTTATCTGAAAATTTAGCCCAAGATTTCCCTGACATAGTACCTGTAGAGAGACCTCTAATAAATTCTGATATGCCCAATAAAAATTGATTATTAGGGTTTATAGAAGGAGAAGCTTGTTTTTATGTAAAGGTTTATAAATCACCTAAATCTAAATTAAATTATGCAGTACAGTTAGTATTTACTATTACTCAACATATAAGAGATGAAGCTTTGTTATTAAATATTTGTAGATTATTAGAATGTGGTAGAGTAGATATTAGGAAATCTGGGGACGCCTGTGATTTTGTAGTCACATCCCTTAAAGAATTTAAAAATAATATTGTACCGTATTTTAACGAATATAAATTAATAGGTTTAAAGTCTGACAATTGTCAAGATTTTATAAAAGTTTATATTATGATGAATAATAAAGATCATTTAACAGAGATAGGATTAGCAGAAATAGTAAAAATAAAAAATAATATGAATACTAAAAGGTTATAAAACTGTTAGTATCTTATTAAAAATTAATATCTAGTTTTTTAATGGACACTAATAGATAATTTAATATTAAAAAAAAGAAAATTTATATATTTATTAGGGTTTTAAATTATGAAGTGAAAGCTTTATTTTAGAATCTTAATATCGCAGACTTAACAAAGGTGAAATTTTACATTAATTAGGTTATAATTGTGGATTGTTTACATATAAAGTATGTGAATAAAAGCCTAAAAAGTGTCAGGGGCGATGGCCTCTATAAAAAAATTTTGCTTGAGCCGTATGCGTTGAAAGGCGCACGTACGGATCTTAGGGGGGGAAAATCTGAGAAGATCTACCTATCCCAACCGTTTAATTCGATAATCCACGAAAAATCTTACCGCAATTTGAATAAATAAAAAAGTGAAAATTTTTTAATTTTACAGGAGTTGCACGGCTGTTTCCAGTTAATATTGTGAAATAAAGAGATAAATTAACGAAATCCCTCGCTTTATTTTTAAGAGTACTTTAGGGTACTATTTATATTCAAATAAGCCAGCCAGCTATGCTGGCTGGCTTATTAATATGAATGTTAATAAGGTTTCTTCTTTGTAAAAGGGAACAAGACAAGTCATCATGGCCCTAATATTGCGGGCTATATGACGTGCCACATATTTCTATACAAAAAGATGCAAAAATGTGAGTTTGAGCTAATCTTTAAAATAGAATATAAACATATGGATTGTAGTCTGAAATTCGACTATATGAATAAGTAATTGCTAGTAATCGCGAATCACCATGTCGCGGTGAATTGAACCTCGGATTGGTACTAACCACTCGTCACATGCTGAAAGAAGTTTCATCGCAATAAGTTTGCTCTTTTGATACAATACTGTTATTTTTTTGAATTTAATTTCTTGTATTGGAATTCACCGCATGCGTGGCTTTAATTAGTGTTAAGTCGAAATACGGTTCAGGTAGTGGAAGTTGCCTGGGGTTTATTATTTAAAACTAAATTTAATAACAATTTTAATTGTTATTAAAATCTATTTATGTAGGTTTATTTACATATGTGTATATGTATGTGAATTTGATGTTCGAATCATCGAAATAGATTAATTTAGGCGAATTATAGATAAAAACAAATAAAAATTAATTAATGTTTCTAAGAAAAAAATGTCCTCTAAATTTTAAAAATTTATCATATAATATGAGCGTAAGCTCCATCTATCTTTTTTATATCCGTGGTAATTTTCAATTTAATAATAATATTTACAATAATCTAAATTTTTTATCCAAGGGGTGTTCTTATAGTAGTGATTGTAATGCTACTTTTTTACCTGCAGTAATTTACACTGATTTAAGTGATTTTAAAACAATTTATAAGGAAAACCAAGGAAAACCTGGTATATATAGATGAGTTAACTTAGTTAATGGTTCTACGTATATAGGTAGTTCTGTGGATTTAGTACGTAGATTAAGAGATTACTTTGCACCCAAATGACTAGAAAAAGAGCTCTTAGTTAATAATAGTGTAATCTATAAAGCTTTATTGAAGTATGGGTATTCTAATTTTAGATTATAAATTTTAGAGTACACAGATAAAGATCAATTACTTAATAGAGAGCAATATTATATAGATATGTTTAATCCTGAATATAATATTTGTAAAATAGCTGGGTCATCGACTGGTCGTTTAGCTACTGTTGAAACAAAAATAAAATTACAGAAAGTTTGATTAATAAGAAAATATTTAAGTCAAAAAAGTAATTTAACCTTTTCAGAGTTTGTGTTAGAAGATTTTTTTAATAAACTCGAAAATATAGAGTTAACTTTGAATAAAATACAAAAAAAAGTCGATTTATTAACCCAAAAAGAATCCTTAATAAAAGAGTCAGCAGAGAGTCGTTTAAATAGATTAAAAGCAAGTAAAACAGCTCAAGAAGTGTTAGTTGTAGATTTAACTACAGGGTTAACAACAGAATATCTATCTATAAGAAGAGCTGCTGATGCTTTAGGTATTAGTAAAACCAATATTAGAAATAGATTATCTAATAAGGTAACTAAGCCGTATGAAGGGAGATATGTCTTTAGGTTTAAATAATAATAATCGTGGAAGTTGCCCGGGATTTATTATCTTAAACAAATATTTATTTAGTAATTTTATATTGCTAAATAAAAGCTAAAGATTTATAGGAAATTTTTTAATTTTGTGGTTTGTGGCCAAACATTAATTATGAGAATTCGAATTTCTCCTTTAGTTCCGTAAGTTGGATCACGTTTTCAATATTCTTATTATTATTTTCTAAAACCATCTGTCTTAGATGAGATATTTTGAGATTATTTAGCTGAGTAGCTATCATAAAGTTATTGTATCTTGCAATATTTAATGAGTTTATCACTTGGTAATTCAAGGGGTATAGGGCTACATGGAGGATTGCTTTAAATTACTCGTATTACACAAATTTTTCATATTTTTGTATATATAATTAGTATATTAATTTTACAATTAACTAGTTATTATCTTAGTACTAGCCCCCCGACTCCGTAGTGAGGGGGGCCCCATTTTAATTTATTTATATTCAAGTTTTAAGTTTATTATTTATTAACCTTTTAATCAATAAAAAAAAAGTCATACTAACTTCCATCCATTTATCTTTATAAAAATTAAATTAAATTTTAAAAATTATGGAATGAATACAAGTAAAAGATTATATTATACATTATCAGATTCTAATAATGGTGATTCTATACATCCATTGTAACTTATTTTTTTGCGGGTTTTTCTGATGTGGAATAAACATTTACTATCTCTATCACAAAAGATAATAGAGTAAGAAAATCAGTATCTAACTTAGAAGATAAATTAAAAGCTAAGTTTTATGTGCATCCTTCCTTTGCTATATCTATAAAAGATTTAATTTTTAAGTTACAATATTTCTCCAGTAGAAAGACCTTTAATTAAAGATCAAACTATTATAAATGGTCATTGATTAGCCGGTTTTGTGGACGGAGAAGGTTCATTTTGTTTTTTGTTTGTTTAAGAGAGGCTTTTTTAGCCAAAAGTCATAACAGTGTCTCTTTTTTCTTTTCTATTAATCAAACTATCCGAGATACTGATTTAATAAAAAATATATCTAAATATAAAATTTGCGGTGTAGCAAGTAGTAATGAAAAGTATGTACAATTAAAAGTTTATAAAAAATTTTTTTTTATTTCACGGATATAGAAACAAAGAAACAAAAATAGTACCATTTTTTGAGACTTACCCAATGCACGGTATCAAAAATTATAAAGATTCTAGCCTTATATTAAATATGGTACAATTAGGGCAACACTTAGATTCTTAAGGTTTTAATAGAGCTTGCTGGGGAGTAGGGGAGGCTTCGCCTACTCCCCACTAAAAATTCTAATATAATCACCCAGAATGAATTTTGGTAGAGTACTATATTCCATCGGATTTAAAAATATTATCTATTTAACGCTTTCTCAGATTTAAGTGATTTCAAAAAAAGATGGAAAACCAAGGAACCCCCTAAAAAAAAGGTGGGATTCATAAAAAAAAAATCGGTTCCCTGGGGGCAAATTTTATTTTTGTAGTATGGATTTATTTTCCAAAACTATAATTAGTAACTAATAACCAAAGAGGGTTGTTAAAACGCGGGTTAGTGTAATTAGTAACACGTTCGGCTCATGTCCGAATATCGGGGTGCAAGTCCTTACCCGCATCTAAAGAATTCCCCCTGGATTAGTACATATGTATAAAGATAATTACTTTTTATTATTTGGCTATATATGTAGCTTTGCTTTAGTTATCTGTAATATTAATTAATATGACGCATATTTCATAGCGTTACAAAGGGTAAAAATTCTAAAGAATACTTTTAGTGGCCGGAGGCCAAGCTCTATAAATGTAGTATAAGTCCTATAGGATAGTTTATTTTTAACTAGATTAAAAAAAATTTGGGGCTTCGTAGGCTTACACCTTAAATTTAAATAAAAAGGAAGGTTCCGTTTGTAGGTATGACGGGTTGAGCTGTAAACTCAATAGCCCCCGGCTGTCGAAGGTTCAAGTCCTTTTCTTCCTAAAAATTTAGATGAATTATAGATAAAAAAAAATTTTTTTAATGACAAAATTAATTAGAAGTAATTTTCAAGCTCATCCTTTCCATTTAGTATCTCCATCTCCTTGACCTTGCGTGTGATTTAGGAAATCACTAAAGAGGGTTAAACTGCCAAATTTCGGAAAAGCCTTAAGACCATTGATACCAAGCAATAACTTTCCAGTTATTAGTGGATGAATTAATTACTCATGTATGGTAATAAGTCAATGGATTCTCGAAAGAGGAATAGGTAATCACGAATCTAAGTCAGTTTTAAGTATTAATAGTTTAGTTAATTATAATGCTTTTACTGTAAAAGAACAACGAGTAAACGGTAGTTATACAATAAATTTTGTATTAAGATGTACTCTAACGGGTTTCGAAAGAAACTATCTATTCAGAATCCCTTCTAACCAAATAACAAAAAAAAATGCTTTTTCTACTTTGAAATCTAATGTTTGTAATTCTAATTTGTTGGATCCTTGATTTATAACATTATCTGGTATTGCTGACGCTGACCCCCAAAGGGGGATGTTTCACTAGGTTTCACCAGAAGCTCGGGTTGTTTTACTTTAAAATTTCATAAACGTTCAGGAGGAAGATACGGATGAGATATTATATGAAATTTTATTATAGTTTTACATATATCAAATTATATTGGAAGAAATACCAATTTTTTTTTTGTGTCGGACGTATATCTAAACAAGGTCAAACTGCTATTCAATATCAAGTAAGTTCTGTTACCGATTTACAACTAATAGTCGAACATTTTTATAAGTTTCCATTAATTACTAAAAAGCTTATTGGTTTTCTTTTATTTAAAGACATAGTTTATATGGTGCTTAAAAAAGAGCATTTAACTCAAGAAGGTATCCTGAAACTTGTAGCAATAAAAGCTACTATGAATAACCCCGGAGGCGGTTTACCTTCCACATTAAAAGAAGCTTTTCCTAATGTAAAGCCTGTACCTAGGCCTTCAGTAGAATAAAAAAAAAATTCCACTTTTCCATTGAATAAGCCCCTTCGGGGGCCCTTTGATTAGCTAAATTTACTTCAGGTGAGGGATGTTTCTATGTAAAAATAACTAAAGTTAGAGCTCGCGCTCCCAAATTAGGGGAGAGAATTCAATGAGTTTTTCAATTAACTCCACCGCCCCTTCAGGGTTTATTAGAGATGAGGAACTAATAAGAAGTCTAATTCAATATTTTTACTGTGGAGATGTTACTTTAAGTATTAATTCTATTGATTATCGTGTCACAAAATTGGAAGATATTCTTACGAAAATAATATTTTTTTTTTCTCAAATATTATCTAATTGGTAATAAAAATAAAGATTTCCAAGAGGGGACCCCTTTTCCCTCATCGGAGGGACGGGGGTTTTTATTAAAGTAGCTCATGTTATGGAAAATGGGTTACATTTAATTCCTGAAGGTTTAGGCGCGCTGCGTCGAAATAAACCAAAAATAAAATCTTATATGAATAGAGGAAGACTTTTATAATAGGGGGCCAGCCAGTTAGGCTGGGGAGGCGGTTTAGTTATTTGTATGATAAATCTTAATTTTGTGTTATATATTTCTGTATCTTTACTATGTTTAACATCTAGTGCTGTATTAGCTATGCATAGTTTTTCAAATTCATATATTTTAGTATATATTTCAGGATTTTTAGTAACTTATACATTCGGTTTATGATTTAGAGATATTATAAGTGAAGGTACCATTATGTCAAAATATAATTCTTATTATAATTTAAATATTGCAAAAGCAATAGATAAAGAAAAGATAATTAAATTTTTGAGTGATTATAAAAGTAAAAATAATCCTAAAGTAGGGGCACCCCTTACGGGGGTATTAACTGATAAAAATGATTTAGGTTATTATTTAGGGGGTCTATTAGAGGGGGATGGTCATATATCTCTTCCTTCCGTGGGGTCTACAACTTTAAATAGAGTATTAAACCCTAGAATAGTGTTTACTTCACATATAGATAATCTAGGAATGTATTCTTTAATACAATCAGAATTAGGAAATATAGGTCGTTTTCAACAAACCGGTAAAAATGTATTACGTTATATTATTGGGGATATGAAAGGTATTATACAAATTTTAAATTTAGTTCATGGTAAACTAAGAACACCTAAAAATAAAAGGTTTAATGATTTAATAAAGTTTATTAATTTAAAATACTCTTTAGATATTCCCTATAGTTTACTAGATAAATCAAATCTACAACAAAATGCATGATTTAGTGGTTTTTCAGAGGCAGATGCACATTTTGGGATTAAATATGTAGAAAGTAAACCTAAATCAGAAACTCGTAAAAGATCTGTTAGTGAAAGTGTTTCTCTTAAATTTAGATTAGATCAACGTGCATTTGACAAATCTACCTCTATTGACATGAGACCTTTTATGGATACTTTAGCTTTATTTTTATCTTGCGATATAAAGACTTATAAAAATAATACTAATTCAGAAGTACTGTCTTTAACTGTTTCAGCTATAAATGATATTAAACCTATTATAGATTATTTTAATAAATATCCTTTATTAGGAAATAAGTTAGAGGATTTTAAAAAATGAGAAATTGTTTTTAATATGATTCTAGTTAAAGAACATCTTACTGAAGAAGGAAAATTAAAAATAAAATCTTTATTAAATAAATTATAATATATGTGCTTTCATAAAATTTAACCAATTGCTGGAAAATCCTTAAATATTATTATGGACAATCAGCAGGAGATTAAGGGCGTATAAATACCCTTACTATCTTCAGAGACTAAACGTTAAAAATTAATACGTTTAAAACTTATTAATTAAGATATAGTCCAACCAACATCGTGAGATGTTGGATAAATGACATATTTAGGAGATCATACCATGTCAGTCCAAAAAGGATTAAATTTAGGTGTGATATTATTTATTGTATCTGAAGCATTGTTTTTTGTTGCCATTTTTTGAGCATTCTTTCATAAACTAAGCACATTGTGAATAGAAACCAAACTCCAGGGAAGCCCTAAAGCTCTAATAACTAAGCAATTAACTGAAAAGTTGATTGTGGCCCAGCTAATTACTGAGGGTATAGTGACATCATTAGAGATTCTAGCAATAGGAATGGGTAATCGTGGATCTAAATCGGATAGTCATATATCTGTAAAAGAGCAACGAGCAGACGGTTTCTCGATATTGTATAAATATTGTAAGGTGTGCTCTAAGTACCAAGGAAACTTGGTTTTATTACAACCTAATAAAGGTATTAATTCTAAATTCAAATATTCATATTCTCAAAGTTCTTTATTTTCTACTTCATCTAACTATTTAACTAAGGATTTAAATCCTAATTATGTTACAGGATTTTCCGATGGAGAATCTTGTTTTTTTATAGGAGTTAGTCCAGACTCTAGTTATAAAACAAATTTTAGAGTAAAAGCTACATTTCAAATTGGAGTACACGAAAAAGATGAATCTTTATTAAAAAAAATTCAATTGTTCTTCGGTGTAGGACTAATATCAAGATTAGGACAAAATTCTGTTCAATATAGAGTATCTAAATTAGAAGATTTAAGTATTATTCTAAATCATTTTGAAAACTACCCTTTAATTACTCAAAAACAGGCTGATTTTTTATTATTTAAAGAAACAGTATGTTTAATGAGAGAAGGTAAACATTTGACTAAAGAAGGTTTAAATAGAATAGTTTCAATTAAAGCTACTATTAACAATGGTAATATTTCAGACAGTTTAAGTTTAGCTTTCCCTGATATTAATACGGTTTCAAGACCAAATATTCAAACTAAAATAATTAAAGATTTAGATTGATTAGCAGGATTTACTGATGCTGACGTGAAACACGGATGTTTTTTTATAGCTTTGAAAAAATCAGCTGAATCTAAATTAGGTGAAACTGTATGACTAAAATTTATTTTAACTCAACACACAAGAGATAGAGAACTATTAGAAAGTTTAAAATCTACTCTTAATTGTGGTAGATATATTTCTAAATCTGGTTATGGTGAATTTGTTGTTGAAAAATTTACAGATATCAGAGATAAAATCATACCTGTTTTTGAAGAATTTAAGTTACATGGTTTAAAGCTTAAAAATTTTGAAGATTTTAAAAAAGCTGCTGTTATAATAAATAGCAAAAATCATTTAACTAGAGAGGGTTTAGATGAAGTAAAGAAAATAAAAGGTAGAATGAATAAAAGTAGAAAATAATTTTAGGTTGTATAAATTAAATCAATTATTTTAGGAGACAAACTCCTATTAATAATTAAGCGAGTGCTTTAACTCCTACAATTGACATTGGGGCAAGTTGACCTCCAATGGGGATAGAACCAGTTAATCCTTTTGAATTACCTTTATTAAACACAGTTTTATTTGCCGTTGCCGTCAATAATTATGTTGGCGTAGCTGTATGAGTGAAAATCTCATTATATATGTTTATTGTCTTTTTATACTCAGTTTTACAAACTAACTCCGCTTTATTTATACCTTTTATTCGAATAATAAAATCAAAAATAAATCTTGCATATTCTAAATCTTATAGTACAACTAACATTCCTAATAATAAAGAATTTTTAGAATGATTTGCTGGATTTACTGATGCTGAAGGAAATTTTATGATATTAGCTACACCTTCAGGTTTTACTTTTAAATTTTCAATAGGTTTACACGTTGACGACTTAAGTGTTTTAAATACTATTAGGGATAAATTAGGAATTGGTAGTGTTTATGTGTATAAAAGTAATTGTTTTTTCAATGTAACAAAAAAAGAAGATTTATTAAAATTAATAGCTATTTTTGATATTTATTCACTTAATTCTAGTAAAAGGTTAGATTTTTTAGATTTAAAAAAAGCTTTTTATTTATACATTAATAAATTCCATTTATCTCCAGAATTAACTAATCAAATATTAGAAATAAAAAATGGTATGAACACTCAAAGAACTAGTTTTGAAGTTTCACATGTCTATATAACTAAATATTGACTATTAGGGTTTATTGAAGGTGATGGTTCATTTAGTTTAGGAAGGGCGAATCTTAGTCCTACGTTTTCAATAAAATTAACAGAAAGTCAGTTACCGCTTTTAATAGAAATAAAAAAGTATTTAGAAAGTAATTTAGGTTTTGATAACTATTCAGTACAAAAATTAGAATTTTCTTCTGTTATTTCTATAGGTAAAAGTAAAGCAGTTAATAACTGTAAACCTTTAGCTACATTAACAATTATAAATATACATGTTTTAAATAATTATTTTATACCCTTTTTTGAAGAATGTGAATTTATTAGTAAAAAAGGTAAAGATTTTAACGATTTAAAAATTATATGTAAAGCAATTTATATTGGTGCATATAGAGTAAAACGCATAAAAGATTTAATATTAAAATTATCTTTAACTATGAATAATTACAGATTATCAACTTTTACAGGTAAAGTTGAACAAATGAGTTTATCGGAAATAAAAGAAATTACTGAAGCAAAAGCTACTATTGAACATCTTAATGATGGAACACAAATAGATATTGAAACAAAAAAATTAATTAATAATAGATCAAATAGTAGTATTTATTCAATTACTTTACATTCCGGTCAAACATTAATAAAATCTAATTTAGCAGACACAGCTAAAGAATTAGGTATAGGATTTAACACTTTAAAAAGACAATTTGATAAGCAAGGATCAAATGTAGAATATTCCGCGGAGCACGGTTATAAAATAAAAAGAATAGGGGTATTTAAAAAAAAAACAAAGGTATAGAAATAAGATTACAATCCAACTATTACCAAGGAAACATATATACATTAATTAGGTGAAAACGGTTAATGACATCCTAGTTAAAGACCGTCGGCAGTTGTAAATGTCGCTACAGACTGGATCACCGGGGTAAGGCTGAAATGTCTGTCCAAATGTACAGTCGAACTTTATAACGAGTATGTTATCGTAAGACGAAAGGATAATTCCATGCTACATATAGTGGAATAGCCCTAAGCAATAGGGGGTTAAGAAGTCTTAATATAGTTTAGAAAATTCTAACTATATTAATAAGGTTGTTTATTATTATCAAGTGGGGCTACAATTACTTATGCTCACCACTCTTTAATTAAAGGTGAAAGAAAAGGTGCATTATATGGTACTTTTGCTACAGTTATTTTAGCTGTAATTTTTACTTGCTTTCATAACCTGGAGTTTACTTTATTTAAAATCTTCGTTTATTATAATAAATACATATTATATATATGTTGTTATTATTTATTAAGTGTTCTTTATTATTTAGAGACATGGTGCAGTAAAGGTATATCTACACGCGTCTCCCATTCTACTTTAAATTATTCGAATAAGAAATTTTTCGTTGCTATGACCAATAAAAGATTTTACACTACGGATGTAAAAGATTATCCATTACCTTCTAACTGAGTTACGGGATTCACAGATGCAGAAGGATCTTTTAGCCTTAAAATATCGAAAAGTAATTTAACACGTTCAGGTTATAATGTTGTACCTGCATATAAAATAGAATTACATAATAGAGATATATTATTATTAAGAAAAATCCATTCTTTTTTTGGTGTGGGTATAATTTCTGAGTCTAAAGAGAGAAATAAAGCATATTATAATGTTCAATCTGCACGGGATCTTGTTGAAGTAATTTTTCCTCATTTTGATAAATTTCCTTTATTAACTAAAAAGAGAGCCGATTATCTTTTATTTAAAGAAGCAGTAAATTTTATTATTACAGGTAAAGCACGTACTAATATTGAAGGTATTTGTAAAGTTTTAAGTTTTAAGGGAGCCATGAATAGAGGATTATCGGACAAGTTAAAAATTGATTTTCCTCTTATTCAACCTGTTGCACGTCCAGAATTTAATATAGAAGGCGTTATTGATCTTGATTGATTATCAGGATTCATAGACGGAGAGGGTTGTTTTTATGTGAAATTAAAAAAAGGTGCGCAATACACAGTTGGTTATAATCTTCAACTAATTTTTCAAATAACTCAACATGCAAGAGATGAAGTTTTATTAACTAATTTTATTGATGTGTTAGGGTGTGGTAAAATTGAGAAAAGTTCAACTAGACCTGACGAAGTTAATTATCGTGTAACTAAATTTAATGATATCAAAGATAAAATAGTTCCTCTATTTAAGGATTATCCTTTACAAGGTGTAAAGTTTAGAGATTACTTAGATTTTTTAAAAATAGTCGATATTATGAAGGTTAAAGGCCATTTAACTCCTGAAGGTATTAAAAAGATAAAATCTTTAAAATCTGGGATGAACAGTGGTAGAATTTATGATTAACCGAAGCGCTATGAAATATGCGCATTTTTTTTTCTTTATAAAACAACCCAATTAAAAAAAAAGTAAACTCAGAAGGCTCTTACTTAACAAATGACATAAATTAGTTTATGTACATATTAGGTAAAAAAACTCAGTAGATTGCATGAAACTCTTGTAAAAAAATTTTTTTGTTTAATTAATTACATGACGATATGCAGCCTAACTTTATTAATAATTGCATATAATTATAAAAAAAATAAAGAAGGTTCAACGACTCGTATATAGAAAGTTTTTAACACCGGCCTCTCGAAGGGGTTTTAATTTACTTATAGTTTGTATTCCCCCTCACCATGGTGTTAATTAACATTGGCTAGGTTTTATTAGTTAAATGGCTTGATGTCTATATATATATAAACTTAGATGTATACATTGCTTAATATTACACATATGATATAGTCTGAACAATAATGAAAATTATTGAAAAGGTTGTAAATTTCAATCTTTAACACTTTTTTTTTGTTCAAGGGGTTGAATATAGTTTCACTTCATTTACTATTAGTGATGGAGTATTTGCTTCTTGTTTCTACTTTTCAACAGGTTTCCACGGCTTAGTTGTCTTTTATATAAAATATATTGCTAATATTTATTCCATAAAGACTAAGTTTATACCTCAAACTACCCAAAATTTCAGACGCAGTCCAGAATTTAATAATAAAAGATTTTATTCTACAGCTATACCGATAAAAGAGTCAAACCTTTGTCCTAATTGAGTTACGGGGTTTGCAGATGCTGAGTCTAGTTTTAGTTTAAAAGTTTCTCAAAAAAGTACAGCTAAATCAGGTTGAAATGTTGTACCTGAATTTAGAATAGAGTTACATAGTAGAGATACTTTATTACTAAGAAAAATTCATTCTTTTTTTGGTGTAGGTATAATAAATGAACGTCTAGATAGAAATGCTGTAGTTTATAGCGTACAATCCCTTAGATGTCTTATAGAGGTTATTATTCCTCATTTTGAGAAATATCCTTTAATAACTCAAAAAAAAGCGGATTATCTTTTATTTAAACAAGCTGTTATATTATTAGATTTAAAAGTGCAATTTAATCTTGAAGGTATTTGTAAAATTTTAGCTTTAAAAGCTTCAATGAATTTAGGATTATCTGATAATTTAAAAAATAAATTTCCAACTGTCTTACCTGTATCTCGTCCTATCGTTGATTTTGAAGGTGTAATTCATCCTAATTGATTAACAGGGTTTACAGATGGAGAAGGATGTTTTTATGTTAACACTAAAAAAGCTAATACTTTAACTGGTTATCAAATTATACTGTCTTTTTCTATTTCTCAACATATAAGAGATGAAAAATTATTAACTAAAATAATTGATTTTTTAGGTTGCGGTAATATTGAAAAAGTATCAACAAGACTTACTACTGTAACATTTGTTGTATATAAATTTAGCTTTATAAAAGAAAAAATAATACCTTTTTTTAATAAATATCCTTTACAAGGAATAAAATCTTTAGATTTTGATGATTTTTGTAAAATTGCTAACATTATGGAAAAAAAAGAACATTTAGCAGTTGAAGGTATAAAGAAAATAAAGTCTTTAAAATCTGGAATGAATAAAGGCAGAATATTATAAAACGTGTAGGCCCTGTTCAGAATTAATTCAGGCTCTGAAAGAGAGCTCTATATATTAATTTAAACAGCAAATAAGATTAATTGCATGGAACTTGAAAGGCGAAAGCCTATTGATTATATGCAGCCAACTAAATATTAATTATTATAAAAATATTAATATTTAAAGGTTCAACGACTAAAATTACAGTAAAGTACTGTAATGTAAATTTTACTGTGCAATATATTGTATATTGTATAGATGATATAGTCTGATCATTTATGTAAATAAGTGAATTAAGGATATATTCTTAATATTAACAAGTTATATTATTAATAATATAATTTTCTTATTGTTTAGATTTTTAAGTTGTATTCTATGATATACAGGGAGGACGGCGCTTATATCGTTATGGTTTCCATGGGTTAACGTATGTAGCCCTTTTTATATATTTTTTTCTATATAAAGATTTTATTTTTTTAGTATCAAATGACTATATTAAATATTATTCTACTTTTAGCAATAATATTAAGGATAGATTATTAATTTATGATTCTAATAAAGAGGATTATTATTTAGATAGATCTTTTATTGAGTGGTTTGTAGGATTTGTTGACGCTGAAGGTAATTTCAATATCAGGTTAACAGATTTAAAAGAAACTACTTATAAATTTTCTCAATTTACTTTTCAAATAGGATTACACATTGATGATATAAAAGTTTTAGAATATATTATGGGTAATCTAAGATGTGGTTATATATCTAAATCTGGTGATAGAGCAAATTTTTTTGTTAATGATCAGAGTTCTTTATTAAATATTATAATTCCTATTTTTGAGAGTTTTAATCTTAATGGTTCAAAATACCATAGTTATCTTTTATTTAAAGAAGCAGTAATGTTACTTAAAGATAAAAAACATTTAACACCAGAAGGTAAATTAGCTATTATAGATTATAGACAAAAAATGCAAAACTTAGCCGGTAAATGGATACCAGGATCTATAAGTAATAAAATAAATATTACAAAATATTGATTAGCTGGGTTTATAGATGGTGAGGGTACATTTTCTACTAGTAAATATGTTCCTAGATTTAAATTAGAAAATCATTTTAAAGAGTTAGAATTATATAATAAAATTAAAGAATTTATGGGTGTTGATAAAATTATTTATTCTTCAGAAAGAATTGAAAAGAAAAATAGTAATCCCACTATTATTTTAGAAATTAATAAAATTAAAGATATTAAAGAAAAATTAATCCCTCTAATGTACGATGATCAACATAATCTTCTTTTGAAAACATTAAAATCTAATGATTTTTTATTATGATTAGAATTAATAGAAATTTATTATAAGGGTTATCATACTAATTTAGAAGGTAAATTTGTATTTGATGTAATAAAAAATTGTATTAATAAATACAGATTAAGTACTAATAGTCATTTAGTTAAAGAAAAAAAATCTCTTATAGATATAAGATCGTTATTAACGAAACTTTATTCAAAAGATAGTCCTTATGAAATAAAGAATAATATTAGATACATTAGAGGTACTAATAAATTAGTTAGTGAGTCTGCTTTAATTATATGTCTAGATGAAAATAATCATAAATTAGAATTTAATAGTATGACTAAAGCAGCTGAAGCTTTAAATATGTCAAGAACAAAAATTAAAGATTGTTTAGTCACAGGAAAAAGTTTTAAAGGTTATTTTTTTTTACGGGGATAAAATATAGAATATAGATATATAAAATATTATAGAGTAAATAGCAAAAAACTCTTTAAACTTATAAGACAATTTGCTGCCAATAATATATTTTTATAATTTAAATATATTAAGGTTCAACGATTAGCTAATAAATATTATGTTACTTATTTTTAAGTAAAAGAATGGCGGTAAAACTCTACATATTAATTACTAAATCTCTTTTTTAGTAAGCACTAATATGAAGACATAATCTAAACAATATTGAAAGATATTGATTAATAAAAATTTTTTTTTTTGTACACGTTATAATTGGTACTATCTTCTTAAGTGTAGGTCTATGAAGAATTTATGCTTATCATCTAACTGATCATCACCATCTTGGATACGAAGCAGGAATTCTATATTGACATTTTGTAGATGTCGTATGATTATTTTTATTCATTTCAGTGTATTATTGAGGTTCTTAATTATTAAGCGGAATAAATTTAAAATATTACTGCCTATGATAAGAAATTTAAATAATCATTAAGTTTATCTTATTTTACATTTAAAAATGAGATTATGCTTAAATATATTAGATATTTTTGTGTTTAGGTGTTAGATCAATATACGGAGTCTGCTAACCGTAGATATATTTTTAAACAAAAGGTTGTAGACCCCACGGAAATATTGATCTAAATTTTTTTATGATGATTTCGTAGTTTTACCGATGCTGAAAGTAATTTGGATATTAATTCTAAATCTGATATAACTTTTAGTTTTAGATTTGAAATACATTTATATGTTGATGATCAGTTTCTTTTAGACAATATAAAAAAAAATTACGTCCCCTTCGGGGGGGGGGGCCGGATTAGGTAGATTCTTTGTGTATAAATAAAATTGTACTTTAGTTATATCAAGATTATAAGAAGTAGAAAGATTATTAAGTCATCAAATAAATTGGTTGGAGTAGGTAAACAAGTTGGTGTACAACTAGTAGATGAAAATGGAAATGTATTTAAAACATTATATTCCATCTCGGATTGTGCTAAATACTTTGGTTTATCACGTACTTTAATTTATAGTAGAATTCAAAAAAAATGAACCTACTTTCTTGTGAATCATTTTTAGGTGAGCCAAGTTTTTATGCGAAAGCGAAAAATAAATTTGTTCGTATAAACCAAATTGATGCACCTATTACACATATATAAATACATATATGTGTAAAGACTTATTGGTAAGAAGGTTCGATTCCTTAAGGTCTTAATAACTCTTATAAGTGTTTTTTTTTTATGAGACGTTTTTATTAAGTATTTTTTTTTTAATAAACTGGCTTTATTTTTTTTTGATGTAATTTGATTATTCTTATTCATCTCAATGTATTACTGAGGAAGTTGGAAGTTAGTTTTTTTTTAGATGTTTTACATATATTATGCATATTTATGCATAAAGGACTTTAAATTAAATAAAGGTTAGACTCTTTTAGGTCTTATAATTAATAAATATTAATTATATAATTTTTATATGAAGGTTTATACCTATCTGTGATATAAAAAGCAATCATAAGTTAACGGTAAACTGCTTGTCTTCCAAACAAGATTTGTTGGTTCAAATCCGACTGGTTGTACTGAATTAGTTCATTTATTTTTTATTTAGGCGGGAGCGAAGCCCGCTTTTATTTATAGTTTTGGGTACTGAAGAAATAAAAATTTCTGAAATAGAGTTTGCTGGGGAGTAGGGTGGATTCGCCTACCCCCACTAAATAAATAAACTAGTTTAAATAGTGATAAAGTGAATTATTTTTTAGTTCTAGGCGTGCTAGGCTTCGCAAGTATAAATGAAATGTGCGGTGCGAAGCCGCCGCCCTAATTATAGAATAATAACAAAAATATTTAAATAGTTATGAATTGATAGGTAAACCAGAAAACAAATAAAAAGTAGGGGCAAGGTACCCCCCCCCGTGCGATTTCATATCGCTCCCCCCGACCCGGGAGGGGAGGCCGGGGGTATTATTATATACAATAAATAATTACGAAAGATAGTTAGGCGCAAGCTTAAAAAAAAAAATTATGTATATAGCTCGTCCCGAGCGGTATATGGTTTTTATTCTAACTGGTTGTAATATTGTAGGGATTTTAGTATAATGGTTATTACATAGGACTTTTAATCCTTATGATATCGGTTCAAATCCGATAGATCCTAGGTAATAGTCTTTATTGAATTAGTAACTTAATTGGTAAAGGATTTCCCTGTCACGGAAATAGATAAGGGTTCGAGACCCTTCTGATTCGCATGAAAAGAACATTACTAAATATAAATATAGGGAAAGTTAGGTTTTCAACCCAAGGAATGAAAGCCCTGGTTTATAGATATTTTTTAATTCCAACATTTACAGAGTGCCTTTTTAATAATTTTTTACTTAATAAACATGGCGGTATCCCACTTCACAGATTTAATTCTAGCAATGCTTTTAGATATTATACTACTAATAATAAAAATACAAATAACCGTGCTCCGCTATTTAATAAGTAGTAGTAATACCCCCTTCGGAATAGAACAATCCAATTATATATGTAGTGGGTCCGAATTTTATGAATGATTCCGTGGGTTTACAGATGGTGAAGCTAACTTTTTTTTTGGACGTAAAGATCCTACTAACAATTATTTATTTCTTTTCCAGATTCAGCTTCACATTGACGATTTTAACGCTTTAAAATATATTAGAGATACTTTAGGATTTGGTAAAGCATTCGAGTTTAAAAACACTTGCAAAGGGCCCCCGGCGCGAAGCACGGGGCGGTATAAAGTAAGTAATTTTGAAGATATAAAAAAAATAATAACAATTTTTGAACAATAGGGGCAAGGTACCCCCCCCTTTAAGGGGGTATCCTTTAAATAGTACTAAACAGTTAAACTTCCTTAAGTTTAAGAAAGCTTTTGAGTTATATATTAATTCTAATAAAACACAGGATTTGGATTTGGATTTGGTTAAACAGCTTGAAGAGATTAAAAGTGGTGTTAATAGTAAAAGAATTGATTATAAATTCCCGGCAAATCATGAGTATAAAATAACTCCTTATTGACTACTAGGGTTTATAGAAGCCGATGGTTCATTTTTCATTAAATTTAAAGAATTAAGCTTAATTTTTAACATTAGCCAATCAGCTATTGATTTAGGATTATTAGAGGCTATACAAAGATTTTTACTTAAATTAAGGGGTCCCTTCCTTACTGGATGCGATAACTTAGAGCAAGCTGAATCCGAAGTAAGACTTGTAACTAGTAAAGAAGAATTAGGGCATAAACAATTATGTAAAATAATAGTTAATAAGCACGATTTTATTAGAGAAGCTTTAATACCTTTTCTTACTTCGCTGAACTGACAAACAAAGAAGAAAAAAGATTTTTAAGATTGAACTAGTATTTTGAGACTTAGAGATAAGGGATTTAATTATACAGATGACGGTTTAAAATTAATAGAGTTAATTATTAGTCAAATGAATAACCGTAGATTATCTAGTTCTAGAGTAGCAAAAGTAGATAGAGAATCTTTATATAGAGAGATTAATATAATGCTAAATAAACCTTCTAATTTAGAAGTTAGAAATGGTAATACTTGGGTAATTTCAAAAAATAGATTCATTAACAGAACGACAGCTAATATAATACAACTTATAGGGTCTAATGGTGAAGTAGTTGCAACATTTGATACCTTTAAAGATTGTGCTAAATATTTAGATGTGTCTCCTCAAACTATTCCCAATAGAATTAATAAAAAGAGTAAATTTAAATTTAAAGATAAAGTCTATACTCTTGAAAAGGTAAGTCTGATTAAAAAAAAAAAATCCCCTCACGGCGATTTTTCAAGTTGTACTATAAATAAACCCGATCTAATTCGGGTTTACATTTTTTGGAAAAGTTTCCATAGGTAAGGTAAGGTATTTGCTAAATACTGTGTTTTTACACTTAGACGTTCGATTCGTCTCTTTTCTGGAAAAATATTCGATAAATAATTGCCATTGTCATAATAAAGTATTTACTACTTATTTTTGTAAAGTATATAGGCATTGACTTGTATCTCTTTCGCATAAATTTAATAGCTCCAGCCGGTATTTTTAGGTGCAAGCTCATCCGGAGGGCTCTTTAATAAAAATTTAATAGCTCCAGCCGGTATTTCATGTTTAATAAAATATTAAATGACGCATATTTCATTTATACTTGCGCTATGAATAATAATATATAACGTATTTCCCCCCCCCTTCAGGATAACTGGCTGGCCCCTTAATAGTAATTCCGTGCTCCGCTATTTTGTAAAATCTTGGGTGTGAGAGCTATAGCTTGCGTTAGCTCTAATTATCGGTAATATTTTTGTATTGTCCCTTTTTTTTTAAGCTCTACTCCGGTTGGGTGACCCTTTTTTGTTGGATAACTAAAAAAAATCTTATTTTTATTAAGGAAGAGTTTAAATATAAAAAATAATTTAAGTGTAATATGAACAAATATTTCCTTTTAAAAGAGCATAGTTTAACTGGTAAAGCACTAAGCTTCAACCTTATAATTCTTGGTTCGAATCCAAGTGCTCTTGTATAGATTTTTATCTGTAGATTTATAATTTCCCTTAAGGGCAAATAGTTAGGGTAAAACTTTTAAATAATTTTGTTTAAATTATGTTTCTAAGTTTCTAAATATATTTGTGATCATGATTACCATAATGATACGATAACTAATAATTTTTATATGGCTAAAGGTAAATATATTTATAAATTAGAGTAATCAGTAAAATAATGTTTGAGTCATAGCATTATTTTAGCTAATGAGTTATTAAATAATCTAAACAATTTGTAAAGGGATTATTTAATAATTTAATAACCAATTTATTAAAGTTGGTTATAAAAAAAATATTTATTTATTTATAACATGCATATGATGTTTTTCAATTTAAATGATTTATTATTATTAAACTTATTTAATAACACTACTAATGGTTTTAATATAAAATTTACATCTATATTATTTATAGGTTCAGTATTAACAGCTATAGTTACAATAGCAGTAAAAAATACCATAGTAGGTCTATTATTTTTAATAAGTTTATTTGTTTTAATCGGTATATATTTATATTCTGTAGGATTAGAGTTTTTAGGTTTTGGATATATTCTTGTCTACGTTGGTGCGGTAAAATTTTATGCCGGGTTGGTAAAAATCCAACTCTGCAATATGTTTTTAATTTCAATTAAATTTTTCCAAAATTTTTATTATGGTTTTTATTTTTCTAATTTAAAAATTAATAACTTTAATAGTTATTCTTTTAAATCTAATTTTAATCAATTAAATAGTTGTCGTAGGTTTTATTCTGTTTTATCATCAAAATCTATAGATGAAGAGTTTTTAAGATGATTTGTCGGATTTTCAGATGGAGAGTCAAATTTTACAATAGTATTGTTAAAAGATAAAGAAGGTAACATTAAAGGAGTTAGTTTCAGATTTATTATTGAGTTGCATGTAGATGATATAGATGCTTTAAAATATATAAAAAGTAAATTAAACATAGGAAATGAAATAGCTGTGTATGGTAATAGTTGTAAATTTTCTGTTATTCATAGAAATGACATTATTAAATTGATCTCTATTTTTGAGAAATATCCTTTAAATACTTCTAAATATTTAGATTATTTAGATTTTAAAAAAGCTTTTGAATTGTATAGTGAATTTAAAGCTTGTACTGTAAAAGAAAAAAAAAAATTAATTGATAAACTTATAAGTATAAAAAGTGGTATGAATAACGGTAGAGTAGATTTTAATTTTCCTAGTTATCACAAAATAGAAATTACTAGTTATTGATTATTAGGACTTATTGAAGCCGAAGGTTCTTTTTATGTAGATAGATTTAAATTACAACCTTCTTTTATTATTGGTCTTTCTGAAGTACAAGGTGTGGTTATTAGAAAAATAAAAGAGTACTTAGAAAACAATCTAGGTTTTGATAGTTATTCTATGTTTAAATTACAAAATTCATCTTTTATGGCTATAGTTGTAGATAAAGGTAGAGGTAATACTAAACCTATGCTAAGATTTAAAATTACAAATACCTTGATTTTAGTTAATTATTTTATACCCTTTTTAGATCAAATGACATTTATTACTAAAAAAAGTAAAGATTATAGAGATTTTAAAATAATTTGCACAGCTATAAGTAAAGGAGCTTATAGAAATAATGATATTAAAGAATTGATTTTAAAATTATCTTATACAATGAATAATTATAGACTATCTAATAATTCTGACTTAAATAAAGTATCTTTCATGTCTTCTGAGGATATAGATAAAATTAAAAATGCAGAATCTACTATTTTATTATTAAAAGATGGTCGTCAATTAGATAGTATTTCTAAAAAAGAAATAAGTGGAGGTTGAACTAATTGTGTTTATGAGATCATAGATTATAAAGGAGAAATAGTATTGGCTTCTACCTTAAATGTTGCTGCTGATTGCTTAAGTGTACGATATGCAACAGTGAGTAGACAATTAAATAAGTTGGAAGGTGAGTTTACAATTATCGAAGGAAAAAAAATTAGAAGAGTTTCTGTTTTTACATTAAAGGATTCTTCTTTATAGATTAATTATCTTAAGATTTTTTGGAAAATAGCGGAGCACGGAATTAAAAAATAGATTTAGAAAGAAGGTTACAACCGTACTAAATCATAATTGCAGGTAACAGGTGAAAACGGTTAAGGCCACCAAGGGTTAAGACCGTCGGCAGTTGTAAATGTCGCTACAGATTGGATCACTGGAGCAGGGTTGTAAAACCTGTTTAAATGTACAGTCGGGTTCTATAGAAATATATATGATGTTTTTTTTTATTATGTTGTATAATATTAAGAGGGGAATTGGTAAATTATAGATAATTTGTTTATAATGAGAACCTCCTTGAGTTAAGTTTATGTTATATACCGCTTATTAGTGTGTATGATTTTTTTTTGATACATAGAGTATAAAACGTAAATTTAGCCTATAGAGTTGATCTATTTTATTTTTATTGTGCGCCGTCATGGATATTTGATGGATTGTATCAGTTGTTAATAACACTAAGTGGCTAGCTCGTCATGTTATTAATTTATGAAGTACACTAGGATTTTCACTACATCTAGTAAATCAACTAACTTACCTGATTTTCGAAATGAATAGGGGACCACAGCATGTTAGTAAAGTGAAGGACGGATTTATATCTATGAACCTTTGCGAGATATTTGGATCTATGGAGAAGTTCTTCGACATTAGTGGGGCGCCATGAAACCCGTATAACATCGTTATAACAAGTGAGAGAGATATGTCAAAATGAAGCAGATTTCTAGTGAACTTACTTGCACTCTCTGTAATAGTTTGAGCACACGCAAATGAATATAGAGCCATGAAAACTATATTATATAGTTGAAAAGGATTGTTTTCTCCTAAGGATAAGCTAATTACCATCAAAGAATCAATTGCGGGATTGCCTAAGGGTGGTAACACCTATGGGAACGGAGCCCCCATAGTAGTTAATATGAGAGGAGCCATCAAATTAACGAAGGGGTGGCAGCGATTATATTCGACATCAGCTGATGCTGTTGAGAAAATCAACGGTACAGATGTGATGAAGAAGTTACAGGTACGAGAGGGACGGTACTACGGTCTTTATAAATTATTGTATGATGAAGATTTCTTATTTGGATGCTACTATGAAATGAAATCTAAGCCTGGAAATATGACTGAAGGTGTCGACGGGGAGACTCTAGACGGGATTTCTAAACAGAGGATTAGAGCATGAGCAGAAGAAATCAAAAGTGAAAAAATAAAAATGAAACCTACTAAGAGAGTATGAATTCCCAAAAATAATGGAAAAATGAGACCACTAGGGATACCTTCCATTAGGGATAAAATAATACAAAAAGCAGCGACAATGTTACTCCAGATTATATTTGAACCACTGTTCCTTGATTGTAGTCATGGATTTAGACCCAAAAGAAGTACCCACACGGCTTTAGAGGAGATAACTAAATGAACTGGAATTAACAAGGCGATAGAAGGTGACATCAAGGGATATTTTGATAATGTTGATCACAGAATATTAGCCCAAATTTTAAGTAAGAAAATTGGTGATCAACAGTTTATGGATTTGTACTGGAAAATGGTTAGAGCTGGTTACATAGAAAAAGGAGTCGCAAAGGACTCTCTAGTAGGGGTACCACAAGGAGGAATAATTTCTCCTATATTGTCAAATATATACCTTAATGAACTGGATGAGTTCATTCAAGAAGTTATAAAAAAGTACAGTAGTGTTGGTACGGTTAATAGTAGAAATAAAGAGTATGATAATATCACAGCGAAAATACAAAGAAAGAGAAAGAAAACTCACATAAAAGAGAGAACAAAAGAACAGATCAAAGAGATCAAAGAGTTAATAAATAAAAGAAAAGACATCCCATCAAAAATTGCTATAGGAACGAGAATAAAATATGTCAGATACGCTGATGATTGAGTAGTCGGTATATATGGTACTCAAGATATGGCAGTGAAAATAAAGAAAGAAATCTCCGAGTTCTTAAAGGAAATATTGAAGCTAGACATGAGTGAAGAAAAAACGAAAATCACAGACTTAATACATGATAAAGGTTTCTTCTTAGGGTATTATTTCAGAATACAGAGACCTAAAGAGAGTAAAGTCTATGACGTCAAGAATAGAGGTCTGGCTAAGAAAATGAGGAATAGTCATGTACTAATGCACTTACTTATGCCGATACAGAAAATTATAGATAAATTAAAAAAACAAGGATTCATAAAAGACACTGAAGGTAAAGAAATAGTAACTTGTGCTAAAACAAATTGAATACAATATGATCATAGATCAATACTAATACAATACAATGCACTAAGTAGAGGACTATTAAACTACTACTCTTTAGCTGTAAATAGAAGTGAATTCCATTATATTATTAATTACATATTATTACACTCTTGTGCGAAAACATTGGGAAGAAAATTCAATATAATAACAAGAGCAGGAGTATTTAAGAAATACGGAAAAGAATTGAGCACAATAGATGAACCAAAAATGAAGTTTTTCATGGAAAAACAATATAAATGACTAAAAGAAAGAGGAATAAGTGCAAGAGAAACAGTGAATGAAAGAGATCCATTTGAGTATCTAAACTGATCTATAAGAACACAAAAGAATTTCTGAAGTCCATGTAAAATATGTGGCTCAACAGAAGATGTACAAATGCATCATGTTAAACACATAAGAAAAATGAATGAAAAAGTGAAAGGATTTACAAAATTAATGGCACAACTAAACAGAAAACAAATTCCTGTTTGTCAAAAATGTCATGTAAAAATACATAATGGTAAATATGATGGGATGAAGATTAGTGAATTGGATAAATAATTACCTAATGGTAAAATAACAAGATACATACAATAATAAAAAAAAGAAAGAACGGAACGTAAAATTATAATCGTGGAGAGCCGTATGCAGGGAAACTTGCACGTACGGTTCGGAGGGAGCCTTCTGGTTATCCAAAATCTTGAAGTATTGTTGCAAAAAAAGTAATATGTATTGATAGAGGATGGACCTGGCTGGCGACCCTACTATATTAATGTTAGTTAATATAAGAACAAGTGAATTACTAAGTAATAATATTAAGATTTTAGCTTTAGCAGGATTACTAATATTATCTTTAGTATTTATTTATTTTTCTGTTTACTTTTATTCTGATTCAATTAAAGGGGAAAAATCTTTATTAAATTTTAAGGAGTACTTAAAGAATGCATTCTTTAACGGTTTTGGAGATGAAAATGATACTAGTAAGGTAAGTGATAGTCCATGAAGATTATTTTATTACTATGATTTAGTAGAATATGTTATGGGTATTAGTTGAGATGGGCTTTATACAATTTTATGTCATATAGTAGCTATAGGTAATATATTGTATACATCATATTCTATTTGATTAATAATTGTTAGTATTATATTATTATTAACTATGAACGGTGCTATAGTGGTTACAGTATCTTCAGATTCTTCTAATTAATAATAAAAAAACTAAAAGTTTTTAAGGTAGAAATCTAAGTAAATCTTAAGCAAATCCGGCTATATTTTATGTCTTCAAAAAAAAAATGATAGTTTCTTTGGATCCTGATTAAATAATTGGATTATAAGATGGAGATTCTTAATTTTTATTTGGTATGACTAAGAATAAAGTTTTATTAAAGCGGAAATGAATTTAAGATGTCAAAAATATAATTAAGCCCCCGTGTGTGAAACGGGTGGGGCCCTTTATGATTATTTTATTTTAATCTTAAATTATACACCGTAATTGGGCATTATAGTGTAAGCTATAGTGATAACTATATTATACAAATAGTATCCCAAAGGGAAATTAGCTCAACGGTAGAGCGACCGTTTTACACACGGTAGGTTAGGTGTTCAAATCACCTATTTCTCAATTATAATTCCTTAACTTCGCAAAGTCCAATCTTAACTTAGTTCCTTTTACTTACGAGGTTTTATTTTATTTAACAGTAAATGTACATATAAACCCCTCCGGTTTAACATAAGCTGGGTAAGATGTGCATGACCTATCAAGACGTGGTGATTGTTTGTGTGATCAAAGATTCCTTGGTAATTAAATTATCTATATACCGTATAGAAATTATTATAAAAATTTATTATAAAAACCTTTTAAAAGAGTATGACTTAACTGGTAAAGCACTAAGCTTCAACCTTATAATTCTTGGTTCGAATCCAAGTGCTCTTGTATAGATTTTTATCTGTAGATTTATAATTTCCCTTAAGGGCAAATAGTTAGGGTAAAACTTTTAAATAATTTTGTTTAAATTATGTTTAATTTAATACCCCCGTGAGGGGGGGGGGGGGGTACCTTGCCCCGACGTTTAATTTTTTTTTTACTAAATTAATCCTTATCCCTTTTAATTCCATAAACATTATACATAACCGGTCTTTAAATCTATTGAAAGTTTGCCAAACCAGATATCTTTCTAGTCAAATAAAGAATAAATTTTATTTAGCTGACGTTTAACCTTACCTAAGGTGAATTGCTTAAACCTTGATTTGTTAACTTAAGAGCTTCATTGAACTTAGGTTTATCTGCGACACTAAAATAATCATTTCCAACAGTACAATACTAAGGTGGTTGCGCGGCCTATTGTGGAACCCATAAAAATTGGTATCCTTTGTGATTAGCGGTATTTGCAAGTGGTGAAGCATGTTTTTTTTTTATAGTTATTTATAAAAGTTAAAAATCTCTCGTATATTTCATTTATACTTGCGCACACAAAAGAAAAAGTAGATATTCGTATTAACTCAACACAATCGGGGAGCTTACTGATGAAACATCCCCCTTTTTTTTTTCCGCCCCAGCCAAATTGGCTGGCCCCCTTTAAAATAAGATTCCTTAACTTAATTCGGTTAAAGTGCATCCTTGATAAGGATGAAATTAGCGTTCAAGTCGCTAAGGAATTACTGTGTCGGAAAATATTAAGAGATTTGGCCGAGTGGTTTAAGGCGACTAGCTTGAAACTAGTTATGGTAAGCCCCATCATGGGTTCGAATCCCATATTCTCTGTTTTTAAAGTTTAATCCTATTATGGTAGCGCATATGAAATATGCATGCTTCGCCAGAAATAAAAAAAAAATTTATTAGTTTTTTTATAGAGCGGGGGGGGGGGGGGNNNTTTNATCTACTCTATAAAAAAGAGTCTTTAAGGGTAAATACACCCTTAGCTTGATAGCCGATCTTCGGAAGGGACGGACATCTAAAAAAAAAATTAGATACAATCAGTCGGATTAAAATGTTTTTAATGTAAATTAATTACCGCTCTTTAGGCCCCTTTCGGTAAAAATATTCAACAGTTTAAATTAAAAGCCTCTATAGCTTAATGGTAAAGCACAATACTGTTAATATTGCTAATAGATGTTCGATTCATCTTAGGGGCTAACGGATTAGGGCCGGTTTGGTTAGGCACTACAATTGGGATGTAGACTAGTTATGTTCGAATCATAATAATCCGAAAATTACCATATAGAAAT